GTGGTAGGGAAGCTACCGTGGTTTCGTCTCCAGCCAATCGCTTTAGTTGGGTAAACACCAAAATAGTATCCGTCACTTTAACCCGGTGGGCTAGCGCGGGCTGCGGCGCGCCCCTTTTTCCTTTTGAATCTAGACAAATCTGGTTTGAATCTAGTCCGATTCCTAATAGAAAATCTGGATGAATCATCGTAGATAAATAATGATGAATCATCATAGATAAAAAAAAGGCGATGAATATATCTCTTTTTTCGTTGGCTGTTCGCGGGATAGAGTAATTGGTAACTCGTCAGGCTCATAATCTGAATGTTGTGGGTCCGAATCCGACTCCCGCCAAAAACGGGTGGGGAAACAAAAAAATGGGCGATAAGGGAGCGACCCACAAAACACGAGGTCCGGTTCTAGATATAACTTTTTCGATTTCCTCCCCCGCCCGGCGGCGGGGCTTTAGTCCATATTTTAAAAAATTCTATAGAAGTACCTTATATTCCAACTCTTTCCATTTCTCTTGCGGGTAGAAAAAAAATGTTATGTAGAACTAACGGCCTACATCTTCGGACTCAACCAAATCACTTTATGTATTTGACACAATTCGTTCGGTTATGCGTGCTTTATATCATTTTTTTTATTACGTACGTATTATGGTATTTATTATATTACCTTTTATGTATCATTATATAATAATTGCTCACCGAAAATCAAGTGTGTTATTTCTTCACTGTTTATATGGTTAGCGTTTATTTCTTCTCATTTTTTTCTAGGATTAATGGCTATATTTTGGACAATTCTTGTAGATTATTTTTCGGATTTGATTTTGTTCGGAGATGATATTTCGCCAGGAGACGGTGTCACTATACGGAATGTCAATCGTAAACTAACTAACGGCGGACCCTGTAAAGCCAAAGAAGCACGTAGTGCCTGTAAAGGCAAAGAAGTCTACGCCGGGCCCTGTAAATCCGTCTCTCGTCTAAAAGTGCTTACGCACCTCCGTACCCAGGACTTGGTTTTGTCGTCGGACACAACGAAACGACGAAACAGTCCGACAAAACTTTGGACCCCAAAGGACTTGGTCTTGTCGGACGCCACCACAAAACCAAAAAACTGTGCGACAAACCCAAGGGTTTTATTGTGTTTCCGGGCACGCAAATGATAATGGGTCAGGTACACAAAAAAACTGTAGGACGATATATATCGATAAGTTATGATTTCTCCATTAAACTCCTTCATTGGAGGTTCGTGGTGACACATTTTTTCCCATGATTTATTACAATTAAATCCCTATTGCAATCAAAAAAAGGAGAAATACGAATGCGTGAAATATTAATATTTGCAATTTTAAGCTTTAGCGTTTTGAGTTCAAAAAAAATCCTAATATATAATGAAGAAGTTATTGTAGCTTTAAGTTTTGTGTGTTTTGTTATATTTAGTCAAAAAACATTTGGTGAAACTATAAAAGCTACTCTTGATGCAAGAAGCGAAGCTATCCTTTCCGATTTACAGCAATGGATGGGTTATCAAGAAGCTATGTTGTCCGAATTGAAGAAACAGCATGAATTACGTAGTATAAGCTTGCGTTCGAGTACACAAATGATTGGAGAATCATGTATAAATGATATGGTTACGCGCTGTGCGCCGAAGTGCAAACAGACAGTGAAATCTGTGTTATGCCAACAAATAGAACAAAAGTTGAAAACACTGTTAGCTATTCAAGAGCATTCCCGTATCAGTTTACAGGAGAAGATAGTAACTTGTTTTCGCGAAACAGTTTGTGACGAATTTCGCTTTTCCAAATTACGGAAGCATCAGTCAAAACTAGTTCAACAAAGCATGGTATTATTGAAAGATGGGGTTCCGAAATGAACAATTTTGCACAAAGATGGCTGTTTTCCACGAACCACAAGTGCGACGCTATGCATGCTAGAATCGCTGGGTCAAACCGCGCCGGGACGACTGGTGCTAAACCTCACGCAACTCAGCCGAAGGTTAGTAGGAGAGTGATGTCCTGCGTTGGGGTAGACGGTCTGGTAAGTCTAGGGAAACGAATACTAATGATGCGCCCTCCGTTTCTGTGGAGCGTAGGCGGTTTCATGCCTACGGCTTACGAGTGCCGCCGTTCTCATCCGAATATCTTACTTTGTGGGGGAAAAGGAGCGTCCCTGAGAACCGGAACGAAACGCTCGTACTGCGGTGATGCTACAAGCTCACCTGATGCGCTAGGTAGGACAAGCCATTCTGCGCGATTTGGGCATGACGGCGGCAAGGGTGGGGCTGGGTCACGCCCCAGGATGAGTTGTAAACCCCATGCCAATAGCGGACGGGATAGTGACTCAACTGAGAACCGGTCGGGTAATGAACCCCCTGCTGTAACCGTCCATATGGACGGTGGCGGTTGGAGGCGGAAACTCGAAACTCTCGAACGAAACGAAAAATCCGGGAAAATTGTAAACATCTACTCCATATGCACGGACCCGAACTTCTTGATTGCGGCCTATGAACAAATTAAGTCCCACACAGGTAATATGATACCGGAGGGGGAGGGCCAGGAAAGAGAAAACCTCTTCCTTCGTCGAGTGGCTCCGGAAAGTCTAGATCGCGCGTGGTTCGAAAGAACCGCCGAATTACTTCGAAGCGAACAGTTTTGTTTCAAACCCGCCGCACGTGGGATACCCACGCCCAACAAGCCCAGGGAATTCAGACCTTTAACTATCGGGAGCGACGAGATTGTTCAGCAAGCCATGAAAATAGTGATGGAACATATATACGAACCCATATTCCTGGACATCTCCCACGGGTTCCGTCCCGGAAGAGGATGTCACTCGGGGTTAGAACAAATTTGCCTGAAATGGACAGGAGCGTCGTGGTTCCTTGAATTTGGCATAAAAAGGTGCTTCGATTCCATGGATCGACACAGGCTGGTCTTCGTCTTACAAAAGCATATAGAAGATCAGAGGTGGATGGATCTCGTGCATAAACTGTTCAGCGCGGGACTTGTTGGCGGCGGGCCAGACCCCCTTAAAGGACCAGTCCTCTCCCGTTGGTCGACCCCCCCTTGGTCCCTCGCCCCTCTACTTTGTAATATTTACTTGCACGAATTGGACCAAGAAGTGGCCAAGATGGCTAATGAACTCTCACGAGGCCGCCGCAAGCGAAGAGTCGACGAAGGAACCACGGCGGCTACGAGGAGGACGCCCAGAACGAAGGCGTTCAGAGCGCTGACCCCGCCGCGGGCGGAAATCATGACGGTCTGGAGAAAGGCGGGGTCCCCGACTGATTGGAAGGACCCCAACTACGCACGCGCATTTTACGTTCGATATGCGGGCAATTTCCTCCTAGGTATTGCCGGACCCAAGAAACTGGTGGTCACGGTCAAGAGTAGGATTGTGCAGTTCGTTAATTCGAAGCTCCACCTGGAACTCGCCGAAGGTGATATATCCCATATAAGCGCCGAAAGCGTTAAATTTCTGGGAATGGAGATAAAGGTTGCGCCCTCCTCGAAACTTCGAAGGGGATTCAGCAAGGCCATGGAGAAGCGACGGAGGGTTAGGAACCGTATCTCTACCCTAAGAGTACAAAAACGCAAACGCCAAGATTCCTTGATTCACGATGCCTTGGTTAGGGCGCTGGGTAAATTGTCGATGAAACAGAACTCTGCGGGACTGACAAAACTCCTTCCTAAATCCCCGGAAATGGCGGAGTTAACTAAAGCCTTGTTAAGAGAAATGCAAGCCGATAAGGATCTAGTAAGCGACATTCGGGACTCGCAGAAAAACTTCCACTCGGCTTTAGCGAGCAGGCTAGACTTTGCCCCGGATGAGGCGCGGGAAGCAATGGATAACCTCGAGAGGAAACTCGACAAGTGGTGCGATGAGTGTAGAGTCCGAACCCCTTTTGATAAAGAGAGGGGAAAGGCTCGACCCGTGGGACGATACGAGGCGCTATCCCTGCAAATTTTCGCCCCATTAAAGGAGATAAGGAAAAAGCTCAAATCGCGGGGCCTTATTACGGAAAATAATAAACCTCGTTGTGTGGTTAGATTGATTCAACTCAACGACGAAGACATTGTGCTTTGGTTTAACTCCGTAGCCCGAGACCAATTGAGTTACTATCGTTGCTGTGCCAATTTCTACAAGGTACGAGACTACGTGGATTATTTTTTACGCTGGTCCTTGATACACACAATGGCCGGGAAGCATAAGGCATCGGCGACGGAGCTCATCGGGGCATTATCGAGAGATATGGTCATAAGGGATGACGAGGGGAGAAAAACAATAAGCTTTCTAAGCTCCAACGAAATTCGACGGATGAGAAGAATGTTCTTGAGGGGCGTCCAATGTGGCTCTGACATGCGGACTCTGGACCGTATTTACGCCATGTTCGGGCGCTCCTTCCGATTGCGGTGCTCCGTGGAGGCGTGCTCTGAGGATAAGGTGTAAATGCACCATGTGCGCGAGGGGCACCTGGGTGGGGGTAACAGTAGTGACCAAGGTTACGGTAATGTAAGCGCGTTGTTCAAGGTTGCCATCAATATAAAGCAAATACCTTCGTGTATGGATCATATCGCGATGAATTGCACGAGAGGTCATTGTAGTTTGGAGAACTGGATCGGGAGTAGGCCCCATAAAATTCCAGGTGCATACGTCCAATCGAGAGTAGGCTCTTGGAGAGCCGTGTGATGGAAGACTATCAAGCACGGTTCCACGAGAAGGGCTAATCCTTTACTCGACAGATATAGGTACTCTATATTTAATTTTCGGTGCCATTGCTGGAGTAATGGGTACATGCTTTTCAGTACTAATTCGTATGGAATTAGCACAACCCGGCAATCAAATTCTTGGTGGGAATCATCAACTTTATAATGGTGCGCCCGGATATACATCGTCCGACAAGAAGAGCTATCCACTCTTCTCTGTGCCATCCAGGCTAGCTAACAAGCTAGGGCACAGGCTCAACTTGCAGAGGCGCCATAGTAATATGGCCTACTCGGGAGCAGCAAGTCTAAATCGGGGAACGGCAGGGCTGCCACCGCTAGGACGCCCTGAGAGAGCAGAAGGTACGGCCAGGATAACTGACTTGACACGCAATGCTCGTATTACAGTAGACCTCTTGTCTCGAGCAGCACATTATGATGGCAAGAGCACGATGAGTAAGCCTCTACGGAGGTCGGAACTGTGCACAATACATTGTGTGTGCGCAGTCCATGGAAGAATGTGGAGCACTATACACAGATACCAGCTGAGTAATCAGCTAATTGCGCAAGGGCCTAACCCTTCAGGATCTAAGATCTTTCTCGGCTTTACGAAGAAAGGATCGAAGTGTCTTCCGGACACGAATGACAAGGACTATGTAAGAGCCGGGGAAATAACCCGCCCCAATCGGGGTGGGGTTCGGAGGGCCCGTAATAGCTTCGGATTTTTGCAATCCAGCCTGGCAGTCAAGGAGCCTAGCTCTCGGTCGTACTGTTCTATCCCGGAGGTCTCGGATAACGAAACATCGTCTCGTTCCAACGGCTCCGCCGGCTCAGCCCCCAAAGCTGACTGGTCCGACCGTGTCCGTATGTCCGTTTCGGAACAGATTCAAGCTTATTTAGGCCCGGACAATAGATACAATGGGCTGATTCATGTCATATCAGACCCTACATTTTTGGCCTTGTGTTATGAATCCATCCGAGGTACGCCAGGGACCCCCGGGTCTAATGCGAAAACTTTGGATGGTCCGGAATGGTTTGTACAAGTAGGTGAGAAACTTAAGAAGGGCCTGTTTGAGTTCTCGCCCGCGCGAGGACTTACAAAGCCCGGCGGGAAGGAGAAGCGTCCCTTAGGCATCAACGGCCAAAGAAAGTGCTACGGGGAACAGATCGTACAAAAGGCCTTAGAGCTTGTGCTTGAGGCCATCTATGAACCTATTTTTCTAGATTGCTCGCATGGATTTCGTCCCCACCGAAGCTGTCACACAGCATTAAAGAGGCTCTGCTTAGAAGGAGGTCACTATCCCTGGGTTGTGAAGGGAAACATTCAAAAGTTTTTTGATTCGACACCTCATGAAGCGATCCTTCACAAAATTTCACAAAAGGTAAAGTGTCATCGTACGCTAGAATTACTCCAGAGGGCTCTCCGTGCGGGTTACAAGGATCCTACTTCCGGTCAGGTCATAGGTGACGAAGGCATTTCGCAGGGCTCGGTGCTGAGCCCGCTACTCCGCAACATCATACTACATTACCTCGACGAATTCGTGATGAAACTTCGTGATCGATTTAACAAGGTCAAAAGTAGAAGACTTAACCCAGAGTACAAGCTATTAACTCGTCGTATGAATGCGAACAGACGGGATAGATCTCTCCTGATTAAGCGCGGATTAATCCCGTCGAAAGATGATGATCCCCTGGACCCTTACTTTCAAAGAATTTTATATGTACGATATGCCGATGACTTTGTCATTTTGGTAGGCGGAACTCGGTTAGAAACTTTCGCGATTCAAGCGTCGTTACAAAACTTTCTGCACCGGAGTCTTGGGTTAGAGCTTGGTTTGGATAAAACCATGGTCTCACACCCTGCAAACAAGGGATTCCATTTCTTAGGTGCATACTGCAAACGCACCCGATGTAGTCATCGGATCCTCCATGTGCGCACGAAGACGATTAAGCAGCGTTCGACGGAACGTCTTCGGGTTTGTGCCCCCATTACGAAACTTTTTTACAAGTTAAAAGAAAAAGGTTTTGTGAAACGGAATGAAACGGGGAAACATGTACCCACGGCGAGGGGTAATCTAACCCCATGGGCTCATGCAGACATTTTGGAATTCTACAATCAGAAAGTTCGGGGAACCCTGAATTACTACTCGTTCGCGTCGAACCGCAGTAGTCTTAATCAGATTGTACATGTGTTGCATATGTCCTGTGCCCTGACCCTCGCTTCAAAATACAAACTGAAGACAGCTAGTAAGACTTTTCACCGCTTTGGTAAGTACCTTGCTTGTCCTGCTACGGGTATGAGTCTATTTCGACCAGGTGCGTACGAAGCCATACACCTATACAATCCCGATCCGATTGCCCCGGCTGAGCAGGTTATTGATATTAGCTGGTGGAGGTCGACCCGAGCCGCTCTTTCTAGAGCATGTGCTCTTTGCGGATCAACGAAAGTCGGGGGGACGCATCATATCCGTTATGTCAAAGACGTTAAGGCCAGGATCCGATACGTCACTTCCGCTTCTTATTCCGAGTGGAAGGGCGCCTCGAAACGAAAGCAGCAGATCCCCCTATGTTCTCACCATCATAGTGCGTATAACAACGGCCAGTTATCTCAGTCGGAAATGTTAGCACTGTCTCTGTACACGATCCATGGAGAGATGTTCAATTGTAAGATTGAAAGTTCATAGCAATAAGTGGAGACCGGAGTTGCGAGCCGTTTGAGGTGCAAGCCTCACGTACGGTTCTGGGGGCAGCTGTGTCGTAAGAAGACCCGACTGACCCCCTACTGTTAATAACAGCTCACGCTTTTTCAATGATCTTCTTTATGGTTATGCCGGCGATGATAGGTGGTTTTGGTAATTGGTTCGTTCCCATTCTTATAGGAAGTCCGGATATGGCATTTCCTAGATTAAATAATATTTCATTTTGGCTTTTGCCACCCTCATTGTTACTTCTTCTGAGCTCAGCCTTAGTAGAGGTGGGTTGCTAAAGCCGCAGCCCACCCCAAAAACTTCACTATATGCTGGAAATCCTCCGGACAATCAGCAGGGAAGTCAAAAAAACCCCCTCAGAGACTATACGTGAAGCGAGCTCCCAGCTTAAAGAAATAGTCCAAGAAACTCCAAAAGAGTCCAGTTCGGGCAAATATCAGCCACCAGGCGATAAGCTTGATGCTTATTTGGCTAGTTTAATGGGAGGGATGGTTCTCTAATAACTACTGAAAGCGAAAGGGGCTGTGGGGATCGGTATCCCAACGTAAAGATTGTCTCCGAAGACGAGTCGCCTTTCGTTCCAAAGCTTCGCGCAAGGATTGTAGGTACCGTGTTATACGATGTTAACCATTTAGGCGAATAGATCGGGTGCACAATATGCCTGCAGTATTCGGAATAGTCACTCGCATCAACGGCAAGAGGCGCACCCCAAAAATTGAAGCGCTTCACCGTATGATTGAACGGGTACTCCGCGACCTAGAGATCGATAAACAACGCCGCCCCATCTTGTCCAATGGTTGGTTTTCGAGCATGTTCGAGATGCCCACTTCGCTGTTCAATAGGACATCGGTGAAGAAAAAGCTGTTGCATTCACATGCATATACGGTTTTGTCCCACGCAAAGTGCGAAAGGCGTATCAGATCTCGCTTTGTTGTTGCAACATGTTATGACAACCATTGCTTGGGCAATGCGCTGCACCATCCCGGAGTTCAAAACCCGTGAGCAGGGGGGATAGCGGGTTTTCCGTGTTTCTGGCACCAACCTAGAATCAATAAACCTGTTAGAGACTTATTTTGCGAGGAGGTTTCCCCAAATATCTCGACTTCCGTGATTGGTCACGCGTTTGCTTTTCGCATAGAAGCAAACCTCACGAGAGCGCGTCGGGTACCCAAAAAAGACTAGCTTTGAAAGCTACTATGACTACTAGTCGAAAAGATTGTAGCTTTCCAAATCTGTACTGGCTAAATGCCGCCGATTAGACTCTTACATGAAAAGGAGCTTCCATGTGCGGTTCGGGGTGGACGGTCTATCCACCCTTAAGTGGTATAACCAGTCATTCCGGAGGATCTGTTGATTTAGCAATTTTTAGCCTTCATTTATCAGGTGTTTCCTCTATTTTAGGTTCTATTAATTTCATAACAAGTGCGCCGTGCGAGGCTCGTTTTCGGTTAGGAATAATACCCATATTCCTACGCGTATGTCTGACTTCCATAGGGAAATACGTGCAGCAGGCCAATGCGGCATCCTGGGCTAATAATCCATCATGTTTGCGAGCAGTTGGTCGAAAGGGACGCCAAAGGGGACTGCCCTTCTTGGTGGTGTCTCTTAGCTAGGGTGGTCAAAGTCAGGTTAACCAACTTGATACGCACCCACTGCCCGAGAAGGGGCTACATATCCCAAGCAGAATACGTCGGTATGTGTGTGGCGGAGTAACCCAGGGATCCAGCTGGGCGAAAGCTTTGACTGATGCTGTTAGCGGTCGAGGCTGTCGGACAGTCACAAGTAATTCCAGCATAGGAACTGACTTGAGCAATCAAGCAAGTGCGCAAGGACCTTACACCACTAGGTGCTCTGAAGAAGAGCGAAAACACGGAAATGGAGCAACCACGGGAAGTAACCGCTCGTCCAACAGACGATGCGCGGGCTCAGAGGTCCCGTAGTAGTGAGGGGAAGGGAAGCCAACCCAGCCAGGCCACGAAGGCGACTAGTCAGAACACGATCCATAGTTCTCCAAATGTCTCGGGCAACTCCTCTCGTCAGCCCACCCATAAGAATTGTTGTCAGAGCGACGCCAGTACATATGCTAAGAAAGTGGTGAACAATTGTAAAGCTAACCAGGGACGCTATAATGGACTTATAAGAATTATACTGAATCCAATGTTTCTGGTTCATTGCTATGAGAGTATCAAAGGTAGGATTGGCAATAGGACTCCAGGATGAGCAAATGGTCAAACCTTAGATGGGCTAGACTGGAATTCGTTTGTACAACTTGCGGAACGTATAAGCAAGGGTCAGATAGATCCAAATTTAACCTGCCCAAAGAGTACTTATACCTAAGCCCGCTAAAAGCCCCTGGGCCCCAACGCCGGACTTTTTATGTCAGACAAGGCCCCAAAACAAAAAAACTGTCCGACGAAGGCCGCCCGGTACTGTCAGACAAGGAGGAAAAACTCGCAGAAGTAAAGAACGAAACTGACGCACCAGACCCTAGGGAGAGGGACGTAATGCTCGACCAACGATGTTATCGCCTCTCCGATAGAAAAGATAGTGCAAGAAGCACTCCAATTAGTCTTGGGAGCCATATGGTAAGAACAATTTATAGACAGCTCCCACGGATTCAGACCGGGTAGATAATGGCACTCTGCCCTCCGTTTTATCCATTTGATAGGCAGTCACCATTCATGGGTTATTCAGGGAGATATATCTAACGGCTTAAATGAGATACCGTACTCCACCGTCATGAAAAGGCTGAGGCCTTGCCGAAATAAATGTCAACGGGCCCTAGAACTGGTTATGAAAACCCAACCTGAAAGCGGCTTACATCGAGCTAGAAAAAGGTTATCCATTCGGGTACTCGTAGTGTTTTAAGTCCATTCCTATGTAACATAGTTTTACACGAACTAGATCAATTCATGCTCAGTATGTGAAACAGATTCGAGAAAGGGATTAATAGACGTGAGTGAACAACCTACAGGTTCTTCCGTAGGAAAATAAAATATTCCAATAATCCAGCGGTTCGAAAAGCTATGCTGATGGAAATGGGGATAAATCCTAAATACGATGTGATTGATCCTAATTTCCGACGATTAAGTTACATAAGATACGCTGACGATTTCGCAGTTCTTACTCATCTACGGCACCAGAAACGAGGCCGAGAAAATAAGAGCGGAGATCAATCAAGAGCTTCCTTGAACAAGCGTGCGGTCTAGAGCTAAATGTGGATCTCATCACACATTTGGGTAGCGAATGGCCCTGGCTGAATGTGAACCCCAGAAAGGAAAGGCCATTCTACATGATCGAAGGTTCCAATATCACACGGAAAGGTCAGACCCGAACGATGCTCCCATAAAAGACTTGCTGTTCAAATTAAAGGGGATTCTAAAAGAAACCATATGACTATAATGTACCCAACTGCGATGAGAGGACTAGTGGAACTATCGCACTCTGATATCCTGGCGGCTTTATACAATCATAAGATTAGAGGACTGCTTAACTATTACTCTTTTGCGGGTAATGGAGGGGATCTGCAAAAAGTGATATGGTTCCTAGTTACCTCATGCGCTCTAACCCTAGCTTTGTAATGGAAGCTCCGAACTAGAAAAAAGGCGTTTAATAAATTTGGAGCTCATTTTATGTGCCCGAATACCAAGAGCAGGCTGAACATTCCAAATAACTATAAGGTGGTTGGTTCTGCACCATTACGAAATGGAGAGTCCAATGTCTACTCCGGATTCGGTTATCCAGCCAGGTTTCTTGGGCTGGGAAACTTTACAAGTCTGGGTTAGGGCAGGTTTGCGTCATCTGTGGTGATAAGTAAGAACGTGGAGATGCTTCACGTAAGGGCTCTTCGCGACATTCGAGCCAAAATTGGAATAAATAAGGCAACTTACCAGGAATGGTTAGGGGCGTACGAACGAAGACAGATTTGATTATGTGGAGCTCACCACCAAGCTTATCATGCGGGGGAGCTTAATAGGTAGGAAATTCGGATAATATCATCCTATTAGTAAACCCGGTTAAGCCCCGAGCTCCCTCTATAAATAAAGTGACCCAGCTATTATAGAGATAGACTTGATACAATAAACTCAGCAATTTAAGTTTTCTGAGGTAGAGCCGTATGACGAGAAATTGTCACGTATGGTTCGGAGGGCAGCATCGACTGACCCTATCTATCTTCAATATGAGGGGCCCCGGATTGACCATGCATAGATTACCCCTATTTGTGTGGTCCGTTTTAGTCACAGCTTTCCCACTTTTATTATCCCTTCCAGTATTGGCAGGTGCAATTACCATGTTATTAACTGATAGAAACTTTAATACAACCTTTTTCGATCCTGCCGGTGGCGGGGATCCCATTTTATACCAGCATCTTTTCCGGTTCTTCGGTCAAAAAATAACCACGGGATGGCCGCATTTGGGAGCAATCCCGAATTAAATAGTGCCGCTATTTGCTGGAAAGGCTAAATGCCATTAAGTACTCGGTTCATAAGTGCGCAAAAAAATAGATTTTTTTACGCCTGAACCTGTGAAAAGCTTATATCTAGATCTGAATTGGATTTTCAGTTCTATAGGCAATGCACGATCAGCAGGAAACTTCGAAAAATAAGTAAAATGTAAATGAATGAAACAAATATTTTGACTTTACAAACAGGTGAAGGATCCTCAGAGACTACACGCAGCGCATCTCCCATCGAAACAATAAATAATGAGTATAAATTTTGAAATTGGTTAGCCGGGCGGCCATTTAAAAGGCTGGATATATAAGCTGTGAAGTAACAATGCATACGAAAGAAGTACAAACCCTGTACTTTTTCAAACAAAAATTAGGGCGTTTCAAAAAAATAATCTTTATTCGGTCGATCGGAGGATTGTATATCACTCCAGCAGCTTTCGTTGAAAATTGCATAATAGATCGGCTATAAAAAGATTAGTTGATTTGGTGAATGGAAGAATGAGAACAATAAGCAAGCAAAAACAAATGCGAAGAGTCTTCTGTTATGCTATGATAATAGAATTTATCGAACTAAAACCTTTAACGGTAGAGAACGCTTGGGTTGCCGGATTTGGAGATGGCCGTTTTAACATTAACCGAATAAACTTCCAACCTAGTTTGGGTATGGGTCCGAAAGATGAAAAGATACCGAAAAATATAGCGGTGGATCTAGCTATTATCGTGAAAGCCGGGATGGACGGGTTTTGTGGTATTCAGGTATGACTCAGCTAGAGCTAATGATTTCTCATTCATACATTCATCTATTATGCAACCCTTCTGGGATAGCTAAATCGAAAGGGCCAGGGCATTGTCAGGCGAAAAAAGGATTCGAGCGTTCTTTGAGATATCTGGAGAGAGGTAATCATCTAGATCCAGCTAAATAAAACAAATTGTTTTAATCGATTGGAGATGAAGATATAGTCCATTAGCATCCTGAGGTTCATATTCCAATTCTGCCAGGATTTGGTATCATTAGTCATATCGTCTCTACATTTTCAAGAAAACCCGTATTCGGTTATCCAGGCATGGTGTACGCCATGATCAGTATTGGAGTTCTTGGATTTATTGTATGGGCTCATCACATGTTTACTGTAGGGTTAGACGTTGATACGCGTGCTTACTTTACCGCGGCTACCATGATTATAGCCGTGCCTACTGGAACAAAGATTTTTAGTTGGATTGCAACCATGTGGGGGGGGTCAATACAATACAAAACACCGATGTTATTCGCTGTAGGGTTCATATTTTTGTTCACAGTAGGGGGGCTTACTGGAATAGTATTGGCCAATTCTGGGCTAGATATTGCTCTACATGATAAACTATTATGCACTATTATCGATCTCTTCGAACCTTGCCCTAAGCGGGATGTTAATTATACGGAAGCTATGAAACAATTTTTTGTAGGTCTTATTGACGGTGACGGCTCAATTCAAGTTAATCATTGGAGAGAGACAATATTACAGTTTAGGATTATTATTAAATTGAAATATACAGCAGGCAACCATCTTATGTTAAAGCAATTATCACAAGTTCTAAATATAGGTCGGATATATATCCAAAAAAAATATGTTCTTTTACAAATAGATCACAAAACTGAGATAGAGGTAGTTTTAGGTATATTAACAGATTATCCTTTAGTAACTACTAATGCTTATACTCGTTATTCATTTTCGCGATTCTGCTTTCTAAATAGAATTTCCTTAAAAGAGTATCAGTTTATGAAGCATTTCTTAGAACCTGTATTTAGAAAGTTGACTCCATTAGAGTTAACTAACCTATCTTATTTCGATAATTGGTTCGTAGGTTTTACAACTGCTGAAGGTTGTTCCTGTATTAGATCGAATGGTTCATTCGGTATATCTCAAGCTTCCGATCATTATATTCTGGAGAGTGTCTCTACCAAATTCAGTCTACCTAATCAAGTTAGATTAATCGCTGTTAAAAATGGGAAACCTATCTATTTAATAGAGACTCATAATCGTAATTCTTTAGCAAGAGTTATAGACTTCTTTAGTCGTAATGACATTATTAGTTTAGGTGGAGAGAAGTTGTTCCAATTTCATAAATTCATATCGGCTTTTTATAAAAACAAAAAGGGGGGTTGAGCCCGTGCAAAAGTGTCATGGCTAAATTTGGCTGTATGCGGGAAATTCCTAAAGACTTGAGTACTAGAGGCCTTTCACTTCATTCTCAAGGGAATCAAGATCGAGAGAAGAAGCAAGCAAAAAAAATATCTTTTTTTGCGCTCCGGCGCTGAAGTCGCCCAGAAAACGTAAACCCGTAAATAGTAAAGCCCTTTACTCCGGGCTTATTGGCCGGCCTACAGCGGGCCTATAACCGGGAGATACCTGCGGTCGATAAACTGTTAGGTTTATGCGCTACGCGCGTAGCGCTGGCCAAATATCGGAGATCTACAAGCCATTTCTGGTCCTCGGCCCTTCTTCCCACGATCGGAAACGGCTTGACGATCGATTTACAAGGCCGTAACGTTTCGCGCGTAGGGCGGGGGACTGTCCAACGGAGGAGGGGAAAATAACCAGACAAAGAAAGGGCAGATACTGTGAAGTTTATTGCTTTACGTTTTCCGGGTCTTAGCTGCGGCCTTCCCAGGGCTTCAGTAATAATCCCAAGTATGACGTAGATCTAAACTCTACTGAAATGGACAATCCGCCGGAAACCAAACTCGAAAAAAAGGGCCGTGGGGCGTGGGACTGTCCGACAGGTCGGGGCACTTCGGACAAAAAGAAGGCGAAGGACGTTCCGTAAATTTACGATTTCCGGGCTTTATTTATCCGAGACCAACGAGACCTCGGGCGGGCCCTTACGAGCCAAAGAAGGCTGTCGGACCACCCTTCGGCCCTACGGCCTTTACGCTTTATGGGGAGTAGGATTCTCAGAGACTATGGGCCAAACGCATCTGTTGGTCAATGGTGGGATCGACGGAGCGATGATATAGTCCAAGTGGATATGAAAATATCTAGGTAAGGTTGACTTATTATGTGGTTGCACATTTCCATTACGTTCTTTCTATGGGAGCCGTTTTTGCTCTATTTGCGGGATTCTATTACTGGATAGGTAAAATAACTGGTCTTCAATACCCAGAGACTTTAGGTCAAATTCATTTTTGGATTACTTTCTTTGGTGTGAATCTGACTTTCTTTCCTATGCATTTCCTAGGTCAATATTAGGCCCACTTCCAAAGTAAAATTTGGAGTGAAACATCACTATACGCTGGAAATTCCTTAGAGCCCTTGGTACTCACTTCGAGCAGTAACCATCTCAGGGATTGGACAATCAGCAGGAAACCAAAGTCTAATCTCAACGCCGACGAATAAGATCCTCAGAGACTATACGTGATGCTCCCAGACAATTAGGGTGAAGATATAGTCCGGCCTCGTTAGAAATATCAAGGATATTCCTTATTTATCATTGGACTAGTTCGCCTTTTAAAGCAAAAAATAAAAATTAGTGGTAGACTCTTGAAATGGTAACTCGCTGCTAATAGGATATACTACTATTCGGGATAACCTTAACTCGAGCGTAAATTAGATTCGAGAGTCCCTAGAATTATCCGATACTAAACCGAAAAAGATTTGAAACTGGCGATCAGTTCGCCGGGTCTAATGGTAATTCAGAAGAGCCAAGACAAAAAAAAGGCTCCGGAAATAGTTCTATCGTTAATTCTGACGGACTGATTACAGTCAAATTAGATCATAAATTCTCGATTAATTATCCATTAATTATTGATAATTTACCAGGGAAACCACTTACTTTCGATATATGATAAGCTTGGTTAAATGGAGATCAAATCCTTTCTGATTATCTAACGGAAACTGGAATCTATATTTGGCAGAATTTAGTTAATGGGAAAGAAACAATATGTAGGTAGTGGTTATAAATTAAGCGATAGACTTGCTGAATACTATCACCCTTCTAAATTATCCGATAACAGATATATTTAAAATTCCAGTTGGAAATATGGTCATGACAATTTTAGTTATTATTGAGTCATGTGGTTCAACAGGTACTATTACTGAAAAGGATTATTTAGCTCGGGAACAGTACTATTTAGATCTTTATGAACCAGTTCTTAATACCAATAAAATAACTGATTCAACATTGGGATTTAAACACACCGAAACGTCTGAGGGACTAATTCCAGATGAAGAAGTTTACAAAAGAAAAATATTTAGTCACAATCCATTAACATTTGATAAATAAGGGAAAAACCGCTTGCAGGTATGCCACGTCGCATTCCTGATTATCCAGATGCTTACGCTGGACGGAATGCCTTTAGTAGTTTTGGCTCATACGTTTCTGTAGTAGGGATTTTTTGTTTCTTTGTAGTGGTTTTTCTTACTCTAACTAGTGAAAACAAGTGTGCTCCAAGTCCTTGGGCTGTTGAACAGAATTCAACGACACTTGAATGGATGGTCCCGAGCCCTCCGGCATTTCATACTTTTGAAGAACTTCCAGCTATCAAGGAAAGCATTTAGACGTCTCAGCAATTTGTGCAGCTTAAGCACCGATCCGCTCCGCCCTATACAGACCTAGTCCTTATAGGGCGGAGCCCGCCCTGAAAGTTAGGGACTTGACCGAGGAGCCACCAGGCCCTCCTGGGTTAGGCTGGCGTCTACCCCCCCCCCCCCTTCCTTCACCGAAGAAACAAACATAGCAGAAAACTCGCTGGATTGGATCAAGGGCCTCCGTCGCTATAATATCGGGAATAGCGAAATAATGGTTAAACACTCGGTTTCAATTCACACTTATACCGACCGGAATAAAACTCTAATACAGAGTTCATAGGCTCTTGTCTCTTTCGCAAAGACAATACGGCAAGTTTATTTGGGTTACAACCACCGCATTCTACACCTATATCAAAGTGCAAACATGCCTATTGTCGAAACAAGTACCGCCGCATGTTTCATTCAGAAATTTCGACTATTTCTAACCATCGCACAATGCCGCCCGTAGAGGAACAGAAAGATAGTTTTCCTGCCGCGAATAATTAAACCCTTTCTGAATACTAACTATGAAAAGGCCAAGGTCGCATCAATTACAGCTCCACCGGGGTAAAACCTACGAAGCTCTCTCAGTAGCTGTAAAGCGGGCAAAATATCCATTTTAGCTTTTATGACGAAACAACTATTAATACAAAGTCGCGACGTACTCATAAAGCATATTCTTAGAAATGACCATAAAATAGTATAACTTAGACCTATTTTTCATGAGACCTTGAAGTCTCCTGAAACGCTATACAGCTAGCTACTTCCGGAGTAAAAAGCCACCACAAATTCATTCGGAGGAGCTACACTCTAACTTCCGGTTATTCTATAACTTTAGTTGTTTCCTATACATCACTTATGACGTGCTTTAGCCAAAAAATATAGTTATTCATAGACGAGACCCTCTTCCAACAAAATGTGATAATTATTCCTTGGAACCGAATTTGTATCAAACGTTACGGTCAAAAAATTGTTGCTCGATCTTTGGAATCGATTGAATCCGAAGCTTTAAATGACTCGTAACTTTGTAATGGTAGGGTAAGTGTTAAAGAATTGGGAGACACCGGGATTTTTCAAATGTCATACGAACCAACGTCGACGAATCATTATTTTAATACTCCACCCATGGGACCAGATAAAGTTATGGGGGTTACCTCGAAAATGGCTAAATTTATTTCGGAAGAAGTCCATTCACCTATAGATTCTTGTCGACATCTTTATGATACAGAAGTTCGTTTTTTACGACCGCTTTTGGAAGAGGACAATTTTAAACAATGTGCATATTGATGTCCAACATTGGATAACTTATATATTAGCCAGTTTTAAACCTAGCCTAATTAGCTACTCTCCGTACAGCGTGGAAGAGAAAGAAAGCAGCTTGAAATTTTAATAAATTTCGTGACAATATTGAAAAACGAAGAAATAAAATATCCGGACGAAGAACCATTTCCGGAAAACGAGGAACAGATTGAAAAAAAAGATGTTATTACCCAGATAATGTTTCTTTCAATTCCAACTCGATATGTTTTGATTTGTTGACAGCTGCCAAATGGACACCTGCATATTTGCTTCTGCGGCTGTACCCGATTGTGGAATAACAAGTCTTGAATATATAACCAAAGGTTTTTCGACTATTTCGCGTGTGCAGCGACAACAAGAGCGCAAATTGGATGGATATTTTGAAACTTGTAATTCCGAATTCGGACTGGTTTGCCCAGTACGATAAAGATTTCTGAGAGGATTGTACTGGCCCAACCAACAACCCAAAAACTTTTATACACTTGGTTTTCACAAGTCTCAGTATGATGCAATAAATTTTTTTGAATACGTACGACGGTTACCTATAGGTTTAATCCGCAACGATAATTAGTTGGACACCGTACTGGAATTGCAAAGTGTGAAGAACGACGTTGATTTAACTCCGATTAAAAACCATATTGCAAGTTCTGTGGAAATTGTTGGAATAGGGCTAAACTTGCCAGAAAGGAAGTTAATATTTATTAATATTAAGGTTTGGCAACCTCGATCAGCTTTTTGGTATACGGATGCAGGTGATTTTCGAGTTTGCGCGGCTACGGGCTAAGGACCCCCTAGACGTTATTTCTATGAACTTGGGTAGGTTCGCGAGGCGCACGGAAATGAAGGAACAATTCGAAACGCGCAGAATTGCTGTATTGCTTCGGCCTTCTCGGTTTTTCAAAACTCATTCTCAAGGAGCGGAGTTTCCATACCGTAGATCTGATTCAATCAGATAGTGTGGAGGATAAATACGTGAAGGGCAAAAAAAAAGTCTGAGGAAAGCTCGAATTCGAATAAATGAAATACGGAAATTATTTATGCAATCTGCCTAGCGTACAGGCGAATTGTTAGACTTGTCGTCAGACTTGGCCTTGGATCCAAGGTTGGTTAGCCGATTTGACGCATTAATAAATAAAATAAAATTTAACATCAAGTACAGACTGATCCTAATGGAGAATTGACTCGGGTCTATGAAACGCTTGACCCGCAACGTAAGGAGAAGGATGAGATTTAAAAACTCAAAGCTTTTTTTCAGCTCTCTCCAACCAAAGCATAGCATAGAAAAAAAGTAAACACTAATAAATTTTTTAATTTCTTGTTTCGTGTCGATGATCATAGGGTTTTTGATATAACCCGGAAGTTATAAGCCATTGCATGCAAGGCTTTATTGGTTCCTAACAAATCCTTAACCAATCTAAGTTCGAATCTTAGCATTTCCTATCGAAGCACTTGCCCTCAAAAAGAGCAAGTGCAAGGGGCGCTACGCGCACCGATGCCCTTGCACTTGCTCCAATAGCTTCTTTTGTGTCTCACTGCAGGGTTGGAGCCAGGGCGGCCCAGGGGGCGGCCACCACGAAACCAAAGACCTGTCCGACAGAATAGAGGGAAAGAGCCTATGTGCCTAAACAGGTGTTACCCTGCCCGAAGTTACTTTCTCTAACCCATACGAAGGCCCCGAACCAGACAGATTTCCCTGCATCCGGCGGGCGGCTATCTGATCCTCGGGCTCTGGAAAGCTCGGCCGAGTTGAAGCAGGCTCGGCAGGCACGTGTATCAAGGGGATAAAATGAAATAGATAAATGTAGCTCCGAAGATTTGAAAAAGACTGACTCTGTAAAATAACGTTCCTGGCTAGAACTTTTGCTACGGAGTCCGTAGACTCCAAGTACGCGCCCGTTTTAGCCCGCACATCTTCCATGCAGAAGGTATTAGGTCCCGTGTCGGCCGGGTTCTGTTTCTCAGCGCATCCACCGGATAATTCATTCCGGGTTTTCCACCTCCATCTCCGCGCTCGCGGCGGCCACCGAGTACAGCGAACTGTAGTTGTGTCTTTGGAGGGATCCGCCGAAGGAGCTTGCCGCGCTCGTACGAGGATCGACATTTCTTAACGCCAAGCTTATAATCCCCGCAGGCAACCGCCACCCCCCTGCCCATGCTCTACCTTTCTCATAAGCCAGGGCTACCCGATACCCGGAGGGGGGAGGGGTGAAGCAAATAGCTGCTTCGCCCCTCTTCTTTTTTTATGATTGATGAGTTGCTAAGAAGCTCTGCGTAAATTTCTGGCAAAAGATAGCCAGTTGACTACTAATTTGCTCAGTGATGTTTTTTTGTTGTACAATAGCGGAAAGTATACCTGGGTCGATAGATTTCAATAGCTCTTGCTCATAGTGCGTTATGAGAACGACGGGTATTTGGTCTAAGTAACCTTTGACAGCTGCATAAATAACCACGATTTGTTTTTCAATAGGAATTGGGCTATATTGTGGTTGTTTAAGTATCTCAGTTAATCTAGCCCCACGATTTAATAAATACTGAGTCGCAGCATCAAGATCTGAACCAAATTGAGCAAAAGCGGCTACTTCACGATATTGTGCCAATTCTGGTTTTAAGCTACCGCATACTTGTTTCATGGCTTTCAACTGAGCCGCAGAACCAACGCGACTCACAGATAATCCCACGTTAATAGCAGGTCGACTCCCACGATAGAAGAGTTCTGTTTCCAAAAAAATTTGTCCATCCGTGATGGAAATCACATTGGTAGGAATATAAGCGGATACGTCTCCAGCTTGTGTTTCAATCACAGGTAGTGCAGTCAAGCTACCCGCACCAGTCTGGTCTGACATTTTAGCGGCTCTTTCTAATAAACGAGAATGTAAATAGAAGACATCTCCTGGGAACGCCTCACGACCTGGTGGTCGACGTAATAATAATGACATTTGGCGATACGCCACTGATTGCTTACTCAGATCATCATAGATTATTAATGCGTGCATTCCATTATCTCTAAAATATTCTCCCATAGCACAACCTGAATATGGTGCCAGGAACTGCAGAGGAGCTGGATCCGAAGCCGTGGCTGCTACAATAATAGAATATTCTAAAGCACCCGCTTCTGAAAGAATCTTAACTAATTGTGCCACGGTTGAACGTTTCTGTCCAATCGCTACATACACACAATACAATTTTTCACTATCGGAGGTGCCCTGTGCGTTGATTTGTTTCTGGTTCAGTATGGTATCAATAGCTATAGCGGTCTTTCCAGTTTGTCTGTCTCCTATTATAAGTTCTCGTTGACCACGACCTATAGGAACCAGGCTATCCACTGCTTTCAATCCCGTTTGCATTGGTTCGTGCACAGATTTACGTGCAATAATCCCTGGGGCTTTCACTTCTACACGTCTTCGTTCTACAGCGCTTAAAGCACCTTTTCCATCAATGGGTACTCCTAACGCATCAACCACACGACCTAACATGGCCTTTCCTACCGGAACATCCACAATAGATCCAGTGCGCTTTACAATATCTCCCTCTTTGATGGCAGTATCACTACCAAATATAACAATTCCCACATTTTCATTTTCTAGATTTAAAGCCATTCCTTTTACACCGCTGGCAAATTCAACCATTTCCCCCGCTTGAATCTTGTTCAATCCATAAACACGTGCAATTCCATCTCCAACTGAAACCACTCGACCGATCTCGTCCACTTGTAATTTGGTGTAATAGTTGGTAATTCTTTGTTCTAATAAAGTGGAGAGTTCAGCTCCAGCCAATTTGTTCATAAATGAATGGAAACATCGACTAATCCATAATTCCGCAATCTGAACCTTAAGATTGTTACCAATTTATCATCTTAGATGAGAAATCGAGGCGGGAGGGGGGGCCCCCCAGCGCCGGCCAATCAAACGCAAAGGCTCCGGGCCGCCGCAGGCCCATCTGGCAAAAGGCGCGAAGCGCAGAAATATCCCGCTGTCGGAAATCTACGAGCCATTTCCGGCCTTCGGCGCTTCTTTCGCAAAGCCAAAGAAGTCTCCTTCGGACTCAAAAGCTCAGCGAAGCTGAGCTGTTCCAACTTGCTTGTAAAAACCTAGTTTGGCGAGAGAAAGACGAAGCGGATGCCTACCGAGCCAAGCATGCGATTCCGTAGTCACTCAGGAGGGCTTTAAGCAACATGAAATATTTTGGTGCTGGCTTACTTCTGATTCGATCCGTTACTGCGCGACATTTGTTCCCAAGGACTTGCGAAATCAAAATAGCGAAATTCTTGAGTCATCTCAATAGGTTCAGAAACCACACGTTTCTCCGAATCATCATACCGTACTTCCACATATCCACTTAAAGGAAAGTCTTTTCTTAATGGATGACCCTCAAAACCATAATCTGTTAATATACGTCGTAAATCGGGATGATTGGAGAAATACACACCAAACATATCCCAAGTTTCTCGTTCCCACCAGCCGGCCGATGGGAATATACCGACTACCGAACAAATTGGAGTGATTTCATCCACACCTGTTAATATACGTATGCGCGTATTATAGTCGATACTAAGTAAATTATAAACTACTTCGAATCTTCGTTTTCGAGAGGGATGATCAACGCCACAAATATCAATCAAAACTTTAAAACGCGTATTGGTATGATACTTCAGGAAATATAATAATTGAAATAGACTGTTCGGGTTGGTATATAATACATTTTCATGTTTCGATGTTTGACATTTATGTATCCATTTCGGTAAAGTGGCTATCAGAGATTTGAAAAACAATTGGTTATGCATAAATCGTCTCTTTTTTTTCGTAAAACCGGTAGATATATTTTTTCCATTTATATATATATATATATGTATTTGAAAAATTTATATATATTAATTTTTAAGCGCCTTCAACCTGATAGGTTAAAAGCGGCCCCCTTTTCATATCACTGGCTTTCACTGAACGAAGGCAGCGCGTAGGAGAGAGTCTCCTCTTTTTACGGACCCTGGCCTTCGGCGCTCCTTTCGTAAAGCCAAAGAAGTCTCGCCAACGAAGTATGTTGTATCCTGCGGGATTAAAAAATTTTATTTTTTTTTATCATCGTAATTACTTCTTTCTCGGGGACAACAGAATACATAGAATAAAGAGTTCAATTGCGGAGCCTTTCCCCGTGCACTCTCACGATATCATCATCAAGTGCTGGGATGATTAGCCATCACCTGGCTCTCCGACTCAAGTTTACCCGTGGTTATAAACAATCGTATGCCTCTAAGCGTTTCCCCAGTTTTGGCGGGCAATGAATTGGCTCGGTTGCCAGTTTTTGGTTAGCGGTTTCGTGTCGGGTAGCTTTATTTGCCCATATCGCGTGTAGGGAATGGCTGGCGAGAAGTGCCGTTCACTCCCCGCCCCCCCCCGATTGGACACCCTGGGGACCTTGTTGAGGCCCTTCCTAGCCTTAATTGGTTTTGAAAGGTCCCTGCCGCCCTTGGCAAAAACCTTAGCTGCTGTGCCTAGTTTGAATTTGGCGGCATATGTTTTGGCCAATGACGTACGTAGTATGTAGCTCAAGCGTGTGACACATCGGCGTTTGGAGTTCGCAAGATGGTAATAGTTGGCAAGGCCGCGTAGAATGGAAGCCATGCGGGCAACCGAGTAGGTTTGGGGATACTGAAAGTAAGCAAAATTAGGTTTTGGGTGACCCGATTTATCACAAAATCCCTTCTCCGCCAGACGGTTTATAACTTTCCGCATATCTACAAGTAAACTAAGCCCACCATATCTACGTATTCCGTACCTACGTCCCCGTCTAAGGTAGGTCGAATCGCGACTAATAAGGTATCCAAGGAAAGCAATCTTCTTTGCTCCACCCCTTATGCAAAAAATTTGTTTCTTACTTTTCCCCGTAGCCGCGTGTGCGGAAATTGTAAAGTTATTTCCGGCCTTCGGCGGCCATGCCTCCTTCGGACCCATAGGCACGTAGTGCGCGGGTAGCGTGTTCGAGCGAGATTGAATGGATTCACGGGTCTTATCCAGGCTGAGCTTGAGCCGCACTTCAATAAATCGTGTAACCAAGCTGCGTATCCTTTCCGCCAGAGCTCTTGGACCAATGACTCCAATGAGAAAATCATCTGCGAAGCGCACATAGTTTATTTGCCGGGTTTCTTGCGGGTGGCCGGGGGGGGTGCCTTCGGCGGTCCCCGAGGTCACCCTGGCTATGTGTACCGGAGTGCGGTCGATTAGAGCCAGCGCAGATTGACGCCACAATTCCTTGGACTCCAGATTGACTGCCCAACGCTGCCCCCTGTCAACGATACGTTTCAATCGCATAACAAAAAGGTCTGGCTCATGCAGCACTATGTTGCATAGAAGGGGGGCAACCCCCCCCCCTTTGGCCGTGATGGCGACCTCGGCTCCTACCGCCTTTAGGCTCGTTTCTAGCTCCTTTTGAACCAGGTTCAAGAATCTGTTGTCTCGAATTTTTCGCCGCATGAGGCCTATAAGCACTTGCTTATCTATTTTATTGAAGCATTGCGTTTCACCTTCTACGAACCAGACGGTACCCACGAAGTCACGGCGTATCTGCTTCAAGCAGGTATGTTGGGAGCGGCCCGGTCGAAATCCATGAGAACACGAAAGGAAGTACGGTTCGTAAACCGTCTCTGGGATGCTGCGAATCACTTCCTGTACCAGTATATCTTTGTCCTTCTGGGTAAGCCCCCGCCGTGAAGCTAAAGAAGCGTCTGAAGGATCTACGACCCGAAGGGCACGAGACACTTTGTGGGTCCGCGGGACACGGGGCAAAGAAGTGTGCGGAAATATACGATCCATTTCCGGTCTTCGGCTCTTCTTTCGCAAAGCCAAAGAAGTCTCCTTCGTACCCTCCGGACCCAGGCCCCCTGTCCCTCGAGTCTCGTGCCCCTTGGGCCAACTCTGGCGGCGGCCCGTAGGGCTCCCCTCGTTTATCACAGAGTCTCTCAGTGTTTCTAGTGCTTTGATCAAGGTGCCTTTCGGTCTTTCACCACCGTTCTTCGAGCCTGGTGACAGCTTCTTATAGGCCGCTATCCACAGATTTATGTCTTCCATGAGCCGAAACAGGCCTTCTGCCTTGAACTGCTCTTTTTTACAGTGTTTCCAAAGGGCACGAAGACGCTCGGTCCAAGCCGAACCTCCTCTTCCACCGGGGCGGGGAGAGCTGAAGCTTAGAAAGGCCCTTGTCCTTTGCCTTTCATAGCTAAAGGCCCTCTGCCCCATTCGGAAATCCAAACGTACAAATGGTTCACCGGTTCCACCGAATGCTCGGAATTGGATGCTCTTGGGCATCTTCGCGCAGTTTTCAGGTGCTTTAGATACCGTTCGACATTTATGTGTCCTTTTCGGTGAAGTAGCTATTAGAGATTTGAAAAACAATTGGTTATCCATAAATCGTATCTTTCTTTTTTCGCAAAACCGGTAGATAGTTATATATTTGTTTTTCATTCATATATATATTTTTCAAAAGAAGTAAAGTATCCTTCGGACCGTGCCTTCGGACCTTTCGTACCAAAGCGAGAGCACTACGTGCCTAACCGCCGAATTAGTCCGGGGACTGGCTCGTTGGGCTAGCTACCCCAGTCCCCTATACCAGGCATTTCGCTGCGCGTCATATGACGAGCTTCTCAACCGCCTAAAACTAGGCTCGGGGTCGGGTAATTGATCAATAAGCGTCCGCTGTTGATCAATTAGCGCCTTATCCGCACACAATTTGACTCGAAAAAGGAGTCATAAGAATTGGAAGGTTAAATTCTTGGTGTAGACTCTATATTCTCACCGGACAACGGGCATAATATTTTATTTACCACCCTACATTTGGCGCTCTCTACGAGGCCCAGAGGGCGAGAATTCCTGAACTCACAGTCGCCCGCCGGGTCGGGGGGTCGGTCCTACGGAAAAGTGGTAATTTCGGAATAACACAGCGTATAGAAGCCCTACAGTTTCAATAATTTAAGAAACCCGGGACGTTACGGAAGTACATCATTGCTATTCCTCAATCTAATAGGGAAGGAAACGTTCAAACGATGCTCGGGAACCAAGCTTGGATTAGACACGGCGGTTCGCAAAAGGCCCTGAACCTTTTATCACCAGCTCCAGATCCGGAGTCAAATGGGACGACGAACGGCGGGCGAAGTCCCGTAATGCTTTTATTCCCGGTCATATCGCCCCCGCCGGTTTTCCTGTAGAGAGGAAGGCCAGAAGATGAGCGAGGCATCCTTTTTTTATCGTTGCCCCCGGATTCTGCAGTAGTACTGCTGTCACTAATACTGATGTCATTAGTACTACGTTTACCAGTGCTGTCATCATCAGGTTTTTCATGGGGATCTCATCGTCTCCCTCGGTAGCTCCCATCGAAGTGCGATATACTTGGTGCAACTAATAAAATAACCTTTGGGAAAGGTATATTAATTATTATTGGTCCAAAAAAGGTAGAATTGCGTAAGGCCCGGAGGGCTGGTGGTAGCTTTGGATTTCACCACCGAAGCAAGCCAATAGAAGTGAGAAAGCTTGCTAGGACGCTACGCGCCTCGCAAGCATTAAAATTTTTGATTGATCTGGCTTCACATTTGCCAAGAATGGGCGTTATAGCAAAATAGAAGAAAAAACCCACTGAAGCAATTTGTCCAATAGTAACATATGGTGCTTCCACGGGTTGACATCCAATCCAACCTAAAAGCAAGCGATCTGCTACAAGCAACCGAAACAATTTTTGGTGAATTGGTCGAAAACTTGAACTACGTACATATGAAGTGTTAATGAAAGGTAGAGCCAATAATGACACAAAAACTAGTCCTATGGCGGCTACACCCCCTAATTTGTTAGGTATACTTCGAGGAATCGCATAGACTGGTAAGAAATACCATCGAGAGTAAGGGAATGGGGCCATTTCCGTTCCCAACCCTTCTCACAGAACCGTACGTGAACGTTACCGTTCATACGGCTCCCACCCCCAATCTTTTTCGTTGTAGAATCTAATCATCGAGAGTCACAGGCCTGCCCTCTTCTTGGTTTCGGGTTCAGAACCACAGATACATCTATATCCTGCAGACTGATATCCCCCGCATGCATCGCCTTGTGGTGCTCCCTGCATAGGGAAATTTGTTTCCGGTTAAGCGCCGCGTGAAGAGCTTCTAGCCCACTGATTCGGTCGCTGCTAGAGTTGACTATCGACAGGGTGCCCGCTCCACTGCGTTTCAGCGCACGGATATGGTGCATTTCGATCTTACTTTCCAGGCAACCTATAACCGAGCATCTATCTGCCGGGTGCCTAGTGGTGCGTAAGACCATCAGACAAAGGATTCTCTCCGGGTCTTTGATGCTCTTCACCAAGAATTGTTTCCCCATAACCCTCAGTTCAGTAGGTGTAGGGAAATATACCCTTGGGCCCTTCGCCGTTTCCACCTGCAGCTCGTGGGTATATTTGTCTATGACTTTACCCACGCCCTTGGCTTTCATCTTGTGTGATAGAGTGTGTAGGCAGGACCATCTGAGCTGATAGTCTACCACCTTTTTGACCTTGTAGAGGTTATCACAACATCGGTAATAACTTAAGAACCCGTGCGCCACACTTCCGTACCATTGCGTGATAGTGACATCGTCTTGGGTCGCGAGGACAGGTACGGAGGTTGGTCTTCCCTCAGCGTTAATTATTCCTCTGGCCCTTAACTTGTCTAGTATCCGCGAAAGCGGTGCGTATATCTGTATTCGGAACGCCTGGCGTTGGTTCGTGGGGACATCCTTTGCGTTCCTTTCGGGGCCTGGGCCCGTTTCTTTCCGCTCAACCTTGGACTCCGGGTATAAGAGCTCGTGCACCGATACGACGAATTCGTCGAATTCTCTCACCACTCCCTGTCCATCCCGCTCAATAATATTTGTGAAGATGTCCCCTTCACCCAATTCAGGTGCCCACCGTAACATGGCGTCCCGACGAATCCCCGATGGCCTTTGTACCTCACTCACAATTTCTCGACAAATTTGTTCTAGCATTTTACGCACTTCTTGGTCGGGCTTAATAAGTGTAAGGTTTCTACCAGCCTCCTTCGAGGCCTTCTTGAGGGCGCACACTAGTAACTTCTCTCCGAGCTTCTTAAGCCCCTTTTCCCACCCATTCGAAAGCTCCGACGCGGCCTTTCGGATGCGGCCCCGATATTTCTTTCCGGCCCGAGTCGCTTTGTCTGACCTCACGTGCAATTGACTCGGTTTCGGACCCAAGAGACTCATACCTAAGAAGGTTGCCTTCTCTTCCACTACGTGTCTCAGACGGGTTTTCTCTGGGTTTATCTCCAGGTGGAGAACGTCCTCGAGGAACCGGGAGACTCGTTCCATGACTTCGCGGGCCAAAGCTTTCGACCCCGAAACTGCCATCAGAATTTCGTCGGCGTATCGGCACGCGTAGACTCGCACGAATTTAGGGTCCTTGGGATCCGCCGGTATACCCTTCCTTCCGACAATTTTAAGCCGTCCCCCCCTCTCTCGAAGCGAGGCGGCTGCTGGTCTCATCTTCCTCACCGAGTTTTTCGGGATGTGCAGCAGTCGCTCATATACGGGATTGGCTCGACGATGCCTCGGGTAGCCCTTTTCGAGTTCCTTTCGGATCCTTAGGATCTCCCTGTCAAGTCTGTCGAGGTATAAATTGGTCAGGATAGGAGATATAACGCTCCCCTGGGGAACCCCCCCCGTCGGGTCTCCCAATTCGACATCCATAATCTTCGCGTTCCACATCTGGTTCAAGGTACTTTCGAGTCTACTATCTCGAATGGTTTCGCTTAATATTGACACTAGTATTTTCTTGTTGATAGTGTCGAAGCATTTCCGAATATCGAATTCAAGCCACCACGATGGGTTCTTCCACCGCATTTTGATCTCCCTCAGGGCTGAGTGAGTACCCTTGTTCCTTCGGAAGCCATGGGATATATCTTGGAACCTTGGTTCGTAGATAATTTCCAGTACCATCCGGAAAGCCTCCTGTATTATCTTGTCTCTCGGGTTCGCTATCGTTGGGGGGAACTTTTCAGCTCCATTCGGTTTCGGTCGTTCGGACCTCAAAATTGGCTCAAACTCGTATGTACCCTCCCTAAGTTTCCGGCCCGTTTCATGAAACCATTTCGGGCTTATGCCGCCGGGCGAAGCCACTCGACGAAAGAAGAGCGTGTTGCTCCCTGGACTTACGGTCATATTCCCCGGGTTGGATTTGATGTTGTTATAGGCCGTAAGTAGCACTTCCGGTTTAGATATAATCTCCCTTACCAGATGGCGATATTTGCCATCGATGAATTGTTTCTCTACAAGTTGGGCCAGATGTGAAAACTCCAAGGAGTTAAGAGGAACGTCAAGATTCGAATTCTTAATCGATCCACCCATCTGTCCATGGATCGGGTTCGCCTCATCTTGGGCCCGTACCTCATAAAGGCCTAAGGCTTTATTCAAGGCTTCGCTTATCAGTTCCGGGGTTCCCCCCGGCCAATCTTGTTTCGGTCCCAACCAATCCGAAGCACTCGGTGTGGTCCTCCCTAAGCATTTACCAGTCTGCGAACTTGGCGACGCCGTCTCGTTTGGTCCTTCCTCAGAGGGGCCCTTTCCTCCCCCGGAATTAGGAGTACTCGCGTGAGTCCGGCAAAACGACGTGACCGCCGGCCCGCCCGGGCGGAGGCGGCAGCCCCTTATAGTAAGAAGGCGGCTTGGGCTTGTATCAGGAACCACAAAGAGCATTTTCCCATCCAAAGAGCTTGCCCTGGGGAGGAGGTCACTCACTCCCCAGTTTCGGTAGGGATTAGCCTTAACGCCCTCAAGGCACCGATTTCCGTCGGTAGCGGATATTGCTGGGTCCGAACCGCGCTCCGGCACTATATGAGCCGGGGTTGACATGGGATTTGCGGGATAGAGTCAAGAGTACACCCTATACGGCCCCAGGTTTACCCCCGTTAACCGATCCGGGCTACTTAAGTGCTCTCCGAACCGTACAAGATAGTCGCCCATCACACGGCTCTCTAACCTGACTTTCTTCGGAGCTTCTTCAAACCCGGAAGGTCTATTCAACGCATATTCCTTCTCTTTCGAGCGCCTATTACACGGTCCTTGGAAGATGGCCTGATTGATAGACTGCGTCAAAGTGAAACTTGCCAAACGGTAACCATCCAGTAAGTATATAGGCTCCTTCCCTGCTGCTTGTTATCAAGCGCTTTCCTATTGCTAGGTCCCTTTCGGGTAGGCGGGTAATACGGGCCCTCTGACTTCCTAGGGATAAAAGCGACCCCTAGGACCTCACCGTTGTTTCCCACACGGCTCCGTCCGAAAACCTTCGCTTTCGAACGCCCTGTGCTTAAGATGTCGTTTAGACTCCTGTCCCTAGTAGTATAGGTAATCCGCTCCATCTTGAACTCTATCCTTCCACACGAGAGAGTAAGTAGAGGACAAACCATTTGTGACCTGGTCGATATATACCATCAATAGGCATGGAGCGAGCAACGTACGTTCATGCGCTTCACCATTTGCAGGGCTCAGGTGCCAATGGTTAATTGCTGGTTGACAAGGACCGAAAGAGTCTCCGATTCGCCGGTACAGAACCTCATCTTAAATACAAGAGAACCGGCTTGCTCCATACTTTTGGGTTACCCCCCCCCCCGGCCGGCGGGGTAGGAGGTAAATGAAACCCCCTCAACAGAGCTTCTTGCACATGCTAAGGTCTCCGTGTTCGTTGCCGAACAAGGATGAGTGCAACGCCTTTGCACAGAAATGGACTTGTGCTTTTTATCGTGCGGGATCTAGACCGGTCGCCCTATATAGTTGTCGGGATGCCCCAATACATTAGGTGCATAAAAAACAAAAATAGAAAAAAAGATTGCAAAAGCTACCCAACCTACTAAATCTTTTACGTAAATATAGGGATAAAAAGCTATTTTATCTACGGAGGAATTGATACCCAATGGATTGTTGGAACCATATTGATGCAATGCAGCCAGATGAAGAATACTAGCACCTGCTATTACAAAAGGAAGTAAGTAATGGAGGCTAAAAAAACGATTTAAGGTCGCATTGTCTACGGAGAAGCCACCCCAAAGCCAAGTTACTATAGTGTCCCCCACGACAGGTATTGCGCTAGCTAAGCTTGTAATTACCGTGGCCCCCCAAAAGCTCATTTGACCCCAAGGTAGTACGTATCCTATAAAAGCTGTTATAATCATTAATAAATACCGATAGGGTTCTTCCCCCCCCCGGTCAGAACCACACGTGCAAGTTTTCCCGCATGTGGCTCGTCCATGATAACTTATTCAGGTTTTACCGGCCTTCGCGGCCCGCATAAGCAATATCTCCCATCCGGCGGGGCATTCCGCCGTAATTTAAAATCCTGATTCGGGGTATATTTATTAATTAAGTCCAAATTAAGGCCGCTTAACGGCTTACCAGCTATTACATTCATCCCCCATTCAGGACCCCCCGCCGGGACTGTCTGACAGGGTTGGACTTTTTGACGTAGTAAGCTTTCTTTGTTTAACGGCTCCAAAATTGCCATCCAGCGTGGTGTACGGATTGGATTTTTTGGGGGGAACCCGCCGGCCGCCCGTAAGCATCTAGGATGGAGCATCGTGTCTGCTACATTGGGGCTTTAGGCCCGCCCCTCCAGGTCCTGTCCGGGTAGGCCGGCCCAGATGGCAAGGGGGCCGTTCCCTTGGATTCTGGAGTTACTAAGCATGTCCGGGACATACGCCTCGGAACCCAGATTTCAGTGGCACGTCTCCTGTAAGTCGTCCTTTTCAGACAGGACGTAACCTGCTATACGCCATCCAGGTTGGGATTGTAGCTGTTGTAGGGAAGGAAGAATTACAAGACATATTTTTTCCTTTCCCTACCTCATAAGGTACCTTTGTTTATTGCCCTTTCAGTTTCTGGAGTCCATCGCCAATTCCTACGCTCAAACGCAGCCAACCTCGAGGTTTGCTATTAGTTTGTCTCACACGAAACTCGACCGAAATTCCCAGTAAGCCAGCCTCTACTCCTACTTCGCTTTATCCGATTCCGCCGTGCTCTCCAGGCGCGGCGGGCGCTCACCCCTCACTACATGGAGGAAGGGGGGTGGTCAGTTACTATCAGAGAGCCTTTCCGCGTGTTTCCGGCATAGCATTTTATCATCTACAGCCCTTTCCTCCGAGCATTATTTCACTCGTCGGGGCTTCGTCGTATGTTCGACATTAATTGCCCGGTGTCTCTCTCGGAGTACATTTATGGCTGATCTGTCACCCATACATTCTTGGCCAAAGCTTTGTGCTCTTGGACTTGGTTCCTGCTTCTCTCTAAGCAGGGTCCTTATAGAGTCTTTTTGGGTGATCCCTAGGTTTCACGTTTGTTCGTTTGCTCGCCGTTTAGGACCATGTACGACTTTTCCTGTTAGTTACAGTTACCTCCGGAGGGTTGTTCGCGCGAGAATATTTCATGGACCCTCTCGCCTTCCGGACCCCCGTGGTTGGGAGGGGGGGCTGTGGCTTGACCCTGTTGCGTACGAAAAGAAAATATTTTTTTTGCCATGCGGCGAAACAACGGATAGGCCCCATGCTTTAGTTCCCTGCGGTCTGGTCCCGCCTCGGGTTAGGAGTCTTATCCGGGCGATCGCTTTCAACCTTCGCATCTTTGAACGAGACTTCCTAGGCGCACTAAAATTACCACTCCAAGGCACCAAACTAATTCTCTAGGACTCGCATAACTTCCGTAATATAAACCACGAAAAAAATGGAGATAAACGACGATAAAAAACATACTGGCTCCATTAGCATGCATATAACGAAGCAACCAGCCTCCTTTCACATCTCTCATGATGTGTTCTACGCTTAAGAAAGCTAAATCCACATGAGGTGTATAATGCATAGCTAAGAAAACACCTGTAAGTATTTGGATAACCAAACAAAGACCAGCCAACGAACCAAAACCCCACCAATAACTTATATTGCTCGGAGTTGGATAATCTATCAAATGATTGTTGAGTGTAGAAAATATAGGTTGTTTAAGAATCGAGAGTCGTCTTGCCATAAATTTCGTGCCTTTTTCCTTTTCGCGGATCATGGAAACTTTGTGTTCTTCATGATTGACGTCATACATCATGGGCAGGATTGACCCATCGGGGGCCTTAGGTTGAAAAAAATAGATATATATATTTTTTTTTTCGTTCTATAACGCCAACTTGAGCCAGCATCGACGGAGTCCATAAAGCAAATAAAGAGAATTCTTTGGCGATGATGTGCATTTCACCTTCTTTTGTCGGACAGTCCCCAGACCTTCGAATCGTAGTCGGAATCAATACAAAAATCTACGCGGTCTAATTCACAAATCTTTTATCCTTTACAAGTGTCCATTAGATAATGCAAAACGTTGTTGTTACCCGGTTTTATTATTCGATCAATGCAATCAGCGCTGCCCTTAACTATATAAGGACTCCTTCAACTCGGTAAAGCGGTGTATCAGGGACAAGTACCTAAGAACCCCCCCCCCCCCAGGCCCAGAATTGTTGCTCAGGGAGGGGTATCGCTTCGTAGATGTCGATTCAGCGTCGTGCTATACGATGATACTCTCAGGCTCCTATCCGAAGGACCCCGGTGATGTAAGCTTCAACGCAAGGATTGATTACTTTGGGACTATAAGGAATTTCCCCAAGCACACACAACAAAGGTTTTGAAGATTTATATAATTAATTAGCCAGCTTTAGATATTGCAATCCAATCCCCTCTTTTCCGAGGAAGGAATAAAGCTATTATGATTCGAGGAATTCTTGAAGTTGATAGGAAAGGTCTAGCCATTTCCATCAATAAGTTGTAGGAGTTGCCATAGGTTACTGAAAGGTATTCCGAGGCAGAGTTGGTCGTAAGTGCCCTTTGTTTTGTCGGACAGTTTTTCGGTTTTATGGTAGCCGACAAAACCAAGTCCCCCGCCCCGCAACCAACAACCAGATATAATTCTTGATCTTCGGAATATAGCGGACACCGTTTACGAACTCCATAAAGACGAGATGCTTACGGGACCTACAGGCGGTACGTACCGCGTGACCGAAAAAATAGTTCCTTCGTGCCCCCCCCCCGATCTATGCTTCCCATCTCCAGTCCAGTTTGAGCTCCTAGCGAAAGCGTACCTAAGGTTCTAGTAGAAGTGCCATGATCCCCGCCCGGAGTTCCTATGTCACTTCCACGATGAAAGTCTCTGGGCGTTCCCAAGGGAAAACTAGAGGCCTATGTAACAGATCTCAAGAACGTGGTAACCCAGGGAAGATCCAGGTCCTTAGTATCTTCAAAGGTTAGAGGTCAAGGCTATCTCCTCCCCTGACCCATAAATTATATATCTATATATATATATATATATATATAGATATATATAGATATATATATATATATAGATATATCTAGATATCTATTGCAGCTCATCGTCTCTCTCGAATAAGAAAAATAGTAGCTCATTTTCTTTTGGAAGATGGGCGGAGAAAGAATAAACATGAATTTAATAGTCTCTCCTATAAATAATAAAAAAAAATAGAATCTATTTGATTTATGCATTTTCTCCGTTATACACAAATATATAATATGTATATATATATTTTAATTTATTTTATTTACTAATCCATTCTATTTATTCCAATTCAATTGATTAACTCTTCCCTCCCAATTATATGGAATTCTTCCATATCCCATATAGATTCCTATTATATATTCCTCTCCCGACCCTTTAATTACATATTAGGGTATTCCTTTACGTATTATACTACAGATCCCCAACAGGTTTAGTCATATTAGCTAAATATGCGTCATTTAGCGAAGGTGTCATTAGCGATGAGGCTTCTAGAATATTAATTACATATATTTATCTACAAATCCTCGGGATTTAGCCATATTAGCGAAATTTAGTCATTTAGCAATGCTTCCTTCATGTTAGCGGGGAGATTTCGGGTACTATATCTATCGTAAGCAATTTTATGGCGGGCTGGGATAGCTTGGCTCTTTTTAAATCTGATTGGAAATAACTTCTGTCATTATTTGTTCGCGGTCGTCCACTAGGTCATTACTTAATTTCTTGCCCGAAACGACGCAGCGTTTGATTAGTAAGGATTTGGGGCCGGGTGGCAGGCAATAGAGGTCATCATTTTTTTTTTCACGTAAAGCGAAGTGCTAAATCCATGGGCTGCTATATCCGGCATCCATACGAGAAAGATTTGGATTCTCGCTCCAAACCTCGCTGAAACGAAGCCCGGTGATTCTTGGCGTAGTTACTGTTACCTATTTCTTCTTTTTAATGCCGCATTCCCAAATTCGATCGATAAATTTACGTTTTATATGTATATATCGGATTCCTCCTCCGCCAAGCCTCACATAAATCGGATCGTTAGCGCGGAGCCGCGGTCGATTCGTTTTTATTATCCCTTTTTATATATAAAAATCCGAAGCCGACAGGAGCTTGAAAAAGAAAATGCAGCGGGTCATTGTATAGCTGTAAAGGATTCGGGGGGACATGAGTACCCGCGGCCGAGGGTAGGGAAACGGATATCTACACTGTCGCGCCTGGCCCAAAGGTCGCTTCGGCGTCAATAGCTTTTTCAGCAGGCAGTAAAAGCTCTTGACTTGAATGTTTACTCGATACGGGTGTCTGCAAGTGCGATACGATGAAGCTCTGCCAGTTTGCCCTAGCGCCGTTACGTGCCGCGCGTGCAATATCCAACTCTGCCCGTGTATTCTCAAGCAAATTATGATAACTTGTCCCCGCCGTGTGCTTGGGCGGGTTCATTTTAAGCTCCAATGCCACGCCATATTCGCCAAATTCTGTTTTCCCCCAGCGCCACCATTTTTGACTTCTGAATTTATCCGTTCGCGTCCGCGATCGTCTTAGTGGTTGCAATGCCGCCAACCGCCGTCCCTACAGCCACAACTGTGGCTAGTCTGCCCGTACCCGTAGCGGCTGGCAATGGGGCATGTTTGGGCGCTGCGTTTGCTAGCCCACAGTTCCTCCCCATGTTACGTTTGGGTATTCGGTTGCCATTCAAATCCGAACGATTTTAGGGGGTGCGGTTGGCATCGTTCAACCCGCCTGCGCCCCAAGAATCCTTATAAGCTATATAAAATTGGAGTCGATTATCATTCATAATTTTATACCTGAGTCTTATATAGTAAACTGATGCTATATATATAAATAACTCCATTTCGTTCCCCGGGTTCACCAAATAAAGACGTAATGGCATATGCTATCAGAGAAACGAGTATAAATCTACCGTAATAGTTGTCCCGTAACCATTCCTACAGACGAAGGCAATAATAATATAAATAGTATTGGACGAATCTAGTTTTGCGAAAGGACAAAAAGGCGGAATCCGTGTTTGTTTACCCAGTGATCTATTAAATATAAAACCATGCTTGCCGTGACCGGGCTATGAAATAGGGATGGGCCAGGGGATTAGCTTGGGCGATATAACCGGAATGAGTAACCGGATAAGAAGGTACAAATTCATATAGTAAACTCCCTTTCTTTTTTGGCTTCCATTTAAAATTAAAATATAAACTTTTGTCGAGATTACTGAAAATTTACTTAAAGTGCAGGAGGGCTTGTAACCCTTAACGATTCATTCAGGGGCAGCCTCCTCCAGCTGGCTACATGCCTTAGGCCGGCTAGGGCTACAAACAGCAGGCCTAAGGCCCAAGGCCGAAGCCGAAGGCCGGCAGGGTTTCGGGGCGTAACTCGTCGAGTCGGCCAGGGAACCCAGCCGAATCAGTATTTCCGAAGGACTTTCCCGGCCATTTCGAATGCCCCCCCCTTGGCCCCAAGCCCAACATATTACCCATTAGTCACCTTTGGCTGGTTCATGCCTCGGGCCGACGGGGCCATTACAAAAGAATCGAACAGAGTAGTAAGAATCGTGGAAAAAACAGAATGCATAGTCTACTTCACTAAATTAGGTAAAAAGCCAACACCCCAATCCCGTTTTTTTTTTTTGCGAGTTTTCCTCTACAAAATTACTAATATTTTAGAAATCTTTCCATAAATATGAGCAATTTCCAATTAGTGAGCCATGCTTTTTTGAGTCTCAGAGCCCCACTCCGGCCCTAGTTCCTTGGGAATATCTCCGATCGATGACACAATATCCTATCCAAAAGTCCTGATGTTTTCGCAGGATCTCCGTAAATCGACAAGCTTTTTTCTATATATCCGCTTTCTATTCCGAAAGCCATGAGCCAGCAGCGCCACCAATTTGACGAAATTGATGAAACCTCTTTTCCAGATTTTGGATCAACCAGGATTTATGTGGAATTGGCAGTATCAACCAAGTGGTTCCAGAAAAAAAACAAGAGCCATCATGGTAATCCGCTATTAGTTTATAAATCTTTTCTTTGGTATAAGTAGAATTAGGATCTTCATAAGTCACATTACGCGATAGAAAACTCAATTCAATTCTGGTATTCTTGCCTCGTAGTTTGCTTTCTCGAACGACTCGTTCACGCTGTTTATAATATACTAATGCGATTAAAGGCTGGTTACGGGCGCAACCAAACGAAATAAACACTCTTTATTTCTATATTTAAGTTTTTCTCATCTTGGCCCGGAATGCACTGTTCTTGCCTATGTTTTTCGGAAAGCACGTCGGGCCAGCGTGTCTTCTTCCAGGAGCGTAATAACGATCCGGCTTGAGATGCTGACAAGATCCATTGAGCTGACACGGCCTGCTTCTCACGGCGTCCCTCAAAGATTCATGCTATCTCACAATGAAATATGTGCTTAAAACCCATTTTTGGGTGGTTGAGATTAAGGATAACCCGTAATATAGGAGTAGAACTGTGATCATTTTTCAAACAAATGATTCCCCATTTCGAGTCCCACCAATCCAGTGCCCGTTGCAGTCAGGGTGTTTTATATTTGGCCACAATCACCTGGATTCTTTCGACAAAGACCGATCCGAAAATTTGCGAACTTGGAGCAAATAGAAGTAAAAAATTACAAGTGACCAAAAATTAACCTAAGAAAATATAGGAGGCTGTCATGATATCGATGGTTTCTGGATGCTCCGAAATTTGCGACAAAAATTGAACGGAATTCCCGATTTCCTCATATGGAGAGGGAATCATGTAGGGACAGTAGCATCATTAGTCGGTCTAGCCCGTCTTTGTAGCATTGCCAGATATTCCTCACGTCGGGACGCTATTTATTAGAGCCATGGGTCTCGTCATGATGGTTTTGTAATGGCTGATTATTGCTATTAATTCGGGCCATTTCCAAGCGTCTCGGGCTTGCTGGTGTTGCCCCTCCGGTTCATAGTTGCTAACCCCTTCCCTAGAGCAAGACCAGTCCATGCGACTGACTAATGATCTTCCTGCAGTAGGTACATTCCGAGTACGGGCTCGCAGTGCATGGCAGTCCGAACCAAATTACAATCGAGAAGAAGGCGGCGCCGTGTAGGATCGTATTAAACACGTCGGTTAGTCGCTCTATAGATACCAGTAAAGCTGACCAACTAATATTTCCATTTCAACTATTTGGGCGGGCCTCGTACGTACCCTGTTATCATCAGCCCCCCGGTCTAAGCCAGGAGCCAGTTATAAGCCAGGGGTAGCCGCCCCCCCCTCCGTTGAGTTGTGGTACATCCATCCCGGACAGGAGCTAAAGCGGATTCAGAATGAGCGCGTTTACGCTCAGATTCAGTCAACTCGCTACTTTCAGCAGAAGACTACTCTCCTCCCCGCCGCGTCCTGCATACAGTGTGCGAGCCGTAGTGAGAGGCGCATATAAACCACTAATAAAACATCGAATAATTGGAAAAATCCGAGCAAGCAAGTAGGATTGCGTATAGAAAACTCAGCAGTAGTATTTACCCAATTCAAATTAATTAGGAAGGAATGGAATTACTTGATCTGGCTTCTAATTTTTCGACAGGCATGGGCGTAATAACAAAAGAAAATAAAAAACCAACTGAGGCTATTCGTCTAATAGTAACACGATGAGGGAGAGTAGCACCTATAAGAGAAAGTAAGAAATAAGGGCTAAATCGAGTTAATCTCGAAAGGATATGTGGCATAATAGGTTCTTGCTTCTTAGTCTAATTCATTGAATACCCGAAAGATATGATCATCCAAATAAAAAGCTTCTACGATAATCTTAGGACATACGGCGCGAACGAACTAGGTCCAACGAGGGCAGAGCCTATCGTAGCTTAAGTTGTAGCAGTCTGCTCTTATCCGCCCCCACAACAGATTAGGACCTTTCAGCGCTTCGCGAACGCGAAGGGAGTGGGCGGAGAATATAGCAAAAAAATCTATTTTTTTGCCTCTCTCTCAAGCGTGCTTTTTGTTGAAAGGTCCGAGAAAGCGCAAAGCGCTGTCCGGGCAGCCCTTTTTAAAATAGGGACGGACTCTATCTTCGTCGGCCGAAGTTAGTTTTATTGGTAAATTGCGAACTTAGGCATCACTTTCTATCACTAGATCTTTGTTTCACTCGTTTATGGTGAAATATCTTTATACATAAAGTTGCGCAGCCTCACATTAAATATTAAATCTCTATTAAATCGAGCCTACTAACAAAGAGTGTCCCGGTTTCGGGCTTACCCTCCGGGCCGGGAGAGAGCTGAAGGCAAAAAAAAAATCCATAGATTTTTTTTTCGCTTTGCGTTTCCCGCGCTTTGCGCCTCCGGCCCCAAATATATATATTTTTGTTTCAGCACTCCTCTTAAGGGAGCCATTCGAAGGCTACTAGAACACCAGATACAAAGACTACCCATGCTAATGATAAAGGCAAGAATACTTTCCAGCCAAGTCTCATTAATTGATCATAACGATATCGTGGAAATGCTGCGCGGACCCATATATATACAAACAGAAAGAAAAGAACCTTTATACTGAACCAGATAGAGCCCGGAATTACCCGGAAAATAGGAATATCCAGGATGGGCAGCCAACCTCCTAGGAAAAGCAATGTACAGAGACTACTCATTAAGATCATATTAGCATACTCCCCCAAAAAGAAAAGAGCAAACCCCATAGCAGAATATTCCACATTGTAGCCCGCCACGAGTTCTGCCTCGGCCTCTGGTAGATCGAAAGGAGCTCGATTAGTTTCTGCTAAACAAGAAATGAAAAACATGAGAAACACAGGAAACAAGGGAAAAACAAACCATATCCGTGTTTGCGCCAGAACAATCTCGCTAAAATTGCAGGAACCTGCGCATAGTATGACGGATATCAGAAGCAATCCTATGGAAACTTCGTAGGAAACCATTTGAGCGGCAGATCGTAATGCTCCCAAAAAAGCATACTTGGAGTTACTTGCCCAGCCTGCCGTAATAATTCCATACACTCCGAGTGAAGATATCGCAAATAGATACAAAACCCCAACATTTAGATCTGAAAAAACCATACCATAATCGAAAGGGATGACAGCCCAAGCGCACAAAGCCAGTGTAAACGTCAGAACGGGTGCCATTAGAAAAATAAAAATATTCGCGCTACTAGGCAAAATTGGCTCTTTCATCATGAGCTTCAAACCATCTGCTAAAGGTTGCAACAGTCCCAAAATGCCGACTACGTTCGGTCCTTTTCTCCTTTGCATAGACGCCATGACTTTTCGTTCTGCTAGTACTAAGAACGCGACGCCCAATAACAGGGGTATTATAATTCCAAGTATCTTAGCGACAAGACCAATTAGATAAATTTTCATATTTGTTGGCTTTTTTTATTTATTGTGACCGAAATGAATTACGTAGTAATGGCATAACCGAAAGATTGGTCATCTTGGATTATCCGTAAAATTACATAATAAACTCACCAGGAGTAAGACGAAGGTCCTGAAATATTCAACAGATAACTGGCCGCACTCCTTGGGGATTTACGATTGGAGCGCTTCGCGAAAGGGGGCGCGTAGCACTCGATCAGAGGGAGAGCGCTTTACCGTTAGAGGGCGCGACGAAAGAAACACTACGTGCCGCCGCCTTCTCTTCTCAGCCATTTCGGCGAAGTGCGCGGAAATCTACGAGCCATTTCCGACCTCTCGGTCCTTCGTAAACTCGACCCCTTCTTCCTACAAGCGCTGTTCCTCCGGTCAAGTGCTTGCTGCGCACCTGCCCCCTAAGCCGAGGGCTTCGGTTATGATAGAAAATTCGTAAAACTGAAGGTACTGTAGAGGCAGGGCCTTGGTAGCCTTATCAAAGTCCGGTGAGACACTCCGCCACTTCTTCAGCCTTTTCGAGCTTATCATGGAAATCGGGCAAAGACTCGAAGTCATTCACTTTGATCTCTATCCCCCCCCCTCAACGCGGAGTGAGCGGCAGCTCGCACCGCTGATTTCGTGCTCCATCCGTTTGATAATGAGATCCGAGATTGTACTCGGTCTACAGACTGAATAACTTCTACATAGATATGACCCAATCATAATATCCATAAAACAGAAGACCCGTGGATCAATCGGTAACCGAGTTCTAATAACCAGGTGCCTAGTTCTTTAGTGTCCCGGATTGCTGCTTAATAGCATCCAAGCGAGTTTTCGGGGCTTGGAGTATGATTCTAGGTGATGAGTTTTGCACGGAAATTTCGACAGGTACACCAACGCTCATAAACCGGGTAAAGCGCTCTACGACGTTCAACGTCATGACCGTCTCTGAATCCTGCTGCGTTTATTTGAACGCCCACGCAAGCATCAATACCTACTACCAGCTCGTCCTGGGACCACGGCCAATGGATTCAGAGCACCCTGGGCACCGGTCCCAGAGAGGTTCGCAGCCGCTCCATCGCCGGAGACATTTCTGCCGTGTCCAGTTTCATATCCCGGCCCCGCACAACCTCCACCAGGAGTTGACAGGGGAACCGGGACGACTATCCGGTCCGCTATGTAGTTGAAGATCCTTCAGCTAAAGCCGCCAGTGGAGGAAGAAGCGCCAATAAGCGCGCGTTACCGGCTACCTATCATAGTATTTCCGCGGATATAGCCTCCTCTAAATTCTGTTCTTCCGGTGTCGTCCCGACTGCCTGTTTGAACGTGGATAAAGGGTAAACTGTCGGAAATCCAAATAAGAGCGATCGATCAGGTGGGTGGGTTCGGGGCTCGTATGCAACTCCCTGAGAGTTGTGGTAATGGTATTTTCTGTACCAATACATGTTATAAGAGGGGGTTTCTTCTTTGTTGCCCCACCCAGGCCTCCTCGTTCAATTGAAGCATTTTTGGGCGCGATTAATCGGATTAATCCCCAAAATCCAAGCTCGTAGGGATCTTATTTGGTCGGGATCGCTGTTCGTGAAATCCGTTATAAATAACTACGGGCATTCGTAACCATTCCATTCGGGGCAATGGGACAAATAATAATGGAAAAAAAGGAGTCTTGCAAAAGGTTGAAAAGCATAATCCGTTTTTAACCAACCAAAGCGGTTTACTAGGGGCGAAACCGCAACAAACACGGCTGATGAGAAAATACCAGCCGGAGACACGTGGATTATCTCAGGCAACAGCCCGAGAACCGGCAAAATGAAAAACCAGTAAACATTCATTTTATATTACGTTTTACTCACGGGTTCCTGAGATCCGCGCGATGGGGGGCAGCTTGCGTTACCCCTGAGATTGAAGCGGCGTACAACTTCAAACCGCTTGTATTGAACCTTTTCTCGATGGTGCGTATGACGCGGCGTGGGTCTTTATTCCGTTGCTCGAACCAACCTCGGTCAACATTAGCCGGACCCTTATGTCTAATTTCATATTGATTTTATTTTTTTCTTCATCCGCAAACGGAGCCATGAAATGGCTATAATCTCGAAAGATTCCTATCAATAGATATTATCCTGGTGAAACTGGATCCTCAAGGATAAGATTGCTAGTAAAAAAGGAATCCGTGTCTTTATAATGGCAGTTTCCACCCTTAATGCAGGGATACATAGGAAGACGGGCGTGTGCCATTGTAGCCGCGGCGGCTATTTGAATAGCAACATTGGATTGGACACACTTCTTTTTTTTTAGTTGGGCCGCTGCCGCATCGTTTAAAATCTCCGACTGCCAATCAATCGTAACTCGTCCATGTATGTGATTATAAATTTTTTTTTTCTCGTCTGAGAGGTTTTTGAATTCCTGAGAATTCCATTCCAAAGGATTCAAAAGTTTACCCCGTATGTATGTTCGACTTACCGAAAAATTCGGAATTTGCGATAGGCTGGAACAATTGCCAATCTATGTATATTAACCAACGGATTGAACAAGAGCGAAAACAGGTGCTTCACTTTGTTATATTACGATCTTTCAAGAAAAGATTTGGGAGGTTTGTCAACTGGGGGATTGTAGAATCTTGCCGATTCAGTGAGTATAGAACCTATAAATAAATCTGATCGATAAAAAAAATCCCGAGACGCGCTTGAGCAACTGCGCGATTTGTATGTTAAATATTCTACGGATGACGCTAATAAACTGGTTTCAATCTATATATCTTTTGTGAATCTGGTGCGCCGGGTTCAGAATGAAGTGATTGGAATTCCAATAGAAGATTGCATTACCCAGAGTGAGATTCCAATGACCATTGGTAGTTCGGTGGCACTTACTTCGGAAAAGTGGATTTACAGTCAAGGGTCCAATAAGATTTATTTTGCCATAAGGTAGATAAATTTGGGTGTTTTCGTTTTTGATACAAATTATATGCATGGAAATGTTCATTAATACTGTTTCACTGTTCCAGATTTATGTTGAGCAATGTCAAAATTAGAATGCAATTCCGAAAACAAAGATAAATTACTTCATTTATTCTTGTAAGCCAGATTTAAATTTATCTTTGTTCCTTCCCACGTCAAACTATTCACAATTCAGCATTTCCGGCAGGGCGGGAGAGCCCCCCCCCACTCATACGGCTATTGATTCGCAGAGTTGTTATGGAACCGCACTTAGGGATTTCATACTTTGTATCGGGTTACCAACCATTTACAGGTTGGACCCGAACCAAGTGCTGGGGCTTGCTTAAGAATTAAATTTGCTCAACAGCATCGCGGGAGCCCACACAAACAGTCCACTGTCCCACAGCCCTCCCTGGCCCACAACATCTCATTTACACTAACGTAGTCACTCACAGACAAATCAATGAAACTGTTTCCACTCGGCGAGACCTTCGCCACATCAAACACATTTCTACTTCGTCCTACTCCCAAAGCAAATACATAATGGCATTATTACTTTTATAACGCATTATTCAATCTCAAACTAGTGGCTTATATTCCTCCGATAAACATAATAAGTGCGCGGATATCGATCAATGCTTATAGGCAATAGTTGCAGACGGAGTATAGAGAAACAATCGAACTTATCAAAACATAGACTCACGTTCTAGCAAATGGCGATAAAGTTGGTGGACGAGCTCGAGAGGAGGACGTCGAGGCGTTTAATTAAAACTGTATTGCATGCAGTAATACAGCAAAGGCTCCGGGTCCATGGATGATTAATGAAGCACTTCACACTCGCCAATCTATTACTTAACGCTTTTTTTTTCCCCGCCCCCGATTAGAAATACTGAATGATATTAGTCAATGGGACGCATAGATTGTAAAATGACGGTACAACAGTATTAATATTGAATAATTTTGTAAACCATGCCGCATATATACGCTCATTATGCTTTTCTGCAATAAATAAATATATCGATATTTTATTTATTCATATATCTATATGATATTATTTACAAAATCGGAGGAAGGGCTAGGCAAATCGCGGCCGCTACGCGCCTAGTGCTTTATAAGCTGCGTAGCGGCGCCTAGGGCAAGCGTCCCGATTGCGGTATGCGTAGCTGAAAGATCAGTCCGCGACGCGCCTCCTCATATTCAGCCGTTTTCGGCACGTTCTGCAAGTTATTGAATCGCGTACCCACGTAGCGATTGTGAGCGAATAAGTATCGAAAATGGGCTTTCCGAGAATACATAACCTCTTAAATTAAGGCGCGTAGCGTTTGTAAAGTGTTTTAGTTTTGTACAGGGAAAAATGAAAAATAAGGTACTTTAAGAGCCTGAATGGTAGAAAAGGTAGAAAATTGCCAGCGGCAGAAAATATTACCAGATCCGTTCTTCTCATCGGTGCTGGCCTCGATCATCGGTCCATTTCGGCTTACCATCGGCGGGCATTTTCTTTGTCATCGAAAAGGGATACAAGGAATTGGAATCATAATAAGGTAAACATCCGTATGTCCACCATAAAAAGCGTTTCTTAGGGTCTTCCAAGGCCTTCTCCGGGAACTTTTAGCATAATAGATAGTTAGAGCGGAAAATCTTCGTAATGGCTAAGGCTAAAACAGACAAATGACCTTGTTATATATGCGCCAAACTTATGAGATGTTGAGCTTTTTGCATAACATCGGCCCCGGGTCCTTTTATTACCTTCATCCCCGCCCCGTGCTTTCCCCACGACATAAGGAGGGGGGGGGGGGCGAAGCTATATGCTTCGCCCTAATTTCCGCCCCACCAATATATAGAAACGAGGGGAAAAAGCCATACAACATCGACAAAATGCCAATAAAAAGCAGCTGCTTCAAAGCCAAAGTGATGCTTCGGGGTAAAATGACCCAGATATTGACGAATCCCACATATTATTAAGAAAATAGTACCTATAATGACATGAAATTGAGATAGGTAGGCTCTTTCAAGCTTCCCCCCCCTAAGAACCGCACGTGCGAGTTTCCCCGCATGCGGCTCAAGCAACGGAGAGTTAGTTCAGGCCCCGGTTAACCTGGGCCCGCGACTCGACGACTGTTGGTGCGCTTTGCGCCCATGATGCACTATGCTATCACCAAAGTGTTCTGTAACTCTGCGAGTTGGTTATGCCGCAACTGCGCGATTGGCCGATATTTACACGCGCACTGCTCGTAGTTATTCACCCGAATTTCGCGTGGTGAGTGGCTTTCTCAGTGTTTCGTCACTCAGGATTCAGGTCAGCACCAAAGGCGAAATGTAGATTGTTCTAGACCGGTAGAGTCAGCCCTACGACCCCCTGGGTAGAGTGTGGCGCCCGATAGGGTAGGGGCCGCCGGGAGCCTAAATGGCTGAGAAAGGAGAGGCCGGGGTTGAAAAAAATAGATTTGGCCAACTTCGATTGGCTTTTTGAATCGTCTTCTGCCCATTGGACGGTATCCGATCTCACGATCAAACCTCCCGACGCCGGGGAGCCCATTGGGTTTACCCTGTTGACATTTCGACTCTAATGCAAGGTTTCAGATCCCGTGCTATACTCCGGTGATCATTTGCCGATCGGGGCACGCACCGATTCACCGTGTCCCAAATCACATCCGGCCCCCCTACTCAATGAAAACTCGTCGTAGGTGCGGTTTTACGGAACGTCCTTGCACAGTTCACTTGCGTTGATCAGTAGCCTTGGCACTCCCAGCGGGTTGTATGCTATATCATAAACTTTTTACTTTGTCCCTCACGCTTCGAGCCCTCTCCGTTTCCAGGAGCGCAGGGTGAGGTAGGAGCATCCCGTCGGCGGGGATGGCGATATAGTCCGGTGGGCTATACGCATTGTCTTATGTCCTTCAAGTCGCACAACCATGAAACCCTGTGGCTAAAAAAAACGTAGAACCATAAATTCCATCGGAAATAGTGAAGGGGGCCTCTATATATTCAATTCCTTGAAACCCAGTAAAGACTAAAGCCAGTAAAACGGTAGCTATTAAAGCGTAAACTGCTTGTTGTTTTAAACCGGCGAGTATAGCATGATGAGCCCAAGTTACGGCAGCTCCAGATGAAAGTAGAATAAGGGTATTTAGAAAAGGAATTCCCCAAGGATCTAAAACAGAAATACCTTTTGGGGGCCGGATAGCTCCGATCTCAACCGTAGGTGCCAGAGAAGAATGGAAGAAAGCCCGAAAGAAAGCTAAAAAAAACATGACTTCAGAAACGATGAAGAGAATCATACCATAGCGAAGTCCTAATTGGACCACAAATGTATGATGTCCTTCGTAGGTGGATTCACGTACGACATCGCGCCACCATACAAAGTAGGGGTCAGTCGGGTCTTTCAACACATCTGCCCTCCGAACCGTACGAGAGGCTTTCACCTCAAACAGCTCTCACCTTCGATCTCCACTTATAACTATGAACTTTAAATCTTATGATTCAAATCTCTATGGGAGGGACCATCCGAAGGCGTTGTAGCATAAATTTCCTAGCTTACCTGAGATGGATTCATAACTAAATGCCGGGATTACTCCCAGCCAGGATAAGCTTGATTCTGTTCCGAATAATGGAGATACGAACGCGGACGGACCATTCGACTTTATGGGCGGCTGATTGGCCGCGCCGCTGAGACGAGACAATGTCTCGACATCCAACACCTCTACGGTAGAACAGTGCGATCGATAGCTAGGCTCCTTGACTGCCAGGCTGGACTGCCACATCCGAAGCTATTACGAGCCCTCCGAACCCCATCACCCGATGGGTTATTTCCCCGACTCAACATAGTACTTATTTTTGTGTCTTTGGGGAGACAATGATCCAGAAGGGTTTAGGCCCCTGCGCAATTAGCTGATCTCTCAGCTAGTTCCTTGTCGGAGTGCCCCACGGTCTTTCAGGTACTGTACACACACCATGTATTGTGGACCGTTTCAGCCTCCTACGAGGAGGCCTACTTACCGTGCTCTTGCCGTAATATTCTGCTTGAGACAAGAGGAGCTATGTGACGCGAGCATTGCGTATCAAGTTAGTTATCCTAGCCCTACCTCCTGCTCTTTCAGAGCGTCTTAGCGGTGGCAGCCCCACAGTTCTCTGATTGAAACTTGCTGCTTCCAAGTAGGCCATGTTACTATGGCTCATCTGCAAGTTGAGCCTGTGTCCTAGCTTATAAGCTAGCCTGAACGGCACAGAAAAGAGTGGATAGCTCCTCTTGTCGTACGATGTATCTCCGGGCGCACCATGGTATATAAGATCATTCCCAAGCCTAAACAAAGAAGTGTTCCGCCTCCCGTGAAAGAGTGCATGTACATAACACCACCAATAGTGCTTGCCAAGGCTCCGAGTGAACCCAAAAGAGGCCATGGGCTGGGATCTACTAAATGAAAAGGATGTTTTTGAGAGACACTCATAATTGGTATTTTGTTTGCTTTTTAGTCTAATTTATTGGATACCCAAGAAACATAATCATTCGAATAAAAAGCTTCTACGACAATAGGCATAAAAGCATGATTAGTTACACCGCGTAGGTTTTGAGAGATGAAACAGTCAAGCAAGTCGACGGGGATCAAACGCACGGAAAAGCAAAATGGAAGACGGTATTTTGTTTGCTTTCTAGTCCAATTTATTGGATACCCAAGAAACATAATCATCCAAGGAAACAGCCTCTACGACAATAGGCATAAAGGCATGATTAGTTCCACAAAGTTCACTGCACTGACCATAGTAAACACCCTCTCGTTTAATAAAAATGGAAGTCTGATTCAAACGACCAGGTACAGCATCACATTTTACACCTAAGGAAGGTACGGCCCAACTATGAAGTACATCGGCGGAAGTAATAATCATACGTAGATGAGTTTTCGCTGGTACAACCATCCGATTGTCCACTTCTAATAAACGTAATTGACCCAATTCTAGATCATCCTCTGGAATCATATAACTGTCAAAAGTTAGTGACTGTTCATCAGAACTGTTATAGTCTGAATACTCATAGGTCCAATACCATTGATGTCCAATAGCTTTGATAGTAATAGCTGGATCTACTACCTCGTCCATTGAATAAAGAAGGGCGAACGAAGGTATTGCGATAAACATCAGAATAATACTTGGAAAAATAGATAGAGTAAAAATTTCACCTCATTATAAGATTACTCAAGTGCTCTCCGAACCGTACGAGCACGTCACCGTGCTACGGCTCACTAACTCGACTTACTTCGGATTACTTTCCGGGTTCGGATAGCGGGGCTGGCCCAGTTTGCCAGTTGCCCGGTGGGCACCTAGAACGCAGGCGCGGCGCTACTCGCGTAGCGCTTTTTTGGCCGGAAGGCCCCGAGGGAGACTTCTTTAGCTTGTAGAACCTCTTCAGCTTTACAATTTCCGCGCACTTCTTCGGCCGGGCCCTGTAAAAGCAAAAAAGTTTTCGGACCCATAGGCACGGATTGCCCGGGGAGCGTGTTCGGGCGAGGGGCCGTCGGCGGAGCACATGATTTTTACATTGTCCGGAGACCGTCCACATGGGATTCTTTCCACTCGTTGAGCAAAACGCCACACGAGTAGCGCGTCATTGGGTCAGTCGGAACTGCACAACTGTACACGTACTTCCGAAATTTTGCGCTCTCCTGTCAATATATCTCCTATCGCTCGGGCTAATCAACGCTTTTTCGGAGGAGTCTACTTCGGACCCTGTTCGGTTGGCTGATTCCCCAAAAGCCCGGGATGTCTCTAGGCGTACCTTTCCCACTCACAGACCGTTGCCAAGCTTCCACTTGTGAGTCAGTGACTCCCACTGGATATCGGGTTTCGAGCACCCCACCTAAATCGTTACCTGCTATCTGGAATACCTTTCTCAGGGAGTGCAGTTTAAATTTCGCTGCAAACATCTTGGCCAGGGAAGAACGCAGGACGTAAGCCAAATAGGCGATGGCCTGGCGTTTGTTTCCGGCAAACTGATACCAATTGGCGTATCCGCGCAAAATGGAATTCATTCGTCGGTTCGCTTCGCTTCGAGGTAACCTCATCAAGCCGAAGTTTGGTGAAGGATCCCCATTCCCAGCAAGGTAAGCCTGCTGTTGCAATCGCAGCTTCAACTGGTTCATGTCTGCGTCCATGGTAAGGATAACTTCCTTCCTTCTCTCCCATCGCCAACCCTCTTGGGTCTGGTATCTTTGTTTCGTGCGTACTACTCGGCGTCCGATACGGTGCCCCAAGAAAGGAATTCCCACGGATATATGTTTTATATGGGTCTTTTCTATGTTCAGTAGCAATTTGAGTTTATCTCCCAGGAAGGTTTCGCATTCCTGACGAATGACTTTAGCATCAGACAGGGCGCCACGGATAGCTATGAGGAAGTCATCTCCGTACCGTCTGTACTCCATTCTTCGATATAATGGGTCGAATGGGTCACTGCGGGGGCGCGCTTTACGCATCTTTCCCTGGTTCCGAAGCAGCACCCAGCTACGATTATCTTTCCTTTCTAGGTTGTATTGCTGGATGCGCTCTTCTATCCATATGTCGAACCCGTGTAGATATATATTGGACAGTATTGGACTCAATATTCTGCCTTCCGGGGTTAGCAAGTTCGACTTCTCAATGTTCCCATAGGGCATGTGCATCTTCGCTTCTAATCCGCCACTAATGAGTTTTATCAGTTTTTTGTCTCGGATCTTACGTCTCATGATGTGGCAGAGTACGCCATGGTTCACGGTGTCGAAGAATTTGTTAATGTTGCCTAGTACAATCCAATTAGTTCCTTTGAAGTCGCTGCGTATGGTTCGTAGGGCCGTGTGCGCGCTACGCCCCGATCGCCAGCCGTGGGATCTACGGGAGAATACTGATTCATAGATAGGCTCTAGAAGCATTCTCAGCACCCCTTGCACGATACGGTCTTGGAAGCAGGGAATTCCAAATGATATTATTCTCTTGCGCTTACCCAGCTTGGAAATAATTTTTGCGCCTCCCCATTCATATGGGCTTCCGCTGTCCAGGACTGCATCTCTCAGCTCTTGAAGCTTATCAAAAGACGTGCCATCGATGGTCAGGCCGTCAGTCCCAGGGCTCATTGACCCTGGATTTGGTCTCAGTTTTTGGTGGGTTATGCTCCATATGTCCATACTCTTTAGGTAATTGCTTAGATCATGGTATATCCAGTCACGCCTTCGAAAAGACGAGATCCAAAGGTCCACGAGGGCATCAGCCCCATTCCGCACATAGTCGGACACATCCACCTTGGGATCCCAGGGGGCTGAGTCCGTAGACGATATCGAGTAAAATCTGCAAAGGTGTGGCAGATGCTTAGATCCCTTCCCCGTTGCTTTGTGTTCGCAAAGCGCTTTCCTCTTACGAGGCTGCGTTAACAGTAGGCAGGTCATATGGATCCTCTGACTTCCCAAGACGTGTGACCACGCTGGGATCTCACCGGTATCACCGATAGGCCGTGTCGCCACGAGATGTCTTTTAGTTCCCTGTCCCCAGTGATGTAGGTAATCTGCTCTCATGCGGGGTGTAGGCACCGCACTATCTCCGGCCTGTACACTTCGGACCATTGTCAGGCTGAGAGCTTGAATGCGCGCGCTCGTGCGTGTCACCGGTTTGGACCCGGATAGCATCAGGTTCAATTCGACCGAAAGGAACTTAGATTCGCCAAAGCAGCTCCTCATCTCGAATAGCGATGGCAGGTTAGCAAGATGATCTTGGGCTTTCCACAGTCCAGCTGCGAACGACAAGGACCCCTCAATCCCACTTTTACGACATGCTTCGGTCTCCCACCACTTACGTGGCAAGGATGAGTCGTATACCTGGCGCGCGGAGAATAGGCTCGCGCGGTTTAGAGCCCATGTGTTGAGCCCTATTGACATAACTATGGGTGACCTAACGGTCGCCCTCCAAATAATTTCTATAGTAGTTCCATGAACAATCCTTTCTGGAATTGGATTTCTTTTATAGTGAAAATGCCATAAAGCGCGAACCAACATCCATGATACGAAGATCAAAATAACGATTAAGAAGAAAAAAATATCATGATGTAAGTCAATTAGTTTGGATAGGTAGGCCCTTACGGGCTTTCCCCCCCTAAGAACTGTACGTGAAAGTTTACCCTCATACAGCTCCATTTCATTCTCAAAATTTCTCCACGAGCCTACGCACCGGAAATGGCTTGACGATTTCCGTGCACGAAGACTGGAAGGAGAGGCACGTAGTGCGAAGACCCTCTTTTCTCAGCCATTTCGGCGAAGAGTGTCCTTCAAACACTCGACCAAAGAGAGAGGGCATTCTAGATTCATTTGCAAATTTTGTGTCACGGGTAGAAGCCGCCTACTTTCATGTGGTGCAGATGCACTCGTTCCCATTGCGACCCCCCGAAGAAAGACTACGCACCGGTCATTACGGTATATTGTATCGAGCGGCGCTTCTCACTCGGGGTTGCCGGGAATATTGATGCGTAGGCCGTTCCAGTCTTCCTTGTTGCCCAATTTTAATCATCTACACCCCGACTGTTTTGTTCGTTTTTTCGTACTCGTTTCTTCGTCAGTCTGCTTGTGCCGAGCTGCCCCCAGACTTGCTTCGATCCCAGTGTGCTGAATGCCGCCCCAAGTCAGCCACCTTTTCTGCTTCCCGCTTCGTGGGGCTTCCTCTACCCACATCTCGTTATGTGCCCTTACGGGTGCACCTCCATAGGGAGTGGATAAATCCGGGCTTACCATGTTACATTAATAGCACCCAACCTTTGCTGATTCTTCCGACTGTACTTTACCCCGGTGAACTTGCGGTTTCGATATGCCCAAAGGAAAGAGGCTAATCCGTTCACGTCGAGCCTTACGATTGACGAGGTTTATATACATTCGCTTACACTGCCTCTATCAGCTAACCCTACCCCCAAGGCTTCAAACCCAGTCTTTCGAGTCAAGGCATGCTTGAGTAGGGTCCGGCAGAAACCGTTGCCAGATGGAGAATCCTCCCCCCATATTGCTCTCAATGTCATCATGTCGCACTTCCTTGCATCATAGGAGTGGCGGGGTCTTGAAAACCTAATTGCCAAGGTTCCGCAGCATCACAAAAAGCGATTGGAAATATCCATATCAAATTCATTGGGTATATTCTGGTTCTTTTATGAACTACTCCAGCCCCGGTTTCAATATAAGGGCCCCTAGTGCTCGACCAACGCGAGAGGGCCTGCCAACCGGGAAAGATGTTGAGTCGAAAACCAAAAAAAATTTTATCTCGGGTCCTCTCGACTTCCCCTGTCCAGAAAAGTCTCCATTGGAGAGGACCCATAAATAAGCACTACATGCGCGGGGCGCAAGCAAAAAAGCCGAATACGCGAGTGCAAGGGCAAGATAAATTTTTTTCCGGTGGCCCGCCCTGCAGGCACGCAAAACACGTGGGTTTTTCTGTTGCTTGATGGATTCGCATTGCCTCGATGCGCTTGGCCAGGTACGTCTAAACGATAAGCCGGGGGAGGGTGAGCGCGAAGCGCGAACAGACGCTGTGGGGCTTCAGCGCTTCCCCATGCATAACCAACCCGGAGACAAAACAAATTTGCTGGACGAAAAAAGAAATGGTTAAAGCTTGGCGCGTAGTAGCGAGCGAAATTTGGCGCTCAGTGTTGGTTAAAGGGGGCTAGTTGCCTCTTATAAACTCGTATAATCGATGCGTAAAAAATGGTCAACTCTATTATAAAATAAATAGGTAAACAAGCGACGATTTGACACCAGATATCCGGAGGTGTAGAAAAAGCTGCTACGAAAAGCGAAAAAACCATGAAAAAACGACGATTTTTTATAAGGGTTTTCACTCCTCTCGATTCCAGCAAACAAATCACAAGTACAGGTACTTGAGAGCATATTGATGAAATAAATAAGATACGAACGGTTAACATAATATAGTCAAAAATCTTAGGTTGTGACTTTATTATAAGTAAATTAGTTGATGTTGTATTTAATTCGTATAAAAAGTGCCAAACGTTGGGAACTACCCAAACAAAAGTCACGAGAAAAAACAGAAAGAAGCAAAAACCACTTAAGTAAAACAATTTCTTGTATTTCTGTCTCTGTTCTTCATAGCAACTGGGCATCAAAAAACACCAAATTTGATAACCCAGGAAAGGAAATAGAAAGTAAAAGCATGATATTAAAGACGTAGTAACATATGTGCTCAAGGCCTCCGTTAATTGTGTACAAATGAAAGATAAGTCTGAATAAGGCAAACTAGGAAAGGGTTTAGCTAATAAAAAAATGAACTCTTCTGAGAACCAATAACACGTAAACCATGTAAAACTAGAGCAAATCAATATCCAAAAAAAACGAATTCGAACTTCCTCCAAAATAGTTTTTAATACAAAATTCATTATATTTCGTCATGTGTTGAACCTGATCAAAACCAGGAAAACGCAAAGCAAAAAAAAAGATTTTTTGTTTGTTTTATTCCATCGGACCCTTTCTTCTCTTTCGGCCTCCATTCGCGATGCGAATAAAGCGGGAGAGGAGAAAGAAGCAAGCTTCTTTCTTCTCTGGAATTCACTTTTTTTTTGCGAAATGGTTAGTAATGTGCCGCATTCTTAGCTCAGTTGGATAGAGCAACAACCTTCTAAGTTGAGGGTCACAGGTTCAAATCCTGTAGGATGCGTAAAGTGTGCAATGAATAATATATATCAACGGTACATCCTTCTACTTGTTCGATCAGTCCATAGGAACAACGGTACACGCGTGGATTGACCTATTTTTCGTCAGAGTCCCATTGCACCGCCGGAAAATAGAAGCTTACTTATCATAGGGAGAGTGGCCGAGTGGTTAAAAGCGGCAGACTGTAAATCTGCTGAAGGTTTTCTACGTAGGTTCGAATCCTGCCTCTCCCAAGTATACTTCGTATTTGAAAAATAGAGGCTGGGATCCAAGCCTCAGAAACCACGATATCGACGGGGCACGTAGTGTTTGTCGGATCATGTCTACGTTTTTTTCCGCGCCGAGTTGATGTTCGCCTCCCATCAAGTTATTAGCTATACAAAGAGAGAGCACGTTCTAGATGTTGGCCTTATAGAAACATCTAGTAGCCCGAAATCTCTGGAGAGAAAGAATACGCGTCCTTTATCGACTATTTTCTAGTACTTACATCCTTGACACGCGCTCCCGAGAAAGCTTTCTTCGATAAGACATCTTAAAACCTTGTTCGTAAGGGATGGGCCAATGCTCCGGATTGCTGCCAAATTTTGTTCAGATCTGCTTGCGTCGAAAGTCTGGGGCCTTTTGCATGTGATTAGATATTTTCCTTGCCTAAGTTTCCATCCGCCAGTCATTAACTAGGTCGTCGATCGTCCGACCGGCACAATACGCAGCTTTACCTAAGCCGTGCCTCCCGATAGCCGAAAACGGTGCGTTTCCCGCCCCCCCCCTTCTTTTTCCCAGCTGGGTAGCGGTAAATTATCGCTCGAGCCATTTCTAGAATGCCGGTAAAACATGCAATCCCGAAGGTCATCCCATTAAGGAACAAACACATTGCACTTAACATAAGGAATTTAAACTCCGAGAGCCGCATACATAAAAAAAGGCAAAAACATTATTGGACCAAACGTCGAATGCAGAAACACATAAATAATAGATCCTCTACCTTTGGTCGAGCGCCACCTCGGATACATATGCAAATAGAACTCATGGACCCATAATCTTCATAAAGAAAAAATTTACAGAAGTTTTTATGAAAAAATTCCCTCGGTACTTGAACCCTTTTCTTTCATCCACTGCAGGGTAGGCTACGCCTACTCGACTCCCGAGCCTGGCGGCGGCTCGGTCAAGTCCCTAACTTTCGGGGCTGGCCCCCCGCCTTCCAAGGACTAGGCATTTTAGGACAGAGCGGATCAGTGCTTAAGTTACACAAATGGCGTCTTCTTCGAACCTCGATAGCTTTAAATTCCTCAAAAGTAGTAAAAGCCTCTTGGGCGAGTGCCTTTTGGGCCATAGGGTTCGGGTTGGGGCCTGCTGGGGGGGGGGGGGCTCGGGGAGCCCCGAAAGTGCGTAAGCACTTTTTTTTTCGTCAAAAGGATAAAAAAATTTTTTATTTCGTTTTCCATCCCCTCTCAACGAAAATAGCAAGAAAACTTCACCGAGAGCTAGTCTTTGATTGATTGCTAATTGATAAACAATCGCTTGATGCTTGATTACTATCGTGTTATACTGACCGTACGAGGCCAGACTGCGGGACTGCAATCAAGATGTTGACTGACACAGTACTTGGCGCCAAACTGTAACGAAAAAAATATATATAGATTTTTATGCCCGTAGGGCCTAGCACTCTGAGGTAGGTTTTATTTGAGTGAGATCTAGAGACGTTAGGAGGGGGGCAGAAAAGGGCGGTGTGGCACGAACGCCTGCCTAATAACGCAATATGCTAGTCATGCGGCTATTCACGATGCTTTATACCGCGGCTTAAGCTAATAGGATGAAGCATAAATATGTATATATATATCTCTTTTTTATATTTATTTCGCAGCGATCAAGCGTATACGACACGTAGTGCTTAAGAATAGCCAACTAGTGCTTGTAGCTCAATTGGATAGAGCACCAAACTACGGATTTGGGGGTTGAGAGTTCGAATCTTTCCAAGCATGGGCCTATCCATCGGATTGGACTAAGAGAATACGTCAGATAAGTAGAGAATAACTAGTTCCAAGCAGACGTTCTCTAGCTCCGCCCCCGCGGAAAAGGCTACGAGAAAAAAAATATATATATATACCTACGTCCCCCGACTAATGGCTTAAGCACACTGTGCTCTTGTATTGTCCGACTATTATGGACTCGTGGCGCCGAGAGGGGGTTCCAAATCGTAAATAGTCCCTCCCTGGGGGTGGTGTGAACTATCGCCAGTTTGGTAATCTTACTACACATGTGGTGGACTGCTCGCCGCAGGTACCACTAGAGCCTGGTGGCTTTACCCCAAAATTCGGTATAGGACTAGATATGAGTATTAAATTACTCGGTCTACCCCAGTCTCTGGCTTTGGGAGGGAGGGGGGCAGAGATCCAAGGCCTGACTGGTCCGCCGTGAGGCGGACGGAGGAGCCATTATACCCTGTGCCAAGTCATGTATATATATCGCAATTTATGGCGGAAATAGCTTAATGGTAGAGTATAGCCTTGCCAAGGCTAAGGTTGAGGGTTCAAGTCCCTTTTTCCGCTTGTAGGTACCGGGTCTTTAGTTTAACAGGCACGAAATGATCGTGATCATCGGCGGAGCAAGCAGAAGGCGCGATAAGCTTCTCTTCCCTTTGTTCGTCTCTCATATTTTGTGTTTCTTGGATCTTATTTTCTCCCCATTCCCGTGTCGGGAATAGAGCTGAAGCCGAGAGAAAAGGCCCATAGCGCGGGGTACTGTCAGACGGGGGGAAGGAAAAAGACCGACAAAAAAAGGGAAACCGGTTTGTTTCCGGGAGAGGGCCAGAGGCTATCTCCCCGATAGGCTATAGGGCTGAAGCTCTACCGGGCCGTACGGATATATATTTCTTCGCTTAGCATTTCTCGGATGGTTCTATAAATAAGCGTTATATGGATGGAAGCGCATTCCATTTTGTTTTTTCGAGAAAACAAAATTTTTTTGGACGTGACACTCAAATATCGTAAGGGGCGGCGAAGCACCTACCGTTAGATTGCTCCAAAAACAGAGCCGAAAGGCTTTCTGGTGCACGGGTTTCGGCAAAATAAAAAAATACTTTACAATCATAAATAAGAATACTATTATGCAACAAGAAAACTTGTAGTTTTCTGAACCGTCAATCCCAAGTTTGGAGTACCTATTGAGATTTTTTGAAACCGTATAGTAGCTTACAGATTTTATTCGAAAAAGATGCTCGTATGACTTTTGGTTATTAATTCGGCCAGTTGCCGTTTTTTCACAACGGCATCATTTACTTATGACGTGTGTTGCTCTTCCGTAATATTCCGTTCTTTTCGAAAACAACACCGGTAAACTAAGAGCATCTAGAGTCGGGATTGGGGTTATATAGCCTGTGCGATAATTGATTGCTCTAGTAGAAAGTGCTTCGTGCAAAATGTATGGGTTGAATGTCTAGGATCTTTGCTGAATGAGGCCTTCAATTGTGGGCGGGAATACACATAATACGCCGTAAGGTTGACATAGCATCATCGATCTGAAATTGAGTCTCCATACATCTGATAAGGACGAAGAATCCGAAGCAAGTAATTTGGAGTTATCTCGATAGGAAAATAGTCATTCGTTTGCGACGGCCCCTGCTCAAGATCCTATTCGTCGTGCGCACTCCCTTCGTGACCAACATCATAGAGAAACTCGGATCTTGATAGAGAATCGAACATTGAAGCGTTACGTAGACTATTTATTCATCCGGCGGTACGAAGGGGATGGATACATCTCTTACAGTATTGGAACCCGTAAAGGTTTGGCTATACCCCCCCTTTTTGTTTTCGAATCCAGCGTCACTGTTGAACGAGGGGGCGCTATTCTCCTATAAGTCGTTGCGTACGGGGATCTTGAACCTGTAATTCGTCATCTCGAGTACGCAAAACTACCGCAGGTCCCGACCCTCGGACCTCGAAATATACAACGGGCAATTTCATTCTACTTGAGAACCTTTCCAACCACTTCCAGCGCAATACAACGCTTGGCTCGCAGCCTCAAACGGATATGGTATACTGCTGAGTGGTAGTAAAAAGATGCTACAAGAAGTCCTTTATGACTTCGATATCTATTTCCATCGATCGATGAAGCGGCTGACCCGCCGCAGAGCCATTCGGTCTACGGGCCCCCGTAATGCTTCGGGCTTCGCCGCCTAGCGGATAATAAGCCTTCCGGTGAATACGGACCACCGATAGAAAACCCAAAATATTTTCGTTTTTATACTTTCACTCCGGAACGAAATAGTAGGGGCACCGTTAGGCACTTTTGAAGCGATTTCGTCCCTTTCGTCTAGGGGTATAGGACATCGGCTTTTCATGTCGAAAACACGGGTTCAAATCCCGTAAGGGATAATCTTACTTACCTTCACTGAGGTTGCTCCGGGAGCGAGGGGAAAAAGGCTTTATGGCGGTTTCGACAAAAAAAAAGAATAAACTTCAATGTTTTTAATTATCCCGGCTTCCGTTCGGTACAAAATTATTAACTTTTTTAATATTGAATCAAGTTTGAAGATATTTGTTTCGAATTCATTATTTTTTTACTCGCATGGTTTTTTGGCATTTTTATTGGAAAGAGCTTTCACGAATCTTATTGGTTTCAAAAGTTTCTTTTTTAATGTCTCAATTTCGAAATTTATTATTGTCAGTCTCAACCACTTTTATTACTTGTAATTGCATTATTTGCATGCACATTTGAGTGGTCTATCAGACATTTATGATTACGTTTTCGTGTCTTCCTAACCATTATCGTAACTGCTGCAACTTTACCCTATCTTCTTCGTATGAGGCTTTGGCTCCACTTGCACCACATTAGAACGGAATCCGCGCACCCAACGGAAAGTTCCAAATAGTTTACTAGTGCGCCCTGGGAACGTGTCAGTGGTGCCCATGAACCATATTCGAATTAGGGGTGTCGCCGGCCGGCAGGGAGGCGCTGCGCACTGCAAGTGAAAATTGGAAACCTATCGCAGGTTAACCATCTGCCCTGCGGGAAGGGGTCGCTTCGTAGACTAAAGGTACATATTTTACGCATTAAAGAAGACGAGATCGAGTTATCCCCGCAACGATCGAAAAAACGTATGAAGGGGATACGTGCAAACGAACGTATTAAGCAAACAGAGTTGGGTTTTAAGCAACAAAAACGAGATTTAAATCTATCTGATTCGTTAAGACAGCACGAAAATACAGGGGATGCCTTTAGAATACCCAACTCTTGTAAGAGAGCTACGCCGACATGAAGAACGGTGGCCGCCCTTCTTTGGTAAAGCCGAGAAGAAGTCGTCTCCCTCGCTAAGACTACCGGTGAAGGCATGATGCTGAGCGAATCGTTGCGCTTTGTAAGAAAAACTTATAATCAAATCAAACAAATGAGTTTTTGATTTCATACCTCCTCGACTACGTTACTACTTGGGTACCCTTGCGCTCCCTTGGCAAATCAGTAAATTTACTCGTTCTTTTCGACATAAAAATAAATAAAAAATATGTCCATCCATTTAATCTTCTTCATCTTTCGATGTGCGATACATACTAATAACGCTATCCCGTGCAGAGAAGCGAGAGGTTCATGGCCGCCGACCTCTCGGTGGGTGGTCCCCGTTACCTTGTACTAGCATCGTACCCTACAGAACCACTCCGGTTGGTTACCACATTGGCTGGCCCGGCTACCAAGAAGAGTATCCCCCCCCCGAATTCGCCCCATCAATGTAATGTGCCATTCATTCCGCACAATATGCAGCTAGCTGCTAAAACAGGATAAAAAGCTTGTCTGACGTCGGGGGTTGGAGAGATCCGTGTTCGTGGACGAGCATCATCCATGAAGAAGTACGTCCAGACTTAGCCAATCCTCTTCTTCGCGCGGGACTTGGGAGGAGTCGAGGATGACGATCTGTTACGCCGCTAACCTCCTATCCTTCAGTGCGAAATGCTTCCAACCTTCGAGCGGCGATGGAGGAGATACTTTTTCACCCGCCTATCGGCGTCGTATGTTCAAAAGACCGCCTCAGCGCGACTTGAAAGAAAAGTGGCGAGCCGGCTGGTGTTTAACAGGACTTCGAAACAACAAAGGCAAATTTGAAGTCGGACCATCGGACACCTACGGCGTCCCTTCGGTCGAGCAGCAGTAACATATTTCTTTTTTTAGTCCACTTTCTTAGCATAATGAAACTGATGCTAGCAAAGAAGAAGTTTACTTCGAGGCCCCGCGGCCTCTTACCCCCCCCCTCCAGGGGGAGGCCGACGCCCGAAGACTAGTAATTGTAGGCCTACGCAGGCCACCCAAATCCCTGTTCCGTAACGTTTTAAGGATGCGAAACTAGTATGTACGGTTCGGTGACGTAAAATTAGTTCTACCTATTACGGATGAATCGTACCAGACTTCGGCTGAGCGATATGCGAGAGGACCGAAGGTGGCGCGAGTAGCATAAACGAAATGATCAATTTTTAAAGTCTCCACGACAAAACAAGGGAAGGAGAGTACGGGGCCAAAGGGCTTGAAAATATCTAGAAATTCATATTTCTCGGTTGGGGATTAATCAAACGATTTTGAGCCGAATTTTGGGTACGAAGGATTGAAAAATTAATGGAAAAAAACGAAATAAGCGAAATATGCCAACAATGAATCAGCTTGTTCGTAAAGGCAGGGAGTCGAAACGACGGACAAAGCGTACTCGAGCTTTAAATAAATGTCCTCAAAAGCAGGGGGTTTGCCTGCGTGTTTCGACAAGATCGCCGAAAAAACCTAATTCAGCTTTACGCAAGATAGCTAAGGTACGTTTAACCAATCGAAATGAAACAATTGCTTACATCCCCGGCGAAGGGCATAATTTGCAGGAGCATTCCGTGGTTATGGTTCGAGGAGGTAGAGTGCAAGATTTGCCAGGCGTAAAATACCATTGTATTCGAGGAGTTAAAGATCTTCAAGGAATACCGGGTCGACGTCGAGGCAGATCTAAATATGGTACGAAAAAACCCAAAGATTATATATGAATTTATCCGAAAAATCGAATTTCAACTGTGTTTTTAGTTCATCTCTTGATTGGTTTCACTCATCAGGACTTTCAGAGAGGGTGGGAACGAAAAGGAATAGATTTTGTCGCGAAACAGAAAGCGTTTATGCGCTTTGCTTATCCCACCGTAGATATTTATGCTACGCCCTGGGAGGGCTTTTGCCATCAAGACCTAGGGGCCGTGGGGCAAGCACATACAATTGCTCAGACAATTTGGGCTATATCCGGGGCTTAAATGGTAAACAAAAACAATTGATAAAAAAATTGGTTCACATTTGCATGATTGATGGGAAAAAAACGAGATCTCGTGCTATTGTTTATAAAACGTTTCATCGTCTAGCTCCTCATGGCGATGTAATAAAACTTTTGGTTAACGCCATAGAAAATGTCAAGCCTATTTGTGGAGTGAAAAAAGTAAGAATCTCAGGCATTACTCGATTAGTACCGTCTATTACAGCAACAACTCGTCAAGAAACCTTAGCTATTCGTTGGATGCCCGAATCAGCAGCCAAACGACGTATGGGCAGGAAGAGCATAAGCTTGGATCAATGTTTATACGCTGAGATACTGGAGGCTTCCCAAAAGATGGGGATTGCCCGTAAAAAAAGGGATGATCTTCATAAACTTGCTGAAGCCAATCGTAGTTTCTCCCATTATAGATGGTGGTAAACTATCTACTTTATCGATTATAAAAAAGCTCACCCGCGAGCAACTGAAAACATTTTTTCATTTCGATTTAGCAGGGTGATCTTTTGCTATACTTAGGCGGATACACCATCCCAAACTTCGTTCCCAATTCCGACTTGGCAATGAAATATCCGACTATGCGCCGAATTTTATCTCACTCTGATTGTTTCGCCATATTCTGTCAATCTGATAGGGAAGCCCGCAGCGATTGTAAAGCTTCCAGTACTGGATGATATGATACAAAAAAGGGATAAACTACTAGACTATTGGTTATTAGAATATTCATATGGTTGGTACGAGATAATTAACTTATCTCATATAGAGATTACTCGGATGGATTACCTTTTTCAATTAATTTCATCCCCGGGGATGAAGAAAAAAATTTTACCCGGGTCTAAGACGCGCAACCAACGGGCATCGGACTCTCCCCTATCGGGTCTTCATGCCGAACCCTTAGCCCCTTCTTCCGCAGGAGTGTTTTTCGGACCCAATGGGTCCGAAAAACACTCCTTTGCGGGCACTACGTGCTTCTTTGGCCTTACGGATCGGAAATGGCTCTATAATTTACGCAAACTTATTTGCCCCATGAAATCAGATTTGTTTTACTGTTAGAAAGGTTAATTGGTATCAAATTGTTGGAATTTTTATACGTATCCCTTTCTGTCTCCAGAAAATATGTAGATAAGGATTCATTCTTACGTAATATTTCCATTTTCGTTCGTGGGGGCCGGTTCGAATTTTTAGGTGTTTATTACCTCAGTTTGGTTATTTTACGGATTCGACATTGTAAGAAATTCATAATGAGAAACTTTCCGGTTCAAACCGTTTCTTTGGTATACACCTCATTCATCAAAAGCTATGGGGAGTAGCTAAATTCTGTGTGTTATGCGTCGGGACTTCCCATATAGTAGACCGAGTCGGCGGCTTATCACAGAACCTTTTCTGATTCCTGCCCAGTAATGCTTAGGCCGGGTAATGGCATTTCCTACCGGACCGGTTATCCAAAAAAATAATACGCCTTTCTTGCCCAAACTCAATTGTTTATCTCTTATTATGGTGGGTCGCTATCAGCGGCCTCCTTTTCTAAAAAAAATAGAATCAATTATGGCGTGCAGCCCGCTAGAACAATTTGCAATTATTCAATTGATTCCTATTCATATAGGAAATTTGCATTTACCATTTACCAACTCCTCTTTGTTCATGCTACTAACTATCGGTTTAGTATTGCTTCTGGTTCATTTTGTCACCCTGAATGGAGGACACTTAGTACCAAATGCTTGGCAATCCTGTGTGGAAATGATTTATGATTTTGTGCTTAACTTGGTGAACGAACAAATAAGTGGTGCTTCTTCGGTGAAACAACGGTTTTTCCCCCTAATCTATGTCACCTTTACTTTTTTATTATTCCGTAATCTTATCGGTATGATACCATATAGTTTTACAGTAATGAGTCATTTTATAATTACCCTAGGTCTCTCATTCTCTCTTTTTATTGGAATAACTATAGTTGGATTTCAAACACATGGGCTCCATTTTTTTAGTATCTCATTACCGCAAGGAGTACCCCTGCCGTTAGCACCTTTCTTAGTACTTCTTGAGCCAATTTCTTATTGTTTTCGCGCATTAAGCTTAGGAATACGTTTATTTGCCAATATGATGGCCGGTCATAGTTTAGTCAAGATTTTAAGTGGGTTCGCTTGGACTATGCTATCCATGGGGGGTATTCTGTATCTGGCGCAGCTTGCTCCCTTCTTTATAGTATTCGCATTAACTGGTTTAGAATTGGGTGTTGCCATTCTACAGGCTTATGTTTTCACAATTTTGCTATGTATTTACCTAAATGATGCTATAAACCTTCATTAAAGGGCCTCACTTCCTTCGCGCGTCATAATCGACCGTAATAAAAGAACCGGGTTTGCTGTTGCTGACGCAAAGCAATGCACACCAATGGTCCCTCTCGCCCCCAATTCTTAGGGGTTGGGTACTCATGCGCTACCCGCAAGGGTGCGCAAAACAAAACTACACGAGTATTACTCAGCATGTGGAAATCATAAACTTCAGACAATGAAACGACAAGCAAAAAAAATATATATTTTTAGCCGCCTCTTCCCTCTGCCCCTACGGGGATAGAGCTAAGCCCAGCAGGCCATAGCAGCTCAAGGTCAAAATGCTTCGAAACATCGATCGCCAAAGAATTCTTTTTATTCGCTCTATGGACTCCGTCAATGCGGGCGGCTTGAGGTGGCGTTATAGAACGAAGAAAAAATCTATATTTATTTTTCTCAACCCGGCGGGGCCTTGTATTGATGGGTCAATCCTGCCCATTATGCGTGACGTCAATCATGAAGAACACAAAGTTTCCATGATACGCAAGAAAAAGGCACGAAAGTTATGGCGAGACGACTATCGATTCCTAAACAACCTATATCTCCTACACTTAACAATCACTTGATGGATCATCCAACTCCTAGCGATATAAGTTATTGGTGAGGTTCTGGTTCGTTGGCTGGTCTTTGTTTGGTTATCTAAATACTTACAGGGGTTTCCTTAGCTATACATTATAACTTCATGTGGATGTAGCTTTCTCAGGCGTAGAACACATCGTGAGAGATGTGAAAGGAGGCTGGTTGCTTCGTTATATGCATGCTAATGGAGCCAGCATGTTTTTTATCGTCGTTTATCTCCATTTTTTTCGTGGTTCATATTACGAAAGTTATGTGAGTCCTAGCAAATTAGTTCGGTGTCTTGGGGTCGTCACGCTATTCTCAAGTATGGTAACAGCTTCTATAGGATACGTATTATCTCGGGGTCCTCTTCATGGAGCCACAGCGCAATACCTATCGTAGGAGACACTGTAGTAACTTGGCTCCGGGGCGGCTAGACAATGTGACCTTAAATCGTTTTTTTAGCCCTCATTACTTACTTCCTTTTATAATAGTAGGTGCTAGCTGCATCCGGCTGCATTATCGATATGGTTACAATAATCCAAATCCATTGAGTATAAATTCCTATGTAGATGAAATAGTTTTTATCCCTATTTTTATGGAAAAGGTAAGGGACGAGCCGCCGTGTAGGAAACAACGGTGAGGTCCTATTGCTTTTATCCCTAGGAAGAGAGGGGGCTACCCACCTAAGCGAAAGGTCCCTAGCAATAAAAAAGCGCTTGGTAACAAACAGTAGCGAAGTAGCCTATGTACTTACTTACTAAATGGTTCCCGTTTGTCAAGTTTTTGACTTTGACGAGTTTATCAGGCCATCTTCAAAGGACCGTGGGTGGGGTGTGCCCTTCCGGATTTGAACAAGCTCCGAAGGAGGGATAAAGTCATGTTAGAGAGCCGTGTGATGGGCGACTATCTTGTACGGTTCGGGGAGCACTTAAGTAGCCCAGATCGGTTAACGGGGGTAACCCTGGGGCCGTATAGGGTGTACTCTTGACTCTATCCCGCAAATCCCATGTCAACCCCGGCTCGAATGGTGCTGGAATGTTATTTCTTACCAGTCTATGCAATTCCTCGAAGTATACCTAACGAATTAGGGAGTCTACCATAGGACTAGTTTTTGTGTCATTATTGACTCTACCTTTCACTAACACTTCATATGTACGTAGTTCAATTTTTTCTACCAATTCACCAAAAATTGTTTCGGTTGCTTGTAGCAGATCGCTCGCCCTTTAGGTTGGATTGGATGTCAACCTGTGTAAGCACCATATGTTACTATTGGACAAATTGCTCCAGTGGGTTTTTTCTACTACTTCGCTGTAACGATCACTCTTTACGAATGTAAAGCCGAATTATTCGTAAAAAGGTATAATGCTTGGTATAATGCTTGGAAGGTCGCAGATTACGACCTTTTCCAATACATCTGCCTTCCTCTTTTGGTTTCACTCATGATCGCCTCAGCTTTAGAGTTACGGGCCTACGCACTCTTCGTTGAATCCGTCCCTAGCTCGCTGTGGCGGGCTAGGGACGGAGTCTGGTTTTGATTTTCGCGATTTAATCGGATTTTCGGGCTTACGACCGCGATTATTTCGCTGGCCGATTGAGGCGCTCGTATCAAGGCTCTACTTCCTCCTAGACGGTAGAGGACTTGGAAGGGAGGGCTCTATCACAATTACCGAATGTTATTTACGGGACAGGCGGAGACAGCGAAATGGGATTGCATCGCGTTTCCTCTTTCCCGAATGTCTAAGAGCTCCATAATTTGCGGCAGCTCGCACTACTACACGAGTTTGGTTCGTGGAGTGCTTCCGCGGATGAGATGATCCGTCGATAAGGTCTAAGGACCGGTCTCTGAGCTTTATCAACGGACCGAATCTGCCACAGTCTCAGATATTGCCGGGGTCTCCTCGGAGCTGTATCAACGAACCAAATCCGCTACTGTCTTCGCCGAGTCAGTTTCAGTATCTGCGCTCTCTGGGTCCGCCGAAGGGCCCCAAAGCCGGACTTTTTATCTCTGCCTCCGGACTATGTCTGTCAGACGGAAACGGACAAAGAACTGAAAAAAAGGGGGAAGAAAGAAAAAACGGGGAAAAAACAAACTCACAAGAAGAGAAAGAAACTGCCAGGACACAGGACCTTAGGGAGAGGCTCTTTCTCAGTACGAGTTCTTAATACTCTCGTTTCGGGTATTCCGGCCCCCCCGGTGCCGGCGATTTGGCAACTCAAGCAACAATATCGGGTCGAATAGAAGTGTAGGTCCCTATGGTACCAGTAAAAATCACCGCAGTAACGGAAAATATACAAAAACCCTTACTGATTTCGCCAATTGCCTGGGGAGGGCGGATACCGCCGCGGCGTCGAATCGGCGCAAGCTATGGGCTTGCGCATTTGGTTATCAAAATCATTTCGGAGACGATGAAAAAACCATTTAATTCCAGAGCTTTCTTGGCGCTTGCAGGCGCCGACGCGGGAGTACCTTGCGGTATGAAGATGATCGATCAACATTTCGTCGATGTTGGCGCCGGAACAACCTGGCGTAGGTCCAAAAACGAGGGCACGGTGTGAGTTCATCTCGTCGTAGCGAGTGCTACAAGCAACTAGACTCTGGCGAGGGTGATTGCGGTGGCCTTAGCGTTAATTAACCCGCAGCGCCGTGGGCCTTGTGGCCCCTCAGTAGGATATTTCGATGGATTCAACAGCCACGGATCCAGGCTGTTGGTATATATCGCCCGCCAATTATTGGTAATGCTTTTAATCTGTTATCTTTCTGGCATTTCCATAAAATTGGTACTAATTCAGTCTATGGAAGAAATGCGAACCTTAACCATCGTAAAACAGAAACCTTGTATTAATCAATTAATACTGTGGTTTAGTGGGAGGACTTTACGTATATTGTCCTTTCAGCGTAAAATCATAGCTATTATTATTATTCACAGCGATCCCTCTCTGTTCCATATTTTTGCTAGAATTCTTAAGCACATGACTATGTTTTTGGCTTAGTCGTTTTTCAATTGTTTGGGTGCTAGTTTCGAGACCTTAGGTTTTAGTTTACCAGATCACAAAAGAAGGATTTATTTTTCTACGTTCATTACTGTATCCTCGCCCGGGTACACCCGGAATTGTGGGTCTGGTGGAAGGCCCCCCGGGTACGAAGGAAAGACAAAGTCTAAACCCGCGGCCGGGTTCGAATCCTAACAGTTCCTATTACGCGGGATAGGGCATTAACCGGCAACCCAAAGGCCACGATATTATAGGCACGGAGTGCGCGACCGCCCACGAAGTGCGTAGCACCTCTCTCTATAGTCGTCCCGCCGGGCCAAAGGGTTCGGGTCAAACCTCCTCCGGGCCTCTACCCATTAGGTTAGAGGCCCGAGGGCTTTGTCTGAATAAACGAAAAAGAGATTAGCGATACTAAGCTCGCGAGCAAATGACAGAGCTGCTCGTCAACTCTTCTTGTTGATTTGCAGAAATAACAAGGTGCGTGCGGCTGCTACGCCGGGCCCCTCCTCTCTTTAAGAGGTTCGTAGAAACTATTTCGTGGAAGTTCAAAGCGGCTAGCTCGCGATGTGTGTAATCTCCCGTTAGTGAAGTTGGGACTCATAATCAGCGTGCCGAATGCCGTGATGGAAAGATCTCAGACATATATATGTACGTCGTTGGAAAATTTCGGGCTGACGATGCGGTTCGCAGCAAAAATATAGATTTTTTGTTCACAGCTAATAAAATAAAAGGGGAAAATTTAACCACGATACTTTTTTATGTTTTTGTGGTCCTCGCTTTAGTGTCAGGCGCTATGGTGATACGTGCCAAAAATCCAGTTCATTCTGTTTCATTTTCAATCCTAGTTTTTCGCAATACTTCTGGTTTACTCGTTTTGTTAGGTCTTGATTTCTTTGCTATGATTTTCCTAGTGGTTTATGTAGGGGCTATTGCCGTTTTATTCTTGTTTGTCGTTATGATGTTACATATAAGGATAGAAGAAATTCACGAGAATGTATTGCGCTATTTACCTGTAGGTGGTATTATTGGACTTATTTTTTTGTTGGAAATCTTTCTAATGGTAGATAATGATTACATCCCAATATTACCAACGAAATCGGGTGCGACCTACCTAACATATACAGTTTATGCTGGAAAGATACATAGTTGGACTAATTTGGAGACATTAGGCAATTTACTTTATACAACCTATTTTTTCCTGTTTCTGGTTTCTAGTCTAATTTTATTAGTAGCACTTATTGGGGCAATAGTACTTACGATGCATAAAACGACTAGGGTCAAACGTCAGGATGTTTTCATACAAAATGCTATAGATTTTCGGAATACTATCAGAAAAGTTCGTTGAAAATGCTGTCAATTCGTTTTTTGGTGAAACATACATAATGGTATCCATTAGAATTTAAAATGAGGTTGTCTGGAACTCGGGTCTATCTTTCTCTTTATCCTCGAGTAAAGCCCGTAGGGCTTCTCCTTTCAAGACTTGGGCTTGAAATCCATCAGGCCACGAAGCGGCTTGATGGTTTCGCCTTGCTAAGGATCGGAAAAAAGAAAATTAATCATATGGCTTGGAGTCCGCTAAAACAATTTGCAATTATTAAATTGATTCATATAGGGAACTTGCATTTTCTATCTACCAATTCATCTTTGTTTATGCGACTAACTATCAGTTTAGTATCGCTTCGGCGTTCATTTCGTCACTATGAGCCTCGAGCGTACCAAATGCTTGGAAATCCTAGGCCTGCCCTGCGGCGGCGGGACCTATACCAAAACTGGATAAGTTTGGGATCTCCTAATAAATTACCCCTTGCACATGCGCCCGGTTAAGAAACAACCCGGCAGATCGCGCTTGGTGCGCCAGTGTAGCCCCTCACTAATAAGTTATTTATTGCTCAATTCTCGCTATTTGTGTATAAATTGGTTAACCTGAAGCCTTTAGCCAACTTACAGTTGGCACTAGCTACTCTAGGTCCCGCCGCAGGGGGCGCTACTTTGCTCGTATATAAACTCGAAGCGGGAGCAAAATATTATTACAAAAAGTATAGATCCGCTAAGCACGTAGCCAGTAAATCTTTGAATAATTCTTCTGAAAATAGTTATGACAGCTAAACTAACTAATCCCCTCACAAGGGCTACGGCTCTTTACTTTCAGAACCTGCTGATGAGTAGTCGTGGAGAGCCCCCCTACCTATAGGCTCTGGGGAAAAAACTGCGCAGCAACAACAACCAGGCCTACGGCCCTGTATTTTAAACGGCAGATCGAGTGCCCGCCCATGACCATCATCGGGTGGTATGGATAACTGACCGGGTTATTGCAGTGTATACGACCTCGGCGGTGTCGAGCACCAGGATACAAAGAAAGGCCCGTGGGGCGGGGAATAAAAGAAATATAAATTGGCTTTAGCCGGGGGGGGGGACCTTAGAGAGAGGCGCTACGTGCTCGGGAAGAGTTAAAAATATCTTTTTTGACACTCGACCAACAGAAACTTCTAGGAATGGCTGATAAAGAAGAAGCACTACGTGCCTCCGTTTACGTGGGTAGCTTCGGCTTATGCAACATTGGGGGCTTGAAGTGGTTTATCCCCTAGTCTCGAATTTTTCAGAAATTCTAAGTCCTAATTCGTCGGGGAACGCCATTAAGATAACCGCCCGCCGCAGGGGGACCGCGACTGAATTGACTCCTATTTTTAAGTTTCGAATAGATAAATATATAGATATATCTATAACAAAGGCCCCCCGGCATCAGTTCTTCCGCGAGCTACCCGTCAGACAAAAAAAGGGCAAATAAATATAAGTAAAAATCTCTATTTTCCATTTCCCCCCCCCCCCCCGCTACGGCATTTTGGAATATGTCAATGATGTGTCAAATCCTATAGACCGCAAAAAGTTTTACTAGGATTTATTCAGTTTCTTCAACAAAACACGCGTAGTGCAATCCGCTGGAGTTCTATACGAACCTGAATCGGTTCGCGACTCTTTCATCGTTCCCGGGCCGTCGGGCCCGGCGGCCCCTCCACCTTCATCCAGTTGAAAGAGGCGCGGACTAAAATCGACGCTTGTATAAAGAAAGGCTCCAGAATTTCTTTTTGTTTTTTTCCGATTCGTTCCTTCGCTGCTTATTCTCTAGTAGCTCAGCGGTTAGAGCAAATGGCTGTTAACTATTGGGTCGTTGGTTCGAATCCAACCTAGAGAGACCGAATCAGTGGGAAAGAGTGAGACCAAATAAATGTTATGTAGGACGTTCTACACCTTATCAATTAAAGTATTTCACGCAATTTTTTTTATTTCCCTGTTAACCCACTCGAAACCGACCGTATTTAAATCCGATTATCCGACTCGGCGGGGATTGCCAGGCCGCCGGTCAACGACCTTTGCCGAACCTCTTTTGGCAAAGGCCAGACGCATAACCTATGGCCCATTGAGCACGGGGGGGGGCATGGGTGGCACCACCACCTAGTGCGCAGGGAGCGTATTCGGGTATCGTGCGCGGTAAAGCCATTTCTGGCCGGAGGACCTAAGACAAAGAAGTGTGCCCTTTGGCCCTAAGAGGTTTGATTCGGCGATTCGCCATCGCTAGTTCGGTTCGGTCGTTTTTTGGCCGATTACGTTTCGCCTCTTTCGGACCCTACGGGCCTGTGTTTTACGTAATGTGATGTCGTATGGGGCCACGGGCCTTGTGCTTTTTCTTCACCTGATAGATACACTGCTCTAAATATACGGAGAAAAAAAAAACTGCATAATCTTTTGGTTTCAAAAGCTGCTGAATCGGAAGATGATGCAGCGTATACGACGAAGGCGGGGTTTTTAAAGTTGATGGATGGGGAACAAGGTCCGGAGGAGGGTTTTAGGCATTTTGATGGAAAATAAGAACCCCTTTCTTTGTTCGGTCCTTATTGATTGCAGAACCCAGATAAGTGCGCCAGCCTTGGTGCATCGTGGACTTGTACTTTTTCTCGCGCAGGACCTATACCGGTTATCGGTCGTCCAGGCGCGATATCAGGCGTCGGGAGGGACAGACGCCTCCGTCCTCGCCGCCCCGAGGCGCTGTTCGAGCTTCTTACTCGGGCAGATTGGCCCGGTACGGTTCGTAAGAGACGACAGCCCCCCCCCCGGCCCCTGTCTGACAGTCCAACCTCTCGGGGGCCCTGTCAGCCGCCAGTCCCCGGCCCTTCGGACGGACCCACAAAGTTTCTCGTGTTCTTTGGTCAGTCGTTCCTCCCCGCTCCTTTGTTGTCTATTTAGCACTCTTCGCCGCGGCGGTTGTATGTGAGCCTTTCGTCATCCATCTTACAAGGCGGCCAGGGATATCCATTGCGGCAGCTTCTTGGCCTAAGCGCTAAGTAGGAAAATAAACCTTTGATAGATTATGGAATGGCAAAAGTTATCCAAGCAGATATCCCGTGTGATGAGGCTCACGTCCGCTTTTATATAGCCCTTAGTGTCAGGTCGATTAATATAAGATTAAGTTTTTCTGCCGCCTACTCGCACGCATCTTTCAGGCCGTATTATGTGCTTCTTTGGTCGACTGACTTTTTGCCCTTTCCCTAATCGTTTCTCTATTCGTGGCTGACGGGTACCTAGTACTTAGCCTCATATATTGATACATTTTTATGAACAGAGCAACCCTTTTTCCCGTTCTGTCGCCCAAAAGTGGGGGGGCCGAAAGGCGCACAGTGGCGCCCTCTTTTCTCGGCAAGCGCGACAGGGGAGCCACCGATAATTTTCGAAGAGCGAGTATATTCGCTTTGTTCCACCATCGCAATTTAAAAGATTGGAACATTACATATATATATATATATATACGTGGCGATTCATATAGAATAGTTGCTTACGGGCCAAATAGATATATATATATTTCTTTATTTCATTTCTTTATTTATCTATCTCTCTATATGGTCCAGGAACTTCGATCCCCTTTCTTTTATACGTAAGATGAAATTACTATTATTAGACAAGATATTAAGGATAGTAATAATTATTAGGTTCAGAATGGGAACTGATACTACTAAATACTGAGAATTTTTGAATGACTAATTCGGTTTTTCAAGTCGGGAAACTCGACTTCAACTTTTTATAAATAAAACTAAGAAGGGACCTTGACATCCTAGTAAATAATCCCGTTGGAAACCTTTGTAATTACGATGGGATAGACTCATTCCTGCTACATGATCCGATAGAGGGAACCTGGGATACGCTATGTCCATACTTGAAGCCGAGATAATAAGCTTCCTCGGATTTCCATGACTCCAACACTCCGCGAACTGAACACGAATGCCTTTGAGCCAACAAGTCTAGTTGATTGCGGAATTGCTTGTCCTTATATCTGCCGTCGAAGTTTCTCAAGGAGACATGGCAGTTCCAAAGCAGATAATAGAAGGTGATCGTCTCATAAATAGGATCAAGGGTCTACCTTCCTCGTCGCCCATTTATCGCTCATGTCGCCGGGTCATACATAATCCCGTACCCGGGACCTCTTGCCACGGAGCTAAGTGATTTGCTCCGGGCTATCGAGTCCCTCGAAGCGGAACGTATAATACAATTTACCGAGCTTACTTGCGCGGGCGGCGGCCCCTGACATAGCTGCTCAGCGAAGGCCCCCGGCCTCTGAAGAGCTGGTAGACGGCGGAGAAGGGGGCATATGTTGGAATCCACACGGATAAGGGGCCGGTGAAACCAAAGAAGTCTACTTGCTTCGGAGTCTCAAAAGTCGGATTACCAGAGAAATAACAAACAACTATTAGGAGCCCTTTCATTACAAACCGGATCATTCCCCTAAGCAGGGCCGGCTCCTTTAATTCTGTTAAGCGCGCTGTTAGGGAAAAGAGGGGGGGGCGTTGGTAGTGGGTCCCTTATCGCCTCTTATTACCTACCATATTTCTCTATGAGGATTCATCGGATTCAGCCTTTATCCATGAGGGTTCCTCTTCCCTATTCATCATGGAATTACATAGTTAATGGCATAACTGGAAAATTCATCGTATATTCCGATGAATGATACTTTAATACTGCGATTACAACGATACTTGGAAATGCAATTACATAATAAATCGCATTTTTAAGCAAATCAATAAGGCAGACAATGACCGACTCGGACTCTTACGGACTTGAGCGCACCTATGGCTGAAGAACTAATACACGTGAGGCCAAAAATATCTTTCTTTTTTCTTAGCCTTTCCCATTACTAATGCTGATCAATCAAATTCTAAGCATTCATATAATATTCTTTGGGCGAGCCAAGCAAGGTGTAGCGCAATCTGGTAGCGCGTCTGCCTTGGGCGCAGAAAGTTACAGGTTCAAATCCTGTCACCTTGAATCAAAATCGGAGTCAACTAAAAAGATGAAAATAAATCGACCGTTATCACCCCACCTTACCATCTATAAGCCGCAGCTTACTTCGACGTTTTCTATTTTCCATAGAATATCCGGGGCGTTCTTGGCCACTATGGTTTTGTTCAGTATTTTTTTTTTCAAAATAGGTGATCTCAGCCTCACGTTTTATCATTTTTACCAGTATTTCTTCCTTCTCACTTTCTATTTGAATTGGGTCATTATAAGCTTAGTCAATTTCACTTTATTAGCGTTGTGCTATCATATGAGTAATGGAGTTCGTCATTTATTGTGGGATTCGGGTCTTTTCCTAGAATTATCCAAAGTGTATACTTCCGGAATTATTATGTTACTCTGTGCAGCTTTCTTAGCTTTATTGAATATTATCCGACAGCACTGGTCAAATGGCCAAATACCTTATTGAATTAGACAAAGAAAAAGGAAATATTCTGAAGGAATCACTATCAGCACTGGCCGGAATGGCCGAATACCACATTAGCCGGCTCATTCTTGTTACCTATTCTCAGTATTCCGTTTTATATTTTGAAACTTATGCTATCCCAAGAACGGTCTCAATCTTAGCCACCATTATAACTCTCTTGATATACTTCGGACTTGGAGTCAGTCACAAACTGCAAACCCATAATTTCGTATAATATATCCGTCAAACAAATTCTACAGTGTTCCAGTTCATTTTGTTCAAAATTATATGCTTCGAGCGAACGTTTTGCCCTTCTGGGGTTTTATAATTTTTGACCTTTTCTCAACTTATTTCTGCTATTTTCATATTTCCTTCCAGTAATGAACTCGTAAGTGTTTTAGCAAAAATAGTAACTGTGTTTATAATAATCTACTATCGATTAAGACGCTATTTTTTGGTGTTTCAAATCACCAAGAATTCACAAAAAATAATAACGTGGGATTTTATATTGAGTCAGCTCCGAGCGAGGTGCTATTGAGCAACAGTCGGCCGGCTACAAGGGTAATATTGAAGAGTTTATCGGGTCTTTTTTTGTAAATAAACTATCGAACAAATCCTCTTAAATCAGTGATCTTCCCTTCCCGTTTTTTACAAGGCCTTCTTATGCTTCAGTTGCAAGAGAAGCACCCGGTGATGGTGGATCTGCCGACGCTGGGGCCGTCGGGAAATCCGCGGCGGGACAATGAGCAACTGATTGGGTCTATTCTGGGGCGTCTATTGCTGTCATTGTAGCCGGGGTTTTTCGGTTATAAAATATATGTCAATGAGCGTGGAAACGCTCGAAAAGACCAAGCCCTGGAGCAGAAAGATGAAGAGCTCGCCTAAAATGATAAGAAGTATGAGCTGAATAAGGAAAAGTATGAGCTGGATCAGGAAAAGTTCGAGTACGAAAAGTTGAAAAAAAGGCGGCCATGTAAGATCTTAACGCCCCTGAAAAGACTCCATAGGGTCCACAATCGGTATTTATTCAAAAGCATGGAGGGCTTTCGGGGGAGCTCGTAACAAAATTTTGAGCCTACGTTTAACATCTTCGATTTTTTTTTTTTCACTTTCCCAAGAGCAACGCTACGCGCCTGGCTTTGTTGTTCTAGCCAAAACTAATCCTATTTTAGCTATTACCCTGTCTATCACTATGTTCCCATACGCGGGAATACCCCCATTAGCTGGATTTCGTAGCAAATTCTATTTGTTTTTTTGCCGCTCCAGGCTGTGGGGCCTACTTACTAGCCCTAATAGGAGTAGTTACTAGCGTTATCAGTTGTTTTTATTATATACGCTTTGTGAAAATAATGTATTTTGATACACCCGAAACATGGATTTTATATAAACCCATGGATCGTGAAAAATCCTTACTACTAGCAATCACTGTCTTTCTTATTACTTTTTTCTTCCTATATCCCTCTCCCTTGTTTTTAGTTACTCATCAAATGGCACTTTGCCTATGTTTATGAGCCTAATGATTTCTCGGGGGGGCACAGCACGAAAAAAAATCTTTGTTTTCGCGGCTGATTATCTATCATATATAGAGAAATCCCCCCTCAAGGCTTTAGCTCTCCGCAGGCCCGTAGTGCATAAAAGGCTTTCTGATTTCGTGGCCCTCTGGTCTTACATCCAAAGGGCCACCCCGCGAGGAGAGCAAAAAAAAATATGTATATTTTTTTTCCGCGGGGCTCAAACGGGACTGTCATCAGGTTCTTCGCTAAGGCACGATAGTGGGTGGCACTTGACTCGGTTGGCTCCTTCGGCCCTTCCCACGCATTTCTTTAGCGGCCCTGAGAGTTGGGGGGGGGGTGGAGAGATCTGCCCCACACCCACGGGAAACCCTTCGAGTTAGGACTCGGGGCCCCCTTTGCTTGATTTTTTATTGCTCAATCCGGTATAAGGAAACCCCCCGGTAAAAAACAATGTCCATTGTTTACTGTTTCTCCGCACATATTTGACTCTTCTACTTAGATATACGAAAATTATATCAATCTTTGCGTAGTACTTTATTTCCCGATTGCCCTTACCACGCTAGACTTCTCGGATATTAACTACTATGTTGCTTTCCCCAATCTCCTTTTCTTTCGTATATCCTTTTATTCCATTTTTCTCCTGGGACCGCAATCCAGCCATAAAAGAATGGCTTATTGACAATCAACCAATCAATTCAATAAACGCTATTCTATCTATGCTTTTTCAAAGATTTTTGGTACGATCCCGCTTTTGTTTAAATCCCGCTTTTATGTAAATATTTATCGTAAACTTACGAGGTTTCAGATACATTATCTAAAACCTTGTAGGCGAAAGGGATAAAACCGAAAGCGGAAAGGGAGCGCGTCTGCCGTATAATGGGAATCATTGATGGCGCTTTGAAAGATGGGGATTTGGTTAGAGTTTTTACATATCTCATTACGAACATATATCGTCACGAGTCTCTATTTTGTTTTCCAAATAGCCATAAAAATAAAAGGGTCCAAGGTCTGTCGTCCGACCATCTAACCTCAGCGAAGAGGCGGAAGTACCACCCGCGCAGGAGTAGCCAATCCAACCGGTTACGGTCCGTGAAGTCTTCCCCAACGGGCCACAAAATTAGATGAATGGTTAAATCCTGACGATTTTCATCCATTCATCTAATGTGGTGGCCCGTTCCTACCCATTTCTCTAATATGGTGGCCGAGAACTCCTGTCGGATCTCTTACTTCGTGAACTCATATGATTAAATATTATTATTTGCTCCAAATTTACGGATTTAACCCTTGCCTCAATCTCTTGATTTATAGATTTACTCTCTCGACTTATGGATTCAATCTCTCGATTTATGGATTCAATCTCTCGATTTATGGATTCGTCGTATATGCATATATAATGATTATAATTTGCTCCCACCCAAATTTATTGATTTATGTATTATTATTTCCGTATACACGAAATAGAAGCCTTATGTTATCCGTGCTCCATTACGCTTTCTTCTTCCACTATCTCTCTACCCGGCTCGGTCTCCCGTTTCATATTATTTTTTCTCCCAAATAGCATCTCATATGCGTTTGTGCCGACGCTGTTGCGAAAATATTTAATTTGCCGCGGTTCTTTATTGGACGATTTTATTGACTCGATATAATTGGCTGCATCCACCTTGTTCTTACTTAATGGGTTGCCCCTGGTCGAGTCCTCCATCGAATAATACAACGCTTAAATCCGGTAGACATTCGCGGATGCTGGATGATTGCCGATGTGAGCTGTCGCATAACCCCTGCGAAGTATTCCACAAATTGCTTTGTCATTACCTCGAAGGAAGCGCAAAGGCTAGAATTAAGCCTAGAACGTATCAACTGCAAACTGCGCAGACTATCCATCCATGAATAAATGAAAGGCTCGGAAAAGTCCAGTACGCGCTGCCGTTCCGCGTACGGGGGGTAGAAAAACATATAAAGTGTACGATACGCGGGCTAACTCGGGCACTCCGAAGAAATAAGTAACTTTCAAACAAAATTTTGGGTTGAGGGACATTAGGTATAATAAACGCGGATTAGCACATAAACGCCTCTGACTGCTGCAACTAGATAGTAACTTCGGCAGCTTAGTTACATCAATTCTTTCGATGTGCACCTCGACAACGAATGTGAAAAGCGATTATATAAACGAAACTGAAGTTTCTCTATATGTTGTATATACTATTTGAAGTTATATGTATATATATACGAAACTTCAGTTTCTGTATATGTATATGCTATTTCCAATGATTTTTCTGTATGCGAAACTCCAATTTCGTGTATTCTATACGATAGAGTCCTCCATGCTATGCGTTATGCCGCCGCACTCCGCGACACGCCCCGGGCCGCCGTCTTCTCGAACCAATAACATGTAAACTATGTGAAACTGGAGCGAATCGATATACAAAAAACACGAATTTTCTCCAGAATAGTTTTTAATACAAAATGCATTATATTTCGTCATGTGTCGAACCTGATCAAAACCAGGAAAACGCAAAGCAAAAAAAAAGATTTTTTGTTTGTTTTATTTCATCGGACCCTTTCTTCCCTTTCGGCCTCCATTCGCGATGCGAATAAAGCAGGAGAGAAGAAAGAAGCAAGCTTCTTTCTTCTCTGGAATTCACTTTTTTTTTGCGAAATGGTTAGTAATGTGCCGCATTCTTAGCTCAGTTGGATAGAGCAACAACCTTCTAAGTTGAAGGTCACAGGTTCAAATCCTGTAGGATGCGTAAGGTGTGCAATGAATAATATATATCAACGGTACATCCTTTTACTTGTTCGATTAGTCCATAGGAACAACGGTACACGCGTGGATTGACCTATTTTTCGTCAGAGTCCCATTGCACCGCCGGAAAATAGAAGCTTACTTATCATAGGGAGAGTGGCCGAGTGGTTAAAAGCGACAGACTGTAAATCTGCTGAAGGTTTTCTACGTAGGTTCGAATCCTGTCTCTCCCAAGTATACTTCGTATTTGAAAAATAGAGGCGAAGCACATGTTTTGTGCTTAACCCTTCATGCAATTGAATAGAGTGGATAAATATATATATATATATATATATCTATATATTTGTTCTTTCCCAGACACATATTGAATGCATTGGTACTCGAGCCCTCTCCGAACCGTACGAGATGGTCGCCCATCATACGGCTCTCCGATTCAACCTTACTTTGGATTCGCTTCTGTCGCAAGGTCTTGTCTTGTTTTTCCAGTGACCTATGTGGGCCTACAAGTGGCGTGAGTTACATGAAGTAACTTGCTTTCCCACTATAGCGCTCATGTGCGATTCTAGTGGGTGGGAAGGAATAAAACCAAGCATTCTCACGAGCCCCCCTCGTCCTTGAGACCCCACATGGTGCATTTACGAAACGAGGCGCGTAGCGTATTTTTTTTCCAAAATCTAAAAATCCGAAGATCCGCGTCAGCCCAAATATTATTTTTCCGTGTATGGACCCGTCCGGCGGGGTCCTTGGGATCCTTATTTGATGAGGACTTGGTTGAATCCGATCTGCTAAGATATAGCAGACGCTTAAGCCCCTTCCCTTGTACCGAGTAGGGAAAGAAAAAATCTTTTTTTATTTTTTCACCCTTCGGGTAGGCGAGTACTACGGGCTCTCTGACGTCCACCTCCGTCCAGATGACTGAAGTGGACCTCACCGGTGTTGCCTACGGTTCTTGGCCGGTTGTTCGTGCAAGGCCGTTTCGTATCGAGATGTCGTTTAGTCTCTTGTCCCCAGTAGTTTGGGTAATCTGCTCCCTCCTTGAGGCTCTGCAATGTCTGCAGACCGGAAGTTACCATTCTGGTCTTACCGTAATTTATCAACGACAGACTGAGAGCTTGACAGCGCGTATTCGTGCGCGTCACCACATTCGCACGGTTCACCGCGGCGGGTCCAGTTTAACCGAAAGAGACTTCGATTTGTCACAGCTGGTTCTCATCTCGTACAATAGCGAGCTGACTTAGTAGTCTAAGGGTTCAACCTTCCCTTCTATCCCCCTCAACTACGCTTCTAGAGCATGCTCCGGTTCCCACCCGTTTACACGGGGTTTAGGTAAGCTCTATGCCCGGCACGCGGAATAAGGTCTCGCGTGGTTTGCTGCTATATGGTGAGCACAGAATAGTAATTCTTCTCCATATGGCTAAACAATGACTGTAAGCGACGCGAACGGTCGCCCTAAATTCCACTGCAATAGTACCGCGAATTCGAAAAGTAATAACCAGAATGGCTAACCCAATAGCGGATTCCGCAGCAGCCACCGTTAAAACAAATAAAGCAAATAATTGACCCATCATATCATCCAAATAAACAGAAAATACCAAAAAGTTCAGATTGACAGCAAGTAACATTAACTCAATTGGTAGGGGGTGGGCCACCCGCCCGATAGCAGAGACCTTCTCCCTTTTGTCGAGCACTACGAGCCTGCGGGCATAAACTTTTAAGTTTAAAGGCCCAAAGGGCACGAGACCCGAACCCTACAGCCCTTCGGGCACTTGGCCGCCCCCTCCTTCTAGTCTTCGTACACGGAAATCATCGAGCCATTTCCGGCTTTCGGCGCTTCTTTCGCAAAGCCGAAAAAGTAAGTCTCCCGTCTGTAAGTGCTTACGCACCTCCGGACCCATAGGGAGAAGCACGTCGTAGTGCGAAGACCAGGGGAAGGGAGGGTTGCGTAAGGTAAGAAAAGATTTTTTATGCTTGGGTGGCCCCCCTCCGAACCGTACGTGCAAGATTTCCCCGCATACGGCTCTCCGAGATGAAAAAACAAATCCTCTATCGGTAGTTGCGCCCTCTCCCGGCAGGTACGAGGGGCGCGAGACCCGATAGGCACATAGTGCTCGACCCGATAGGTTCAGCGTCCTTTGGACCCACAAAGTGCTATGCACCTCTCCCTATGGCACTCGTTCGCGGAAATAAGTTATTTCCGCAAACTTCTCTGCCTCTACGAAAGAAGGCCCATACGGAGCGAGGAGAGATGCGTGGCACTCGACTATATAGAGAAGAGGAGGGCCTGTAAAGCCAAAAGAGTCTCCTGACCCGGAGGCCCACACAATGGTCTTACGGAGTCCTCCGTACGTAAATGACCATGACTAGATAGTCGCTGAGGTAGCTGGATCGACCTCTTCAAGTGTCTTTCACAACTCTTACTTTCGGAAATCCATCAGCCTGTGGGCCTGAGTTCTCTCTCCCGTCAGGGTGCGGGAATCTACAAGCTATTTTCGACCTTTAGGTCCTTCGGACCGACGAAGACCCCTCGAGTATCCGCTCCACGGGCAGAAAATTACAGAAAAAGTCCCCGGGCCGCTGGTCGCCCCTTGGGTCCGACCGAGACTTCAAGGAAGCGCCGAAGGTTCCGAAGGACTTTACAATTTCCGCGCACGATATCACCCGAACACGCTCCCCGCGCACTACGTGCCTCTAGCCCTTCTGACGATTTCAGGGTTATCTCTTACCTCCCGTCCCCGAGTCCGGTTAGTTCGGGGCGAGCCTTCCCCACAACGGGCGATACAACTCATACGAGCCAGTCGTCCCCGGTAAGTGATCTCTCTCTTGATCCCTTCGCGATAATCGCTACTACGGAACACCCGATGCCTTTCCACGACGGGGCCGCCGCCGCCCCTCCCCCGACCCCCTAAGTAGATTAGCCGTCACCGACCCTAGGCATTCCCACGTTTCGTGTTTGTGTGTCAAAATAGGTTCTTTAGGATTCGAGTCATTACCCGCATTTTGTGGTAGCTGTCCCGCAGTATGTTTCCACTCTTTCAACTAACCCCAATGCCAGAGGCGGTGGCTGTAAGAAGGCCGCTCTTACTGCTGGCGGCATATAGTCTCAGGATCGTCGGGTCGTCGCTGCCAGACTGAGGTTACACCCTCCAGCTAACTTGGGAACGAATCCATAGCACCTAATAGCTCGGGGCAAAAAAATTGGGTTTTTCGGTTTCGCTCCCCTTTTCCCGGCATGCTACAATACCCCTTGGGATTTCCCCTAAAGGATAGCGGGATGCTTTACATGATGAACATATTCATGGTACGTTTCGTACGAGCACACTCTACTCTACGCGGCGCACGCATTGACATAATAAGAATATTTTTTCTATTTAAGAAAATTCCCCAAATACCTAAAAGAAAAAGAATCATAGAAAATGTTAAATATTTTACTAGATCCATAATAATAGTCTCCGTTTCGAAAGCCAACTCGATTGAAGTGCTCCAGGAAAATATATTTCTTTCCTATTATTTTCCGGGGGAAGCGCCGGGCCCGGAGTAATCACCGGACGTGCAACCCGATAAATAAATAATTCCCAAAGCCCTTTCTTTCCTTCTCACGTCTGACAGTCCCGGGGCCTCTCCCTATAGTCGAGTACTCGAAGGGCCGCCGCCCAAGGGCCGATGAGGCCGGAAATGGCTCATTTACGCGCACGAAGACTAGAAGGAGAGGGGAGAGTACGTAGTCGTTCCTACTCTACCTACAAGAGTCTCGTGGCCTTTGGGCCGTTAGTCTCATGTCTCGCTCGGACCCGCCCCCCTACGGTAATACAGGAACTTACTCGGCGCCTACCTTTGGTTCAAGGCGCCATCTGAACTCTGGTTCTTAATTATTTCAAAGAACAAAAAACACAAAAACATATTTGATAATTATTAAACAGAATACTCTAAGAAGAATCAAAATCCAATTTCGTGTTACTTCATGGTGAACATAATCTGCCAAAATCTCTTCGATTCCCACATGAATATGCCAAAATAACAAGATATTTAGCAGAATCAGAGTGGATACATTTGCTATAAGAATGGTAGGGATTGAAAAAGCAGCAGTAATTCTTTGAAGAAGCCAATGCCCCAAGGTTTCTCTATGAGTTTTCATCGCTTTCACCTTTTTTTTTCCAGCCGCGAAATTCGTTTCTTTTCGTTCCTTTCGGGGCGCTCGGCCAAGGGCTCCACCCAGCGCGGCTTTGCTAATGGAATAAATGTCTCCGCTAAACGCAAGCGCCCGGCCCGTGTTAACCTAAATGATTTATACTTTGAAAAAACAAAATATTTTTTTGTGATGCGTCCCCCGAGAAATTATCAAGCTCATAAACATAGGCGAAATGCCGTTTGATGAGTAACTGAAAACAAGGAAGACGGTTATGGGAAGGAGGAACTAATAAGAAAGACAGGGATTGCTAGCGTATACCTATTTTTTTATTAATTGGTATTGTTTACCATTCAAGCCCCGGATATAGCCCAAATTGTCTGAGCAATTGTATGTGCTTGCCCCACAGCCCCTAGGTCTTGATGGCAAAAGCCCTCCCAGGGCATAGCATAAATATCTACGGTGGGATAAGCAAAGCGCATAAACGCTTTCTGTTTCGCGACAAAATCTATTTCTTTTCGTTCCCACCCTCTCTGAAAGTCCTGATGAGTGAAACCAATCAAGAGATAAACAAGAATAGCTATTTTAGGTGCAATCGAAGAAGATGCTGTAACCATAGTTTGGAACTGTTTCGACGTAATACTAAAAAAAACTATGGCAAAAGCATTAATGGTCATTAATAAATCTATATGGTTCCGCATGAGAAACCAGTGAACAGATAACCTACGTGTCCAATAGAACTATAAGCTTATTGTTTAATAGGACCCAAGTCCTGAAAAAGAGACGCGAGATTCTCCAGAAACCGACAGCACGCACCAATCTTTTGCCAAATATGAAGCTGCTCTCGCCGGTTTTTCGTTTGATAATAAATCACGAACCCCGTACTTTTTAGCTAAATGCAAGGTGGTAGCGAGTTATAAAGTATCCGAAGCAGGTGCGGCGAAACGTTGTGATAGAGGCGGCGCCGGAGGGGGGTCGGTGCGGTTGAAGGCTGTGGGACGCCTGAAGGAACTTCAGGAGCAGGTACATGTGGCAGGTTTGCCAGCCATCGCCCAAAGTTTTCTTATTATCTTCCAAGGCCTTGGTATGTGACTGTACAGCAGCCTCAGATTGCAATTTGTTGGCCCTGTATTTCACTGTAGAGCCAAACCACCCGCCCCTGCACGCGGCGCCGGGACTCATCGTGCCGTATAGCATCCCTTAGTTCCTGTTCTGCGTGTGTTACATTATTATTAAGATAATCGCGTCGTTGGCTCCAAATGCTTATTTAAAGCTTATGCCATTCCAAGCCATTAGCGGTATGAGCTGCCCCGTTAGCAGCCTTCGATTCATTCAATTCGACTTTTCGGTAGTTCCCCACGGCCGTGGCTGTCGTACCCAGCACGGTCTTTATGGCTTCCATAGGTTGAGACTTGATGCGGTCAGCCACCGATACCCCCCGAAGCGCTCGGGCGGCCCTTTTGATGCTACTATTAAATGTAGTGCCTAGTGAGTATATAACCCCATACATGAGGTTTATTTGCGTGGGGATATGGGAGTGGCGGCTGGTGCTACGAAAGTGACCAAACAGCACATCTGATTTGTTAGGATAATGGTTAGGTCTTGGCGGTAGCTCAACAGCTATTTGCTCTTGCAGAGCAAATGCCCGGAGGTACCCTTCGAGCACCAGAAGAAGAATACTCCCCATGTGGGTGGAAGGCCTTCGCCCTCCAGGGCATCGGTCAAGAAATTCGAACCTGGTGAAATCAGTTTTGAAAACTGAACCAAACAGCTGTTCCAAGTTAAATTCTATAAGGCCATCAAAACGTACTCCTTGAATAATTGATCCATGGAAATACATCGAAATCACAGGTCTTGTAAAATCTTAGAGCCAGAGTGTGGGACCCGTAGTAAAAAGACTTTTCCTGTAACTGTAAAAAATAAATAGAAATTACGTGTAGCAAAATACACACGGAATATACCAAAAATCCACTTGATCTTTTAAGACTCAGATGAAAAAACCAAGAATAGGAAAGGAGCGAATGGAAGTCGGGTACACTAAATTTAGAGCTATCCAACTCCCGGACCTACTTGGTTCACTCGTGAGAACATTCCGCCCTACACAGTCATGGCTCTGCTACGCGCCTACTTTTTCCTGCGGTACCAGTCGTTTTCTCAGTAGGATACAGGGCGGCCATTCAGTATTGGTAAAAACCAATACTGAATATAAGACGAAATGGGGAGTAATATGAACCAAACATAACCGAATGAATTGTGTCAAATACGTAAATTGATCTAGTTGAGGCCGGAGATGTAGGGCGTTAGTTCTACATAACATTTTTTTCCTTTTCCCTTTTTCGTTACATCTCATGAAATTTTTTTTTTTCTCGGTCCGTTCTTTATCTTCGCCAGAGTTCTCTTTTGTCCGCGTAAAACATAGATTTTGTTAAGAGCGGTGGTTTGACGTGAAGCTAGAAAAGTTGTTTGATAAGTAGAAGGACTCAGGGTTGAAAGTGCGTTCTTTTTGATCACTTGTGATACACTAATCTCTCCCAAAGAAGATACATAATCTTTATTCATTCGTTGCAATTTATTAGTATTTGCGAGTTGGACCATTCCTTTACACCACTTAGATGCTCCGGATACACTTGAGTACAGATAGTTTGCACTGGCTTGAAAACATTCTTTGAAAACCACATCCTGTTCTACACGGTCATTGCTCTGCTTCGCGCCTACTTTTTCCTGCGATACCAGTCGTTTTCTTAGTTTGATAATTCGACTTATTTTGGGTAATCCATCATTATATAATAATACATAAAAAGTCATATAAAACACGCATAACCAAACGAATTGTGTCAAATACGTAAATTGATCTAGTTGAGGCATTTTTTTCCACTTTTTTTTTTACCGATTCCAATACTTATTGAATCGCGCTCCGCCCAGCCAAATAAAATATATACTTTATTTGCGCTCTGAGTCGTTCTGGGTGGGGGATAATTATTTTATCATCCGAGGCCATGCGCGTAGTCTGGGTCCGAAGGACACGGGGGAATCATGCCTGTATCGGGCCAGAACAAAAAAGCAGAGCTTTTATTCGCTTCGCAAAGGACCCGCCCGAAACCTGTACTCCGCCATGGGCCGGAAATTTTAAAGCCGGCCGGAAACGCAAAGAAAATAATTTTTCAGTGATTAGCTAAAGGGCCGCAGGCAGCCTCCCCTTTTCATTACTGAGGTCCTGAGTATACATGTGGGCATACCCCCCCCTGCATTACCTGAGGCTTGGGGCGATGAGACATCGCTTGTAGTCGCACTACTGGATTATTTGCGTGACATCCCTTCTTCGCATCTAGTTTTTAACCGCGTTAACGCACCAACAAAAACTAATTATTTGCCCCGGCCTTGGTCTTTGAGTCGAAATACGTTATTTTTGGTGGGTTGTTTAGTAGTTTCACGTTTTTTCTCGGTATGGGTGAGAGGAGGCTTTGGGCCTAAATGCTTGAAGCTCTGTTTGGTCCTTTTGGTCGTAGGAACTTTCTCGGAAAAAAGATTTTTTTTCTTGACGTTCGTGTTCCTTTCCACGTCTCGCCGGTGTTTTAGCTTCGCGCCTAAATGCTTTGTTCGTTCCTGATGCGATCTTGGCGTCGAAAAATAATCTATTTTGCCATCACCAATCTCTTTTACCACGATATTACTGATTTCTGGTTTCATGTTCAAAATGGAGAATATTCTCCATTGACTATAAAATACTTTTCTACTTTTGAGAAGACTCTTGGGGAGAAAAGCTATATACCCTGCGATTGCTACAGCATAACCTCCTTTCACTGAATTCAAAATAAATCCTTTGACCAAATTTTGGTCACTTCGCCAAATCTTGGTGAGTTCAATCCAAACTAGTTTTCCTTTACATCTTATTTCTAATGGTTTCGGCAGAAGCATCTTTGGTTCACCAAACACTTCTACATCTTCAATTCCAAAATTAAACCTTGCTTGCTTGGTGATTGGCACTTTCTTCAGTTCATGTTGGAAACAAATTATTGGAGTTTTCAGTCCCGTATCCACCAAGACCTTGTTTTGTTGTAATTGTATCACTGAACATTGTATAGCACTCCCACGTAATGGATTAAAACTAGAATTATATTTGGGAAATAATTGACTAAAGCTCATTTTTATTCCTTTTCCTTTTTCAGTACTTCTGTCACCCAATTCGTTTGCTTATAAGGGCCTTCGGACTAAGCAGTGCCCTCATAATCAGTTTCATGAGGCCTTTAGGGCATAGTAATTAATTGCTAGGGGGAGAACAAAATTATTTCTTTGTGCTGCGCCGAGCCTTCCCGTATTTCGACTTGGAACCATCCCAGATGGTTGAATAGGCCTGAAGTCGACGAGACTCGTTCAGTCCGGGAACGAAAACGACCCAAGCTCTATCATTCTCATTTTAGAGAACCTGAGATAACCGTGCAGCCGTAAGCCGCAGGCCCCCCCCCATAGGGCATAGAACGAAAGAAAAAAAATATATATAAATTTTTATTTGTTTCCGGCCCTTTCCCGGCGTCGGCCCGGCTGGGGACACTGCGGTATCGGCTAAAGCCCGAACCCTATCGGCCCAAGGGCGCGATACTATAGAGAGAAGTGCTACGCACTTTGTGGGTCCGAAGGGCCGCCGAGGGCCAGACATGGCTTGTAGATTTCCTTCTCCGCCTTTACGAAGGACGGGTTAAGCCCCGTGAAGCCAAAGAAGTATCCCGTCTCCCTCGGACCCTAAAAAAATTGTTTCTACTCTTGAACCTCAATTTACCATTTTATGATGACATAGCACTTTATGATGATATTTAAACACGACGTTTTTTAGGGGGTCGGCATCCATTATGTGGCGTTGGGGTTACATCGCGAATTTTGGTAATAATAAGACCTCCTGGTTTTGAACCACGTAGCGAAGATTCCTTTCCATAACCCAATCCTTTGATTCTCACTTCAACAAACTTAAATCCAAGTTGAATGGCAGCTCGCGCGGCATTTTCTGCGGTTGCTTGAGCAGCATAATTGGTTGAGCGACGAGATCCCTTAAACCCCACTGAACCCGAGGGGGACCAAGTTTTTGTATTTCCGTCATAATCCGTTAAAGTAATAATTGTATTACCAAAAGTTGATTGAATATAAGTAATACAGTGTTTTTTTTGCATATTAGTAATACCGTGCTTTTCTTGCATGATTGTTTATTGAATGTTTTTGGTGTTGCTCGATATCATCGATTTCGTTTTTTTATGATCCATCCAATCCGTTCACCAATTACAGAGATATTTTGTACGAACTGGAAAAAAACTTTTCTCAACTTCTGATCGAAATGTATCTCAATTTGCGAGAAGTCTTAGCATTAGTATGAGTCCGTTGGCCGCGTAAGGGCAATCCTGCATTATGGCGAAACCCGCGATAACAACCAATACTAATTAATCGTTTGATGTCCCTCTGAATGACTCTCTCCAATTCCGAATCGACTAAATAATTTTGACTTATTATTTCTAGAATTTGGTCAAATTGATATTTAGTTAACTTATTAACCTTAATGTTATCGCTGAGGCCTAATCGATCACAAACTTGAATTGCCTTTTTAGGCCCAATTCCGAAGATTCGAGTTAAGGCAATTTTCACCTGTTTATTGGAATTCAGATTGGTTCCTAAAATATATGACATTATTTATTTTTTTTTCCCTTGTTTTTTATGTATAATTTCGTTCCGATATTGTATACCCCTCCCTTTATAAACTTCGGGAGGTTTACAACTTTTGACAATGGCAGCAAATTGAGTGACTTTTTGATGATCCATTCCGGTACAACAAATAAGATTAGGCTTTAAGCAAAAAACGCGAACTGAAGGTGGAACTTGAAGTCGAATCTCATGACTAAATCCTAATTTCAAATATAAAATAGAGCCTTGTGCGTTAGTACTGGCTTTATATCCAACTCCAATTATTTCCAAAAAACAAAAGAATTTGGCTTCCATAAACTTTACTTTATTTTTTTAAAAAACTTGGCAGAGAATCTCACCGCCACCAAAATTGGTTTTTTGTGCTTCACGATCACATATCAAATTTCCCCTTGAAGTGGATAAGATGGTTATACCAAGTCCTTCCCTTTTTTTTGATAAACGATTTTTTGATGAATAAATCCGAAAACCTGGTTTAGATATTGTTTCCATCTTTTTTATTACACCTATTCCAGAAAAATGATACTTCAAGACTATTCTCAAGCTTCCGTCTGCTTCCTGAGAGAATCCGTGGATATAACCCTCATCGTACAGAATTCTGCAAAAATCCCAACAAAGACGCGAAACGAAAACACGAGGGGTAATTTTACAAGCGGAGCAGACAAAGCGTTTTTTTCTCTCGCTTATTTTTTTGAAGGAGGAAAAATAAAGAACACGCTTTTGAGCTTTTTGCGCATTTTTTATACCGGATAAAAGATTACTTAATGTATGCATAAAAAGAATATTTTTTTTCGATTTTTTCGATTCGAACAGCACTTCGCGCCTCGCGGGGCGTTTGATTTATTCCTTATTAAGAGACATATATCTAAATTGGTGGTTTCACCCCTCCCTATAGTCCCGTGCCCGAAAAAAGCGTTTTTCGTCAGTCGCGGGCCCTTCGGGCACTCTCGCCTTCTTTCTAAGCCATTTTTAGAAGACTTCGGGCACTCCTCCCACCTATTAGGTCTCGTGCCTTTGGCGGCCGCAGGGTTCGGAAAAATATTTGTTGTTTTTCGCTCCATTCCTAATTTAGCTATTAGATTCTACCTGGAGAAAGTTCAGCGTGTAGTAACCAAATAAATGTTCGAATCATAAGCGAGGGAAAAAACGTATTTCATTTTATGAGCGCCTCGTATACTTGGCAGGTTGGGAGGCAGTGGAAGAAGACCTATATATAGGTACTCCTTGAAGAGCTAACCTTTTATTGGCTACCAACACGATTTGTTTATGCCTATCAAAGAACCTTTAGAAGCTAATTCACGAAAAACTATACGAGAAATGCGAAATAACTTATATACGGAACGAGGGCGCCCTGTGAAAATACACCGGTTTCTTACTCGTGTTTTGGAACTATTTCTTGGCAACTTAGACAACTTAGAAAAATATTCATAACGGTTACAGTAGACGTGGAATTTCCTCTGACGCCCCTGATTCAAAACCGTACGTGATAGTCTCCTATCATACGGCTCCTTGCACCCAGATTGATAAATTATTACGACTTAAAGAGACGTTGTGTCTCTCATCCTCGATTTTGAAGCATATATGTTGACTGCTCTTTCATCCCTTGGGATGCATGGACACTTTAGCATATCCCGATCGTAACAACCGGGCAAAAAAAAGTTTTTTTTAGCTTTTTGCCCTATCCCAATCCTACACACCATGAAGTTAGCCCGCCTGAGTTCAAGCTCAGAGGTGCGCAGGATTACACAGTTCCGAGATTCCATTCATCCTTTTGGATTGGGCCGTAAGGCTCCCGCTCTACGCCGGAGGCGCACTAAAAGAACGGGAAAGGGCAGAAAATTCCTTTCCCTGGGCCTCTGTCTGATATTCCGGACGCGGCGGGGGATCTCCTAAAGAGTAGGAAGCAATACCACCCCGCTTTCCTATTACGACGCTTTAGATGCTACGGTTCAGTAATTAGCCTTCGTGGGTAGAATAACCACCCTGTAGTATTCACCCGGACAATACCCAACAAAGGGTATTTGTCACGCCCTTGCTAGAGATTATTCGTTCCCCACTTCCTAGGGGGCGAAACTCGCTTATCCCCGCGGGGGAGCGAAGACTGCGGAAAAGGCTTGCTTTAAAATTTCCGGGTTCTTCATCCCTTTTCTACCCAGCTTCACACCTTTGGATGCCACTCCAAACGCATGTGGGTACGCTGTTACCCTGTTCTCAAGGGAGAAGGACTTTCACCTTCATGGAAACTCAGTTCACTCGCTCCGCCATCCGGGTGCGGATGAATGCGGAATAGAGCGCACAGGCGTGACTCAACGTCTTGACCTGTGAACAGGTCGCACTATCTTATTAGGAAGATTTCTATCTTGACAAATGGCTTTGTAATACATTCGTTTCAATTCATATTTAGCCACAAGCAATCTACGTTTGTGATCCCGCATAATTTGATTTGACATATGACTAAACCTCTTTTTGCAAAAAGCCACTCCACAAAATTACAGTCTCATCTTGTGTGTTAGCTGAAGTGACAATAGTTACATCAAACCCTCGAATATGCTCGAAAATCTCGAAATGATCCTGTATTTCGGGAAATAATCGTAACAACGACGTTGCCATTGATAATTGAATGGAGTTTTTACGTATTTTGACCGGATAATCGTAGAAGGATATTATTGTAACAAGTTTTTCCAAAAAATTATACATGATATGCCCTCGTAGAGTGCTTCGTGCTAGGTGAGTGACATATCCTGTGTCTCTCTTGGACTCCTGATTTACTACGAATTTATTGAATCGAAACGACTTTCCTGTCGAACCTCTACTTCGTGTCTGTATGAATTTTTGACCACAAACAATTTCCATGGCTAATTTAACATTCTTTATGAAACTTGAGGGTGCCTTTGGAACTACTATTGTTTTACACAATCTGGGAACTTCCATTATATTTTCGTAATTAATTTTTAGCAATAAATCTGGACGTATTACCTGATCGTAATGAAACTCGAGTCTATTTGGGGAGAACATAATTCGATTTGGCCTTTTTTTATTGAAATGGAAGCATCAAGGGCATCGAAAACCGATGTACCAGCCCAATCGTTTATCGGGAAGGGCGAGCAGTCATCAGCTCACCCCGATGGATATAGAGACAGTAATACTTGATGGCATGGTGCGAAGTTAAGACCACGCACCCTAGAGATTCGACCTACTTCATCGCAGGCACTTTTGACAGCACCCATAATGACCACCTTCTCGATCCCTTCCTGAAGACTGCGCGTAAACGACGGCTCTTGGCGGGAATGAGTCCGAATCCTTTGTAAGTCTTCTGGCGTTCCCTGAAAGTCCGGCGGCGATAACATTTCAAAGATATTTTTGGCGTTGTTATCCCAGTCATTAAGTCAGTAACAATATTGATTGTGCAACGTGCGACTAGCGGAATAAGCAGCTATGCCGGTTTCCCAACCATGGAAAAGTGCCAAAGCCCACCCATTTGCGCGGCCAATCCGGGCTAAAGTCACGTTGTAGCCGGAATGACCGGTAAGCGCGGTACGAAAGATAGCAAGCACCACGCGCCTCTATAAACGCTTCAATCGACAAGCGCTTCAATCTACAAGCCCGAACACGCTTCCCGCGCACTACGTGCCGATGGGTCCGAAGGTGAGCAATGCTTGCCAATAATAAGCGACTACTTATAGTAAAAGGTAATATTCCTTTTCGATAGTAACACCGGATTAGCAAAATGGGGTTACTATTGACGGTTCATTAGGAGAAAACAAGTTGTCCAAAAAGTTTTTCATTTAAAATATATCATCTTTTTTTCCATTTTTCTCTCTTCTGATGAAAAAATATACACATATTTATTTGCGATGGGTCACGGATGATTAGCTCAGATTAGCTCAGAAGGATCTGCCTGCAAAATGTATTTATTTTTTGCCGTCGGGTAACGGATGCTTAGAGGGAGCGGGAGATCTTTGAATAAGGTCTCCCACTGTGAGAGATTGGGAATAAGTAACCTTCCGCAACGATTAGAGCGGGATAATACGTATAGAACTACGCCGAGCTGTACATATAACAATACGAGTATCAAGATCTTAGTATACTTTGAGTACGGGAGGTACCGATCGAAAAGATACAAGAGCAAACGTTCTTAGTTTCGGGGGGTATTTCGGGCGTTGAACGCCGGCTCTTATAATCTCCTCGACCCAATTTGTGGGGTTAGCAAAATAAATCCACTAGTAAGGTGCAAAAAAAGACAGTGATCTTCAATCAAAATAGGAAGGAAGGGATCGATTTCGAGGGAGCTGGGCTCGCTGGAGGGAGTAGGTGTCATCCTATTTTTCCAATGATTCACGGCGGCTTCTAGCCCTCGTGTTGGGGGGCCCCTCCAAATCCTTGGGTTAGGCCGGCAGGATGGTTGTCCCCAAATACTTGGTCTCCTAGGGTTCAAGGGCTACCTTCCGTTCTTAGAGTTGTGCGAAGAACCGCTTCATTAAGTCATTCTGTTTCGTATTCATACATGGCCGGAGTAGCTTCGGCCTCGGCAGCTCCTGCTTTCGTCTCATTACTAGTTGCAATAAATTTTGCTCGCTCAGTGCCCCCGATTTGTCGGATTTCTCCCTAATTACCAAGGGTTTCCCGGTCGGCGGCACCGCTTTACCCGAGATATGAGCGACCCCCGTGAATATACCAAGGTCTACTCCTACTATCGGGGTCGATGTCGAACCTTGCAATATCGAATCGTATTAATCTGTACAAGAAAGGGACCCGGACTTTGTTTCGTCGGACACCACAAAACCAAGATACTGTCCGACAAGGGCGACTGTCTGACATAATCCGGGCCGACACGAGGGTGGTAACACTAAAACGCAGTAATGAAATAAGTAAAGGCGGAAAGCGCCATTGAGCATATACATAGGGATGATCGGAACATAAAAGAAATCTTGATTGTAGGTGCGTGGGACTCGACCAGGTAGAGAGGTGTATAGCACTCGACCAGAAAGAGAGCGTGCGGAATGCCACTTTTGTCTCGAGCGCGGACTTCTCCAATAGAGCTAACTAACGTAACGAAGGTTACAAGCTAATTTTGACTTTCCGCCATATTTTTTTCTCTTTCTCATGACCACTTAAAAAACTTTATCGACAACCCCAGTTTATGCGCGGCCAATGTAGCAGCTTGTTGAGCATTTGACAGACTGACGCAATCCATTTCAAATAAGATTTGTCCCTTCAACACACGAGCAATCCAACCTTTAGTATTTCCCTTGCCCTTTCCCATTCGCACTTCTGCCGGTTTACTGGTAATAGGAATATCTGCGAAAACTCTTACCCATATTTTAGAATTTCTTCGAAATTTTCTGCTTATAGCACGACGCGCTGCTTCGATCGCTTGATACGAAATACGGCCAGCTTCACAACTTTTAATGCCGTATTTTCCAAAACAAAGTTCTGTACCGTCTGCTTTGCAACCTTTACATTTGCCTTTTCGATATTTACGAAATTTTGTACGTTTTGGATATAGCACAACTTGTCCCTTTTTTTTGTGTTATAAAATACGAAACCCACACTTTGACACCTAAGATTCCATAAGGAGTAGATGCTTGTGTTTTCGCATAATCGATTTGATCGGAAAAAACATGTAAAGATGTTTCGCCGTATTTTTTGTATTCAGTTTTAGCTATTTCCGCGCCATTCAATCGACCTGAACAACCAATACGGATCCCCTTCACATATGGGCATTTTTTAATTCGTTTAAATATAGATCTACATATTTGTCGAAATGATTTTTTTTGTTCTAGTTCCCAAGATATTTCTTGAGCAATTAGAGAGGCACTTCGATAAACAGAAGCTATTTTGACTGGCTGAATTAAGGTATTAGTTTTTGTTTGATTAGCAAATAAAGATTGCATTTTTTTCAAATAATAATAACGACTGGAAAGAGATGTAGCTTTCCTAAATCGGGCATACCTTAAGAATATGATAGCATCGAAATACAATGTGGACCTGGGTTGACGAATTGACTCCCCGCTTTGTGTTCCTTGCTTGGCCGGCGGAATGGCTTCCTCAATCGTGGATGTTCTAGCTGGGCCTTGTGCCACGGGACTTCTGTTAACCATAGGATCGAATTGAATTTGGTTCTTTAGATTGAAGAAATATTGCATTACGAAATAATCCAAGGAAGCACGCCCGGTAAAACCAAAGAAGTCTTCTTCGGACCCAAAAATATCTCTTTTTTTTTCAGCACGCACGGCTACCGGGATGGAAGGCGCGAAGCGAGAGAACGCATAGCGTTCTTCTGAGGCTCTTCCGTCATCATTTTCGTCTTTCGGCCAGATACTTTGAAAAGTAGAGTGTATGTCGGCCATCCAATCGCTGACTCGAAGTAATTGGTCAATCTTATGTATTGATGGCGATCGACCATGGTATTCATAGCGGCGTTTTTCGGTCCAAATCCCGACTTCATTTCTCTGTTTTACTGTATCGTCGTTAATACGCCCGATCGACTTGACAGATGGTAGTGCCCCAAGGCCTTGATGTCTTGATTGGCTAAGTCGATCCAGAAAAGATAGATGAATAAATGTCCTTTTAGGAAAATGGTGAATAATACACCTACCGAGACGAAAGCCAAACGTGTTTCCCGTAGGTGGACGTATTGAACCAAAATAATCTCTAAAATTTAAATCTTGATACAACAATTTTCCGTAGTAGTAATCACTAAACCAACTGGAATCTGAACTACGATTCAGATTGAGTCTGACTGAAATCGGATTTACTTTTTGTGCCATAGTTTACTATCGTACCTTTTTGATCGGTTTGATCTTGGTTTTCGAGGGCAAAGCTCTCTTACCCAAGGAGGAGGTTTTCCGTGTAGAAGCAAACTCTCCAAATTTATGACCAACCATTTCTTCAGTAATCTTCAAACCAACAAAACCTTTTCCGTTATAAATTTGTGCATAGCAACCAACAAATTGAGGCAAAATACAAGATCTACGTGACCAAATTCTCCACCTAATCTTTTTTTGCTTGAACAAGCAAGTATCCACAAAAGGACCTTTCCATATAGAGCGTGTCATAAACTAATTTCTGCGTTTTCTCACTACTGTTTTGAATCCACCTTTGGTAGGCTTGCCCCAAGGTGATACCGAAGGTCTACCTCCTTTAGTGCGTCCTTCACCGCCTCCATGAGGATGATCAACTGGATTCATAGCCACACCCCGAACGATGGGGCGTCTGCCTAACCACCGGCTTTGTCCCGCTTTGTTAAGCTTATGTTTACCATGATTAAGATTGGAAACTATACCAATAGTAGCTCGGCATCGGGAATCTATTAGTTTGTCAACACCCGAAGGTAACCGCACAATACATTGCGGTGTATTCTCAACTTTCTTAATTATTTGAGCAAAGGTTCCCGCGGCTCGAGTAAACTTTGCGCCTTGACCTGGGTTCCTTTCAATGTTATGTACCCACGTGCCTATAGGTATTTTGGCTAATGGTATGCAATTTCCGACCATTTGATAATATGAATCAAGTATGTATTTATTCTCACTAAAAACGTAGTCTCTGTGTAGCCAAGCTTGGCTATCTCGCTCGGTCTCCACCCTAAGGCCCGAAGGGTCATTAGCTTTCTGGAAAGATTGATGGTAGTTTAACGGGGTCGAAGGTTTAGACCAATGAAAATTCATCACCGTCTTGCCTACTTCCAATTTTTCACTGGCTAATATATAAGTGAAAGGCTCGGAGGTGCGTAGCACTCGATCCGAACCCGAAGGCCCGACGGCACGGAGTGCGCGGGGAGCATGTTCGGGCTTGGAGAAAGAAGGGTCGAGCACTACGTGCCTGTCCCTTGGGTCTCGTGTCCTTCTCCCCAATATCGTGTGCGGGAATCTACCAGCCATTTCCGGCCTTCCGTCCTTCTTACCAGTATCGTGTGCGGAAATCGTCAAGCTATTTCCGGCCTTCGGCCCTTGGGACCAAGGGAGTACTAGGCTTGTTATTCTCGTCGCCCCGCTATGCGTTCTCCATCTTTGGCCTCCGCTTCGAGAGAACGTATTTTCTCGGGCCGACAGGCACTCTCTTCCCGTTAGGGAGGAAGGGCCTCGAAAAGCGAAGAAAGCGGGCTTTGCCCCAGCTACTGCTACGCTGGGTAAACCAAGACCCAAAGGTCTTAAGGCCACTTTTTTGGTCCTAAGGTCTCGTGGCCTTAAGACCCAAGAACTTTCCAGTATCTGCCCGCCTCCGGGCCTCGTTTTTTCGTATTTTATTCCCTCAGCTTGTCTAGGCAGCGAAGAGAACGAGAATAAGGGGCCGAAAAATAACATATTTTTTTCTTTTCGACTATTTGCTCTAGCCGGGTGCTTTCCAGGGCGTAGAACCCCTTCGATCCATCGTACTAAAGCAATCCAAGACGAACGATTTGGGTCATACTCGATTCTTTCTACAATGCCCATAGACGAAGTGCTTCGTTTGAAATCAATTTTTCGCTGCAATCGCTTCGATCCACCCCCTCGGTGAAAAACCGTAATACGCCCCGATGAATTTCTTCCAGCAGAACTCCGTTTTAAATGAAAAGTTAATTGTTTTAGTGGTAGGAGATGGGCCACCAACCCCCATGATCTCTCGTCTGGTTGGAAGGCCTTCCTCCGAACCGTACGTGCGAGTCTCCCTGCATACGGCTCTCCAAGCGATCCTTTTGACTTAGCCAGTTGGTTAAGAGTATCCGTTAACGGGAGTCCTTCCACACGGACTGTTGTCCGTACTTGTTCGGGTAGGCTCCCAGTCAGGATGAACGGAATAAGATTCTTCTTTACTAAAGTAATCTCCGCCGATCTTTCTTGCTCTGGGCCCCTTCGCGGTATTTACGTTACTACGAGTCCCCCGTTGCCCTCCCTTCCTCGGTTCTGACACAAAGGATGGTAAATATTTGTATTTTCCTAGCTAGCCAGGTTACCGGAAGTGACCCTAGGCAATCCCAAGTTTCGTTTATAGTGTGTCGGGCCGGTTCATTAGGTTTTTTGGTCATTTCCCGTATCTGTACGGTAGCTGTCTCCCAGTGTGTTCCACTCCGTTTTCTAACCCGAAAAGCAGGGGGCGGTGGCTGGGGAGAAGGTCGCGCTTTCCGCTGGCGACATGATGGCTGGGCCGGGGCCACAGCCAGACTGAGTGGAATACCTCCAGTGGACCTGCGATACGATCCATAGAACCTCTAGCTCGGAGAACGGCTTAGCGTTATCGGTTTCACGCCGTGTTCCCCTTCTCACCTACATGCTACAATACCCTTTGGGCTTTCCCCGCGAGGATAGTAGGACGCTTTACACAGAACACTCCGTGCCGGCTTGTCGCCCGCCGGAGACGCATTATTACTAACTTGGCGCACCTCTTCCTTTCCAGCAACTATTTCTCATAGTGTATTTGCCTTTTTTTATTTCGTTTGAAGCATCAATGACACCGAAAAACCGAATGTACCGTAGGTACACCTCTCTTCGACTGTCAGTGTCATCAATCATCGTAGATGATTGATGGCTTCGCTACTAGCCGTAAAATATATCACGTAGGAGGTCCGGAAGTGGAGCCTCAGCCTGTGGTTGGCCGGCGGGGGCCCACAGGCACTCCCTTCCAATTAACTACATAGGTGTTACGATTTCATACGAAAGCTAAGTACACCGGGTGTGCACATCATGTTTGTTTATGCGGCCACTATTCCATATGATCTCGGATTAAGTCTCTTTAAAGCTGGCACACGAACCAAACAAAAGCAAATTTAAAAAAGAAAGGGGGTGCAGCTCTCTTCTTGACGAGTAGAGCTGCCCCCTTTTAATCGTAAAGCGCTATCCCTCTGGTCGAGTGCTACGCACGTCTCTTTCCCCGAACACCCTCCCCGCGCACTCCGTGCCTATGGCAGCCGCCAAAGGCACACGACTCTAAGGAAAGGAGGCGCGTAGCACTTCCCGGAGGCCGCCCCACAAAGTGCTACGCGCCTCCTTTCTCGCCATTTCGTCTCGTGCCCCGTCAGTTTATTTCTCCCTTTCTTTCTGACAGTCCCCCTTTTTTTGTCAGTTCTTTCATTTCCTCGAAAGCATCGGTCAGACAGTGCCCCGCCCTACGGGCATGTTTCGCCGCGTGTTACGCAATACAACATCATAGATTTGGTAGCCCTTTGGCCCTTATTCGATTATACGTAGTGCTACGCCCTTCGGCGAAGCGGTGTGATTTTGTATTTTCAGAAATGTAGACTTCCCCCCTACTTAAAAGCAATTTGACTAGGGTTTGCAAACTTTATCCAAACGGGTTTGATAATAAAAGATAATTTCCAATTGAACTCCAAGTAGATCATGTAGTTTTAACCAATTCAACTTTTCACGCAATTTATGCGTTTCCGTTTCTATGACCAGCAATTGTTTATGTATTCTCGTTTCAAATTGTTCTCTAGACTTTTTATCAATATGAGGTGATCGTAATACTGTATATAAAATTCGTTTTTTAGGCAATCCAATCTTGCGTGTGTTAAGTAGAAGCCCCGACCTTTGATTCTCAAAAGATTTAATAACGATGCATATTTTGGCAGTCATTCCACGTGGTTTTTTAGTTTTTCATTATGCCATTACGTAATAATGGCATAATCCTGATGGTTTTTATGGGCCTCGAGCGCTTTCATCGTTCCACCCTTACCCATCATTCTCTATGCTGGAGCAAAGCCCAGAAGAGAATGCAAAAAAATATTTTTTTTGCTTTTCCATGCGCCCCCCCCATGGAAAGCTGACGCTTTACGCGGGGGGGGGGCGAAGCCCGAAAAATTTATATTATGCTCCGCTGCCCCTCGTTCGCAAAGCAAACGAAGTGCGTGCGGAGCTCCAGGGGAGAGAAGCCTCAAAGTTGTCAATTGCGCGCATTCAGCAAGTCGCTATGTATATACCTCTCCGCAAGCTACATCGATGAATCATCAGAGATTATTCATCAGCGTTATGAGCTTTGCTAAAATAAATATTTTTTGGTTTGGGCGCAGCTCGGAAACACGCAAAAAGAAAAAAAATATTGGGTAATATCCTTTTTTTTGCTCCGCGCGGCCCGAAACCGTTGGCCCTTCCTTATACAAGCCAGAGGAGTGTTCTCGGGTCCTAAGGCCCCGAAGGAAACTTATTTGGCTTTACAGGATCCGAAGTAGACTTATTTAGCTTTACGAAATAAGCGCCGAAGGCCGTAAATGTCTCTACCGCGCACCATACCAGCCAGAACACGCTCCCCGCGCACTACGTGCCTGGGTCCGAGGGTGCGTAAACACGTTCAGACGGGGAACGGCTTTACGAAAAAAGGACCTGAAGGGTTCGGGTCGAGCCCCCCCGCCGGGGGGGGGGGCCGAACCCGTTGGACCAAAGGGCACGAGACTATAGGAAGAAGGACGTACCCGAGTCTAGTGTCCTTCGAACAAGTGTCAAAAAAAAGATTTTACTAACGTTGCCGAACCTTCGCAACGGCGCGGAGGCAAAAAAATATATATATATTTTTTTTTCTCCCTCTCTATCCTCCACAGGCCGTTTTTCAGGTTCATCTATTTATTGATAGATAACCCGGCCATGTTTCTTGGAGCTCTCCTGCGCTTGCTTTTTGGCAATTACATAAGGCTGCCGGAGGGAAGCATTATGGAGACCTGTAGGGCAGGTTCGAAGATTTAAAAATACATATATATTTATTTATTTATTCCTGCGGCCTTCATTCGCATCATATCGGTGATAATCCCAATCAAGCAAAATATATAGATATATCTATATATTTCTATATCCGAAACAGGAGGCCCAGGGGGCACTGTCAGACAAAGAAAGGGCGGGAAATTATAGGGATAAGTTTCTGGAAAACAATATAGATTTTTTTGGTCCTACCTGTGCAATTAGTAGTCTTATCTATCTACCTCTCCAAACACAATAGAGTACCTAAGATGGTGACAACATTTGCTGGCATGTTATGGTCGATCAGGGGCCCTGGCCACCGATTCAGAACCGTAGGTGACAGTTTCCCGTCCTCTGGCTCCCCGCATCCGATCGAGCCAGTTTCCTGAGATGTGCGCTTTTCCGTCGTATTTTGGTCGTGACAGTGCCCCTCGGGCCTCATTAAATAGTTTTTCATCCCCTTTTTACTAGCCCTTACAAGGGCGCCCACAATGTGAGGCTCCCACAAGGTACTGACGGATACGGAAGTCGACGGTAAAAAATATTTTTTTTTAGCTTTTTGTCCCATCCTATTCCTGCCCACCTCCCGGTTGGCCCGTCTAACCTCAGAGGTGTTCGGGTTACCCAGTTCCGATTTTCTATTTATCCCTTCGGATTGGGCCGCAAAGCTCCCTCTAGACGCCGTAGGCGCGTTGAAATAACGAGAAAGGACACCACAATATTACTTTCCCCCAGGCCTATATTCGATGTTCCGGATGCGAGGGTCTCTTATACATAGGAGTAGGAAACAATGCAGCCCCCCCCCCTCGTCCATGACGACGCTTCAGATGCTGCGATTCATTAATTAGCCTTCGGAGGGGGTTAAATACCCGCACTGGTGTATTCACCCAATAACCAAGGAGGTTGTTATGGTCACGCCCTTGCTCGATTCCCCGGGTCTTCTTCCCTTGCCACCCCTCACACCCTTGGATGTCACTCCAAACGCGGGCGGGTACGCTGTTACCCTACCCCGTTCTCCCGACTTCCACTTCCATAAAAAACTCAGTTCGATCACTCTGTCATCCCGGTGCGGATGTACGCTGAGTAGAGCGCACAGGTACGACTCATCGTCTTATCCCGTGAACAGGTTGCGTTTGATGTTTGAACGTAAAATAAAGTTCTTGTAAATGAGCAAAACCTGGTGCTCTTATTTCACAACGATAAGGACGATTGGTTCTTCCCACCGACTAGCAACACACCAGAATAATCTACTTTAGGCGCTTCTACTGCTGTATAGGTGGAACTGGTACGGCCTTCTGTCTCAAGTTTAGAACGTCAAATTAAAGATTCCATGGATTGTTTTATTTCATATCCCGCTGGGACGTAGTTTACGATCATTTGATTGAGACATTGCGTAATGATTCGAATACTTTGTCCTCTCCAATACGAATCCAATAACGATCATAGCAATCTCTTCTGGTACCTACTGGTACGTCAAAATTCAATCGGTCATAGAATCGTAAGGTGCCGATTTTCTTTTCGCAAATCCCAGCATACTACGGAGCCTCTTAACATTACACCGCTGAATCCCCAATCCGCCGCAGCTCGCTGTGCAGTGACAATACCAATATCCACTAATCGTTGTTTCCAGATACGGTTGTTGGTTAACACGTCCTATACTTCGTCAATACGATAAGCGAATTATTGTATAAATAGGGAAATATCTTCACTTAAACCCAAGGGCAGCGCGCAACTTCACCCGGTCGTATGTAGCTGGCACGCATCTCGGCTTCCGAGACTCTTTCATAGAACTCTCAAAGTTTTTATCGGTCTTCGAAAGCCCAAAGGAATGAAGTTAGTGCTTCCACATCCGTAGCATAAGTAGTTAAAGCAAGTAAATGGTAAGGGATGGACCACTAACCCCAATTATTCAGCTGCGAGCCTTTCGACAGGTATCAATGGCCTCCCTCCGAACCGGACGTGCAAGATTTCCTCGCATCCGGCGGGCGGCTATCCGATCCTCGGGCTCTGGAAGGCCCCCCCGTCTGGGCCAAGCTTTTGACCCAGACGGGGGGGCCTTCCTCTTGATATTTTTTTAACAGTCTGAATCGTCTATCGGGTGATTAGAGAGGTTGGGGCTTGTATCTTATCTTCAATTCTTCACAGAATTGGTCTAAGGGGGGCTCCTTTCTAAGCCCATACCCTGCCCCGACCAGTTCCCATTAAAGTTGTAATGGGTCTCGAAGTTTTGCATCGGGGAACGGAGCTAGTCTGTAGTGGTTGATATTGTCAAAGTCCCTCCTTGATTGCCGAGCCCTCCGGGCCTTCGTTCTTATCTATCTTAGTGCAGTGCCCGGACCGGCGGCTCGGACGGGAACGATGACTGGAGGTGCGTAAGCCGAAGCCGAGGGCGTCGGGTTCGATAACTGCCCGTATAGCTTCTTGTACAACGCGTGGGAATTGTATACCAGGCCCCGCCTCTCTATTTGGTTTGGGAATTCTCCGAGAGGTTTTTTGAATTGGACTCCGCTACGCGTCTCGAGTCTGGCAATGAATGGTTTTTTCAAATTTTCTCATGCCATCCAGGCGCGTATCGGAGTCCGCAGTCCTGGAGTCGACCCCGGCCCTGCTTTGGTTTCGGTTTGCCATAGGTTGTTATGTGTAAGTTTGTGCCGGACAGATTCTATAGCTTATAAGCTCCTTCCGTCCGTTTGAAACGTGAGTAGCAATTTTGTGAGATATAGGTAGTTCATGTAGTCTTTTTTTAATAGTTTGTAAGCCGGAATCAGAGCGATAGAGTTTGGGCCCTGTAGTTTGGTGTTTGAGGTCCCCGGCCGGGTACTAACCGCGTACAGCCTGTAGGCCGAGACTGTGTCGGGCTATCCGTGCACAGGTAAGCCCGGAGGCTTACTTTGCTACGCGCCTGGGTGTTATCCGATCCTGCCTTGAGTGGTGAATAAGCTCCCATGGAATGATGGCCAGGGGTCTCAGCTTATCGTGTCATCAGCTGGGGTCATTCTGGATACCTTCGCGGTCCTTCTGTGGTGAGTGTCCAATAGACGGGGGGCGGTCCTCGTGCCCCCGATCGTCGCGGTTGAAAGCGTCCTTGTTGCCTCGTTGAAAGCGTCCTTGCGGTTGGTTTACGCCGGCAGCAGCTGGTGGACTGGGAGCTGGCTCCGGCATGTTCCACTCTTTCCACGAACCCTTAAATCAGAGGTGGTGGCTTGTCGCAATGCTGGCGACATAAGGGTTCTTCTGGCCTCAATCACAACCACGTGTGTTTGTTAAGTCAACCAGCCCGAGCCGGATCACTCCAAAGGAACTACTAAGATCGATGGAGCTATGGCTCGGATAACATGATAACGCTATCGGTTTCACGCCGGTTTGTTTCCCTCCCCACATGCCCCCCCTCGGGCTTTCCCTTCAAGGAGGATAATGTGATGATGCTTTATATCGGGCATCATTAATCGGCCTATCGCTAAGAACACACACATTGCTACGGCGCACATATGGGATCATCCGAGTTATTCCATCCACGAAATAACACTCGTATATACTGAGCTAGTGAAGATACCTTACAATTACAAAGTCTCTCTACAGCTAAAGAATAAGCATGTTCCTGGGCCATTATAGAAACATAATCTAACCGATCAGAAGAAGGTGAAGCTCGAAGATACGTTGGTTTTATAATTTTTCCGTGCCTCAGTAATCCAATATGCGGTTCCGCGCGTTCTACCACTTCTCCATCCATTTCCAATACTGATCGTAAAACACCATGAGCAGCAGGGTGTTGAGGTCCAAAATTAAAAATCACATTCTTGATTTGTTCAGTGCTAGCCATATCTAATAATTCGTATTTGTTATTAATTGTTTTCGTTTACCATTCAAACCATAGCATAAATATCTACGGTGGGATAAGCGAAACGCATAAAAGCTTTCTGTTTCGTGACAAAATCTATCTCCCAACCATAAGCCGTTCTAAGAATTGTATAAAATCAACTAACTGCCGAAAAAGCAAACTTAAACGGCCGTACTACTCTCCGTAAATCGAAGGTACGCTAGAAGTTGCGCCCGCGTCGGGATATAACGGATTCTCTTGTTGTCCAAGGTGCTCTCCTTCAATCATTTCTCTATACGGACCCTGCGAGCCGCTCACCTGATGTAGCCCTTTCCCGAGGATAATCCATCCATCCCGGGCCTTTTTTTCCGTTCGTAAGCACGCCGGGCGACCTTACCTTACGACTTCGCTATTCTGGCGTTCCATTCAACTATAATTTCCCATGGCCCGCGCTGAACTTTGTGGGTCTGGACGACACCGATAGACACGTAGTGCTCGACCCGAACCTGAAGGGCTAAAGGCACGTAGCGCGCGGGGAGCAATGGAAGGCCCCGCGGGGACGAAACCCAACGTGAGAGGATGGGGATGGAAACCCTAGGGAGGCGGCTTGTAGATTGAAAGGTTTCCGCACTACGTGCCTCTTCCTAAGGTCCTGTCAGACAGTCCCGCCGGGCTCGGATAAAAACTTTTGACCTCGTTCTCCATCTTCAGTTTCAACGATTATATCCCAGCACATGCTTGCTGGCGCCCCCCCCGCCCCGAATTAAGGTGCGAAGCATAACGAGATCTCTATAAAGTTGCATTCTTACAAGCATTTATTCTATTTTTTTTCCGGTAGATTACTCATATGGAGACGATCGGATTTGAACCGACAGCTTCATGCTTGCAAAACATGCGCTCTACCAATTGAGCTACGTCCCCTACGGAGGAAATGGGATTTGAACCCATGATACAATATCGTTGTATTTGTCGGGATAGGTCGGCCCTCTCAAGCTTTCCCCCCCTAAGAACCGTACGTGCGAGTTTCCCCGCATACGGCTCAAGCAACCTGTCCGAAACGTAACCCCGCAAGAGTCATGCTTGCATCATTGGCTACTAGAAGTTGTTCCATGTATAAAACTCTCGCGGCAAGTTAAGTGTTACGGGTGAACCCACAGCTCTAAGCCCCTGTTGTCCCTTGTGGCAAGAAAAAAAATGAATTTTATATCCTCCTTTTTATCAAAGTCTCGAGAAAGATATAGTACAAGTCACCCATGCTCAAGTCTGCCACCTTTCGGTGTAGATCACAAGATCCTCTCCCATCAATTACAGACGGGTTTTTGCTTTTTGAGCTGTCCTCTACCCGCATTGCGTTACTCCGCATTACCACAGAGCCTCCCGGAAGGAGCGATGCGGGTTTACCAAGTTCCGCGCAATGTAGTATCATCTCTCTCAACAGGAAGAACCTAGAAAAACCCCGATGGAAATCTGAACCCACGATGATATCAAAATCGGAGATACCACCCCCTTCCACGGCTGGCTTCCTGCTCGGGATGCCTACCATTCCAATTTTTCACCTAATTTCATCCAGGAGATCTTTCGGTTCCGCCTTGAATTGTTTGTTACGAGGTCTCTGTATTAGTTCGTTCGAACTGTTCATCTATTGGGGGCCCGCCGCCAAAGGGTCCGAAGGATACTTTTTTACAGGCACTACGTCCTTCTTTGGCTTCACGGGTCTTCTGGCCGGCTTCTTGACGATTTCCGCACGCGAAGACCCGCCGGTCTCTTCACCCTAGCATTAGCTCGGTACGGAATCCCAAGCATCATTACATTGTCCCTAGAGCTTCACACCTCGAGATTACTCCCGACGCATGTCCAGGTTGGGTAGGACGGGGGGTTACGTCCTGTGGAATTGAACCACATTACATTGCACAGTTTCTTGTCGCACTGATTTAGCAAACCAATGCTTTCAACCACTCAGCCATACCTCCAAAGAAAAACAGATAAATATTTTTGCTTACCCAGGCTTCGGCATATGCGCGGGGGTGCGGAGTGTAAGAAGAGCTTCGCCAGTATGCCGGAGCTCAAAAGAGAGCTTATGTAAGCTGGGTTTTTTCGAAAGAAAAAAAAATATATATATATGAACTGGTTTCTTTCACAATCGGATTCCAGTTTCACCGGGAAAAACGGGATTTGAACCCGCGACTTCTGGCTTGACAGACCAGCGCTATAAACCACTAAGCTATTTCCCCAGAAATAATGAATTATCTACGCTGATTTATTACAAAAAAAAGACATTATATTTTTTGGTTGTTGATGATTTCGGGTATAATACATATAATTGTACATCTCGGAGGAATTGTACAGTGTGCGGTGGAGTTTGGCGGGCGGCGGCGGGGACCGGGGACTGTCTGACAGGGCCAGGGGCCCTGTCAGACAAAAAAAGGGCTCGCGACTGTCTGACGACAGGGCCGGGGGGGGCTGTCAGACGCAAGAAGGAAAAAAACCGACGGGAAAAGGAACAAAACTGACAGGGTTTTAGGTAAAATGGGAAATATTACTGTTTGTTACCGCATTTTTAGTTCTCACGAATTGGATATAGAACGTTTTTTAATAACCTATCTTGATGAAATGGAGGTGATAGGCAATCCGTCTACGGATGTCCCGAGACATGCAGCTGTGGTAGAGGCGGGTCTTATAAATAAAAAAAAGGTTTCGAGAGTTACAGTTCAAATTTATGCGGCAGTCACCGCTCACGCACGGATTCATATGTATCAGTTTATTCGAACAGAGTCCTGCTATTATACTGATACGGATTCTGCACTGACAAAAAGGCCTCCTCCGCCAGAGTCTCAGGGTTCATCTGCATTGGGTAAAAGGAAATTAGAAAGCAGAATAAATAGTGAAAGCCTGGCACCCGTCGCCTACATAACTGCGGAGGTTTGTATTATAACGAAGCGTGAAGGGGGGGCCTTTTAAGTAAATTGGGATTGGTTCGAATTGCGTAAGAAAAATCCAAGCCGCGTAACAGAAGAAAACTCGTAAATTTTAGAATCAATTGGAGCAAGTTCCGTGTCTTCTCAAGTGAAATACACCTTTCATTAGGTGCATTTGAGCGTAAAAGCGAGAAGGTATACGCACCGGACAGAACGTGGTGAGGACTCGCCGCCGCCCCGTACGAGTAACGAAAGGAGAAATGCCAGAACCAAATCCCGAGTTAACTGCAACTCCGTTGAATTCGAGAGACTGGAAAATTAGTAATAAAAAGCAACCATAAGGTCCAGGCTTTCTTTATCGTAGCCCCCTCACCCGATACCTAGGATGGGAGGGGGGGATAAACAGTGCTTATTCCAATAGTGGCCGTATCCATACATGCCTATTCGTGATTCGAGCGAATAAGGTAATGAAAGCATTAACCGGCATGACCTGGCAATAACTAAGCGAGTGAAGGATAAAAACCCCCTGTAAAGCCGAAGAAGTCTCCTTCGGACCCAGTTTGGCCCAAAGCCATCTTCTAATTATTTATGGTACTAACGGATGCTTAAGCCATTAATATATCTCGTACTACTAAGTGGTGGGCACCGAGCAAATAAAGAACGAAATAAGCAAGCAGAAATTTAATGAATTTTTGCATTATAAACATTAGTAAGAAACCATAATTATTGAAAACGATTACCCTCCATGAACAGCCTATGAAGGGCCGAACCCCAGTCATCAAAATCTGGTTTATCGGGAGCGGCCGTAGGAATTTCTGATGCAGCCCACCGGCAGCAAATCCCGAATGCTCGTACAACCACTGCATGTGGCCTTCGGCGGCAGTTTTGCCGACATTCGTGGCTGCTCCCAACGCCGCCGCCGCGGAGCGGCGGGCATGCGCCTCAAGTCAAGCTTTTGCGGCTGTTTTCTCAAAATACGGCGAGAGCATTTCCATATACGTCGATAAAGTACATCAACTAATCGGATCGTGCGCGTGGCGAGGGATTGCTACTGGAGCATGCAGGAGGGCATCAAACAAGCGCGCTCACTCGCTGATGTGATTTCTCCGGTTTCGAAAAACCGAGGGTGAGGTCTTCTTCATCTATCACTACCAAAACCCTGTTCAAACGCTACACGCGGGGTATTCGAAGTGCACGTCCAAATTGAAGCTTGGAGATAACAAAGTCGAGCTCAGCTCAACATCATATGTCAAGCGAATTTTAGTTAATCAAAGCCAAGCACTAACTACTTGGCTTCCCAGTGCAAACCCCGTACAATGCCTGTGAGTCCGGTGTCAATTTTCGAACGTATATTGAATCAGCCAAGTCAAGATGATTCCCGAATCCAAATGCCGAACCTACCCGCGACATATTGAATAGCAAATATTCTTGGTCCTGGTTACAGGCCCTGTGTCGTGTTCCACAGACCTTTCGACGAAGCGCGTGGTAAGGAACTCAACGAATAATGGAACTCAACGAATACGCAAATTATCGCTCTCGAAGAAGGCTGGCGGAAGGCAACCCGACTGCGACGAGGAGGCGCCATGCGTTGCACGCGGCGCGGTTCCATTAACTTCTGCGGTTTTACATGTTCGAACGTGTGGCCGATCTACCTTATAACTCGGATAAAAGTGTGTTTCGGCAGCAAAAACACAAATTTTTTAAAGTGTTGGATTACCTATCCTAACCCCCTCCAACTGGTTCAATATAATGGATAAGGCTTTCTAGGATAGCGTTATAAGAACATGCTCCCGGAGCCGCCGCGTTCTATACCATGGGGGGGGGGGAATTCCCATTAGCCCGCACGTTTGACAATTATGTATGTAACTCGCAAAAACCCATTTGTCAGGTTGGGACCCATCGGGAGTAGTAAGGAAATGAATCTCGGTGGTGAGTGAGGCCCGGCGACCTGTGGCATATCGCGGCTGGCGTTGTTGGGACAGGCCTTAACATGCCAGAACGCAACTTCATCATAATTAACATGGCTTCCTTCAAACCGGCTCCAGCTCTATAGTTCCGTAAAACCGTGGAGGAGGCCGAAGCCGTTTCAATACAGGCTCTTTCATAGGTGCCTACGCCGTCCATCGAAACATGAAGCGAAACATGAAGCGGGCGGGAGATGCAACTTACTTGTGCTGAAAAAAAGGAAGTAGAGCCAAGGGCGTATGACTCCGGGACTTATACCGAGCTTCGTTTACTACATTCGTCATATGGCTGGCGCAAGAAAATTCCAAACAGGTTATCGTGAGCTGGATGACATAGAGAGTCCAGCCTCGTGGCCTAAATAAGAAAGGTTCTGAGCCTGGAGGAGTTCCTGCCGCGCAAGGTTACGGATCCAATTAACACACCAAACAAGAAAAGGATAATGATGCACCATTACCTGACACCCCAACCCTTTCCGAATTTCGCCTGAAGACTATTAGTTACGCTGTAGACTTCCTATTATGTAAAAATGATTTCGATAAACGGAAGTTCACGGACACAGCGCCCAACGGCAATTATATCGCTAAATTAAAGGTAGAGATTGCCTATTTATTGGCTAGGGAAAAACCCAGACATAAAATTTCGGCAGCTTTCGATAAAGCTGCATTGGAATCGAATACTACAACCAAATATTATCGAGGTATGTGGGAAACTTATGGAAGAAAAGAAGGGTCAAGCGCCGGCGCCCTAGTAGATCCAGAGACACAGGGGCCTGGGTGGGAGGCTTACCGGAAAAAACAAGCATCTGGCGCGAATCCTGTAATGGGTCAGGAGCCCAGCGTCCTAGTGGTTGGTCCTAAACCCCCCAAGATGCCGGGCCAATGGTGTCTCGGGGGAGTGTGCCCAGCACCGCGTCATTGGAAGGCACCCCGCGCCCGCAAATATAGGTATTAGAATATTATCCTTTTTTTTCATGGTCGAATCAAAAATATTTTTGATTTGACCTAAACCAGTAAAAATATGTAGGTCTGGACTAGGGGCTTCTATAGCTTTGAAAGGTTAAGATCCTATTCATACTGGTTAGGGTGACCATAGAAGTAGGGTGGGCCCTACCTCAAGTTCGAAAGACTTTTCTGCCAAATACTGTATTGCAGAACAAAAGGGAACACCCCCCTTCTTCTCTTTGTAGGGTTTTTCTGCCGATAACAACAACTCGATGTACTTATCGATTAGGTCCCTTCAACAAGCCAATTTATTGCGAGGTTCGGATACGAAATCGAACGCGAAATGTTAATTTCCGAAAAAACGGCAGATTATAAACGAAATTGGGACTAAGGTCTCGTCAGCGCTAGCACGCAAAGTCGAATTAAAGAGGCATATGCAGGGAAAGCTCGCACCTACGGTTTGTGGGAAGGCCATTGATCAAACGAGAACATGAGTTCAGCAGTCACGTGGTTGGTGGCCCATCTTTTAACCCCCACGCACTACGGGCCGCCGCCCACTCGGATCGCGGCGCACATACATAGTGCCGATGGCTTTTCCCACGGTCTTTTGGGCGCGAGTCGTGTTCGACTGACCATTTTTACTGCACCCAGGGGTTCTCGGAATCGCTTTTTAGAAAATATAGTTTAGTAAGGTAGAACAGTGGCGGGATCCCCATCCGTACACGGGGGTTCGAATTCATCTTCCGATACCGACATGCCTTGAAAAGCCTTGACTAGGCGTTTACGCTTTAAACCTGTCTTCTCATTTGTTTGGGATCATGGGAGCCAATATCTCGATGCTATATCTTCTGACTGGCGATGACGGGGTCGTCCCCTCTTCATCGTCCTAAAAAAGGAATGGAATTAATGTGATCCCCCCGACGGGACTTACTATGAACTTTTTTTTATCTCCTTATATTTTTGCCTTTCTGGTTCCACAAATTTAATTGTTTGATGTTTTTACATGTTTTACTTGGTTCCTCAACTGTCTATATAATCACATATCTATTCGAGAAAACCAAATTTGCCGCTCCATCTGATTCGTTCCATTCGGATCTGTTCCAACTGTTTGTTTCATTCGGGCCTCGTTTAGAAAAGCGTGATAGGGAGGATTACTGGAGTGGCTGTTTCATCTTGTTCCTTATTTCGCATCCAATAATGAGCTTATTTTTTAACCCACGTGGCCAATTTCATATTCCACACTTGCGTGTCTGCCACCATTTATTATATACGCTTGCGTCATCATGTGGTGAACGACGATCAACTGGAGTGAGTTTTATGGCCCTGACCATCACTTCAAGTGGGAATCCTCCGTCCGTGATAGGTGGTTTGAATTAGTACTTCATCGAACAGCACGTAGCAGGTTTTATGGATGATAAATTGGATTTTCAACACACACAGCTTTAGGTTTATACCTAAACGAAACACGGGGCAATGCGCGGTTGAAGCAGCTTGAAAATCTAAAATTCCTTCTGTTGATACGATCGTGGAAGGAGGCAGACTTGTGGCCGATATGTTGGTCGTGCGGGTCTCGCTTATTTAGCTAATTATAAAGCCAATGATGAATAGGGAAAATTCATAACTATGAAGAGAATAAGGATAAAAAAGAGAATAGGGATAAACAGCTTAAGTTTCCGCGGGATGATGCCCGAATGCAGTCGCTAAGATGATGTTGATATCAAATTGGGGGCCGCCGCGGCCCTCCCGTTACGGATTACAGAGAACTAAACCGTCCCAGGGTAATTAATACTCTAAAAAGGAATTATGGGCGTCAAATTCGAAAAAGTCGACCGCAGCCGGAGATACGATCTCAGTATTTTCACAAGAAAGAAATAGAGAGAAATCCGTTGCCTCTACCAGTAACACAGTCGAGATATCCGAAGTTACACCTATAGCAAATCCTCTCGAACTATAGCCTGGGATCCGTCTATGGTTTATTTCGGGAATTGGTATAATTACTCGCTCGGGTAGTGATATTCTGAATTATTTCGTGAAAGACATTACACTTCGTTTTAATTACCCGTGCCTGCAGAATTTTGGGCTTTATTGATGGATACTACTAATTCAGTCAATTTGAAACCATTAGTAGAATCGGATCTTTTTAATTTCCATGCAGTTTGAAAATTCTTAAACGCATTTTTTTTTACGTAATAACAATTTTTATTGAAAGAAATAGAGAATGATGGATCGTATATGAAGTATTACGGTACGGTAATATTATATGAAATAGCAATTTCTATTGAAAGAAATATAGAAAGAAGAGAAGGACCGAACTGTAGCTATAGATAGGGAAATGGGCGAAGAGCTAAGCGTCGTGGACGGCTAAGCATCGTAGACAATTAGCCGTCTACGACGGACAACAGACGGGAAATGATACCTTTTCCGGGATGCGTCGGCCGCCGTTCTTTCGTAGACGTGGTGCAAGGAGGGGAGTAGGGACCTAGTACTTGAGAAGTGTAGCATCTCCATTACTAACGGGGGCGGGATGGCCGATATATATTTTATTTTTATTATCTTTTCACTCGGTACCCGGGTGGGAGAAAATCATTCCCGATCTATGAGGGCTCGATCGGCTCTGTGAGGGCTCGACCGGCGGCGGTTCGATCCATCTACTTGCCAGATGCCGGGAGGACGGGTACTCTTGCCTTTATGAAATGACACGTTATATATTTCTTATCATTGATATATAAGGGCATCTAAGAGTAGGTCGTCGCTAAACAACCATCGTAGGAACAAATATCATCTATTTCTATATGGCTGAACCACCGAAAAGAAAAAGATATATGAATGAACTCTTAAAAAAAAGATGAATCGTCCTCGAGTTTACCCGAAAATATAAAATCTTCGCTGTTGATAGAAATAATTGAATCGGTGCGCTACGCGCAATTATGGGGTTATATAATCACCCCCGTATGGGACATGTAGGAGCTGGAAGGCGCTGTCCAGTCACTCCCGACCGGGATACATATTGCATAGATTCGATTATCTATACACCGGAGCCTTCAATAATCCGGCGAACCCCTACAGCCCATTTTGTGTCGGGCGCCCGCCGCCGAGTTCCTCGGGAATGGTGCTCAGCACCACACCACATTGGACTTGGATAGCACTCCGCTGTGCCCGTCAATAGAGGTATGAGAATATTATTATCCCTTTTCCTTTTCTTCGAGGTATTAGCATATTATTCCTTTGTCTTTCTTTCATGGGCAAATCAAAAATTGTTTTTGATTTGATTGACACTCCGTAAGATACATGGGCCCATCCAAGGACTTAAATGGCCTTTTTTTGGTTCCAAATCCTTATACTGGGTTTTTTGGTCGACCGGCGGCGGGGACGGCTTGTGGTCCCGCCGAAATATTTTGATAGACGGCACCCACCGTTTAGGAAGCCGCCGGGCCCTATTCTTAGTTCCAATAGGGGCATATTGTATGGATAAGCGTTATCCATTATTGGTGGTAATAATAATAGTAATAATATGAAACAATTGTTATTATTATTATTATTTCCTAATATCTACGTCACATTCGTGATAATTCGTCACCATTGCGCATTTCGGTCCCTGCCCGGGAACTAGCCCACCCACCCGGCGGCTCATTTTATTTTTCTAGATATCAATCTATCTGTCATATCGTCACGTTCGCGGCAGAGTGATTTTAACAATTGGATCACATTCATTTACGGGGGTTCCATCTTGCTTGTAATCCCCTCATTTGGTCTTTTCCCTGGCTATCCCGACCCCTACTCTACTCCTCACGTGATCCGTCGTCGTCTATTAATGAGATCTCTCCTCGTTCACGTTACTCAAATTTGAGTAATAGGATTCTTTCATTATCCCGTATGGTCCGTTTATCCCATCTACCGTAATCCCCATAGCTCAGGTTACCGATACCATAGAATCCACTTTGCCCCCCCCCTTTCATATTCTCGTAACCAACATCAATCGAATTATTACATGTATTCAGACGCTAGATTCAATCCATAATTAAGATAATGGAGAACCCTTGGGTAATAACGGACTTGAACCGCTGACGCTCTCGGTGTAAACGAGGCACTCTACCAACTGAGCTAATTACCCCAATGTGTCCAATAATCAACTATTGAGCAGACACAACGAGTGATTTGTTTTTGCGATGGTGTTCGCGGTTGTTTTCCCATAGCAAGAAAGATCTCTTATTTTAGGCACATAGTACTACGGGAGAGAGCATTCACTGTGCGGGACATAGAGTCCCGCGAAGCGCTTTATATACTTCCAATCCGGAGGATTAATTAAACCGCCGAGCGGGTCGGGGTCACGGAAGAGCCAAAATTCTTTTTGGCTGGAATCCGCACACGATACCCGGCAAGTTTCGTGTCCTTTGGACCAAAAAAGTGTCCGGAGAGGGAGAAAGAGAGCGATGAGAGCTTCAGCCCTACGGGCTTATATTTTTTCTTTCCACTCCATTCGCTTTCGCGGATGAAGAGTTACTCCCAATCTAAAGCGCCCTTTTTCCATTCATATACAAATCCAATCGTCGAAATAAGTAAAAATACCATCATAGACCAGAATCCAAACGAACCAATCTTGTTAAGAGAAACTGCCCAAGGAAATGAAAAGGTGACTTCCGAATCGGATATAATAAATAAAATAGAAACAAGATAAAATCGTATATCGAAACGACTTCTGGCATCATCAAAAGGAATAGGGGTCAAGACTTCAGCCCATGCATGTAGGGCCTACTGAAGTGCCCTCCGAACCGTGCGAAATAGTTGCCCATTACACGGCTCACTAACTCTACTTACTTTGGTCCCTCTTTCACTACGGGCGCAGCATATATATATATATATATATATTAACATATATATATATATATATATATATATATATATATATATTTATATATCTCTTTTCGGTTTCCGAAAACCAATGATCTACCCTAGGTCTTCCCAATGATTTCCTCTAGGTCTTCCTTATGGGCCTCCGGCGGGTGGTATCTCCGAATAAAAAGAATATGTTTCTTCATCCTATCAAAAGCATGATTCCATTCCGTGCTCTCCGTCGATGCGCAGAGAGCGGGCGAGGAGCCTTTTTTATTTTTTACAGTGCTGAACAGCCGGAGCCACGCAAGACAGGGCATAGAATGATCTCGTATTTGTCGGGTTGCTCTGCTTTTTTAGCGATTCCAGAGTTTATACTTATCGCCTTGCAGAGTTTGAGCATCCTTGGGAAGTTTCGCCGGGGGAGCCAGGGCAGGCGGACCAAGTGAATTTAAACTATTTTGTGCCGCGCCGTACCCTATAGCTTGCTGGAGAAGCTAGAGGACTTTCAAGCCGCTTTGTCCGCCTGTTCGCTTTTTTTCATAGCTAGAGATCCAAGGGCCTAACAGGGAGCAAACCGCATACCGTACCGTGTCGGTCACAGCCAATCTGAGATCCATCAGAGTTGCTTTGATAAGCTGTGTAGAGTTAAATCCGCTTAGACCAAGCAGATACCTAGGCCCCTTCCCGATTACTGGTGTTTCCAGTGCCTTCCCTTTCTCGAAGCGAAGGTTTAGGCGGGTACTGCGGGCCTTCTGACTTCCAACCCGCCTTGGCCGGCGCTCATCCGGCTGGACCTCGCCGGTATCGCCTACAGGCTGTAGCACTTCGAGATGTCGTTTAGTCGTCTGTCCCCAATGTGTTGGGTAATCCGCCCCCATATTTCCACTCCGACCTGTGGCCTGGCCGATTCTGATCATCTGCAGGCAGAGGGCATGACTGCTGCGTCCTTTCGCGTGCGTTCCCGCGTGCGCAAGGCAGCACGGAGTTAGCTCCAGCAGGCAGGGTATGCTTTCCCGAAAACGACTCCGATTCGCCATAACAGCACCTCATCTCGTTAGTGCCGGGGGGCTCGCATCACGGTCTCGGGCGGAAAGCGAGGTGGCCCGTAGGGCCAAAGCGCCTTTGACCCGCCGAACTCTCTGGCCCAAAGTCCGTAGCACCTCGCACGGCAAGTCTCGTGCCCTTTGGGCCCGCCGACGGGTCTTCGCGTGCTGAAATCATCAAGCCATTTCCGGCCTATTGATTGACCCAAAATCATAAGTATCCTTCGTACGGACCCTTTGGTCGAGTGTATCGCTCTTCTGGTTGGCCCTCTCCCCTATCGTGCCTCCGGCCCTCAGTGATGCTTTTATGGCATGCTTCGGTTCCTCCGCCGTTACCAGCTTCCAGTGAGCCATATACCCCTCGTGTGAAGTTCGGCCACACACGTTTATGACTGTAGGTAACCTAACGGCCGCCCTCAAAACCACATTCGTAAGCTGACAATTTCTCTGGGTAAGCCAAACTGGAAGAAGAAGCGAATAGAAAAGAAACACCAATTAAGATCAAGGAAAGTAGCAAACTGATTACTAAATAGACAAAAATAGGTGCAAATTCCATGAACCAAGAACCACTTTTTTTGAAGGAGAATAGTTCCAATGGTAGAACAATGGTCTCCAAAACCAAAGGTTAAGGGTTCGAATCCCTTTTCTCCTGATTTAACAACGAATGCGGAAACCCGAGGCGCTAAGCGCTTGTTTCTCCCATCCCGAATTCCGGAAAGGAAGCGTCGTTGCGTAGGGGGCGCGGTTACGATTATAACTAAAAAATGAGAGACTTTACAAACTCCCAACGACAAATTGCCCATGCTCTACCTTTCTCATAAGCCACGGCTACCCGGTACCCGGAGGGGGGAGGGGTGAAGCAAATAGCTGCTTTGCCCCTCTCCTTTTTTTATGATTGATGAATCGCTAAGAAGCTCCGCGTACATTTATGGCGAGAGGTAGCCAGTTGACTACTAATTTGCTCAGTGATGTTTTTTTGTTGTACAATAGCAGAAAGTAGACCTGGGTCGATAGATTTCAATAGCTCTTGCTCATAGTGTGTTGTGAGAACGACGGGTATTTGGTCTAAGTAACCTTTGACAGCTGCATAAATAACCACGATTTGTTTTTCAATAGGAATTGGACGGCTATATCGTGGTTGTTCAAGTATCTTAGTTGACCTAGCCTCACGATTATTCAATAAATACTGAGTCGCAGCATCGAGATTTGAACCAAATCGAGCAAAATCGAGCAAAAGGTAAAGGGTGGCCTCTTGGATGTAAGACCGGGGGGCCACGAAATAAGAAAACCTTTTATGCACTATGGGCCTGTGGAGGGCTAAAGCCTTGAGGGGGGGTTTCTCTATATATGATAGATAATCAGCCGCGAAAACAAAGATTTTTTTTCGTGCTGCGCCCCCCCGGGAAATCATTAAGCTCATAAACATAGGCAAAGTGCCATTTGATGAGTAACTAAAAACGAGGGAGAGGGATATAGGAAGAAAAAAGTAGTAAGAAAGACAGTGATTGCTAGTAGTAAGGATTTTTCACGATCCATGGGTTTATATAAAATCCATGTTTCGGGTGTATCAAAATACATTATTTTCACAAAGCGTATATAATAAAAACAACTGATAACGCTAGTAACTACTCCTATTAGGGCTAGTAGGTAGGCCCCACAGCCTAAAGCGGCAAAAAACAAATAGAATTTGCTACGAAATCCAGCTAATGGGGGTATTCCTGCGTATGAGAACATAGTAATAGACAGGGTAATAGCTAAAATAGGATTAGTTTTGGCTAAAGCACCTAAATCTGCTATATATTTGAAACGATTTTTACGTAACGCTAAAACCATAGCGAATGCATTAACGGTCATTAATACATAAATAAAGGTACCAATTAATAGTGATTGAATCCCTTCTATGGTTCCGCATGAAAAACCAATTAAGAGATAACCTACGTGTCCAATAGAACTATAAGCTAAAAGTCTTTTGATTTTGTTTTGGGCCATGGCAGCCAGTGCTCCTAAGATCATAGAAGCAATGCTGCAAAAAAAGAATAGTTGTTGCCATGTTGGATCATAGAAACTATAAATAAAAACGCGTAACATATTGGCAAGAATAGAGATTTTAGGTGCAATCGAAAAGAATGCTGTAACTATAGTAGGTGAACCCTCGTATACATCGGGTGCCCACATATATAGAGTCAAAGATATATTCACCGAGTCGCGCAACAAGTCAATAAAAAATCTATATTTATCTTATCCCCTATTGGTTCGAGGGCTCAAAAGCCCTTCAATCGGGAAGCGCTCCCCCTCTGGTCGAGTGCTATGTACCTCTCCTCTCTCCCGGAGCACCCTCCCCGCGCACTGCGTCCCTATGGCCGCCAGAGGCGCGGGACTGTAAGTAAGAAGAGGCGCGCAGCACTTTGTGGATGGTTCCGAGGGAGACTTCCTTAGCTTCACAGGGTCCTCCAAAAAAAAGGTCGAAGGCCGGAAATGGCTCGTGGATTGATTCCCGCGCACTTATTTCTCGGCCGGGACCCGCGGTAGAGGCCGGTAGGTCCATTTTTCTGTTTTATAAAAAAAGGACCGGGCACTGCCAGACAAAGAAAGGGATGATTCTGATAAGTTTTTGGAAATAGATATATATATTTTATATTTGTCGTTCACTCGCTGTTCGCTTAGCAAACGGTTGAGAAAGTTCCCAAATGACTTACTACAGTGCTCTCCGAACCGTACTAGATAGTGGCCCATCATACGGCTCTCTAACTCTACTTAACTCTCGGATTATATATCAAAAGGGCGCCGCCGCAGCACTATCCCCCTTAGGGAGAAGGGGCACAGCGAGAAGTATATATTTTTTTTAACCGGCAGGTCGAGCTCCCCTGGGCCTCTCCCTTTTCGCGCCTTCGGACCCTTCTTGCTTTCAGCTATTCCACTCCACACGCAGCCGGATCCACTTGGATCACCTGGAATGATATCAGTTGATTTTGTAGAGTTCAACCCGCCAAGTATAGGCAGGTAATAGACCCCTTCCCTTATGTCGTTGCCAGCGCTCCACTGAGCCGAGAAGAAAATTTGTTTTCTTCTCTCGCTTTCGCACTTGATTGCGGCCGAATAGAAACAAAATATTTGGCCTCTAGGGAAGGTAAGGTACTAAAGGTCCTCTGACTTCCAGCCGGGGATTTATTTCACCGTTGGATCTCGCCGGTACAGCCTATGGTTTTTGGTGCCTTGAGATATCGTTTTGTTAATTGTCCCCAAAGAGTAGGGTAATCAGCTTCCATGCAGTTTACAGCTCCAATCTAGACCTTGCCGCCTTTTCACCTCGACAGGCAGGAAGCACACCAGCGTGCGTTCGCGCGTTTACCCTTCGACGGGTGAACTGGGTAGCCGGTTGACGAGAAGATAACTTCGATTCGCCAGGCGGGCTTATCTCGTGTGAGTGACACTATTAGAGCTCACGCGGTGCTATTGAGCAGCAAAAAACTATTTAGCTCTCAACCGCGTTTTTGTGACATGCTATGGTCTCAACGCTCTCACGAGGTAGTGATGAGTTCTCCACGCTCGGCGCACAGGGCGCCCCGAAAGTATTGAGATTGGCCGCAATCTGTCGGTACCCATAGGCCGTCTAACGGCCGCCCGAAAAGGAACTGCAGTGATCTTGAATAAAAAACCTACAGCGATAAATAAAATTCCCATAAAGATACCACTAGATTGAGCACCGAACAAAGTGATTTCATATCCAGTGAAAATCTTAGCTAATTCCTCAAAGTTGGTAACTCCAGTAAACCCATAAATCATGGAACAACCAAACAATAATATTCCGGAGGAGAAAGCACCTAAAATGAAATATTTTAAGCCGGCTTCCGCGGAAAATTCAGAGTCTCTTTTTGATGCTGCGATCACATAAAAACATAAACTTTGAAGCTCAATAGCTAAATACATGGCGATTAAATCATAAGCCGAGATCATAAAAAGCATACTGCAAGTAGAAAATGAAATTAATACAATAGATTCGAAAGCATTCGAACTCTCCTGTTTGGAATAATCCAAACACATAACTATGGTACTAGCCGTACTTAATAATAGAAAGATTTGGCAAAAATATGTAAAATTGTCTATTATTAAATTATTATATACTAAATTGGCAACAGCTAGAGGTGAGCCAACGGCGACCAATAGGATGGTTATTAGAACACTAAGTAAACCAAGCCAACCCACATTACGCACCAACGGTGGATAATCGTATTTTTTGGAGGTACTAAATACAACTCCATAAATAAGCAAAATGATGGTTGCGTTAATAAGAAAGATCTCCGGGAAAAGCGCTAAAAAATCATGCTCAAACGTTTCTTCGAACCTCTTTTTTATGTTTTTTAATCAAATTTTCCATGTTGCACTAAGTTACTCACGGAAGTATGCATACACTCTACGAACACTTCGGGGTAAACACCCATCCAAATAACTCCAGCAATAAAAGGTAAAAAGATGAGAACTTCTCTTCTATTCAAATCCGAGAATTTTAGTAGAAAATTGGGTTTGAAATTACCGAAAACCACACGATTATATAGCCAAAGGGAGTAAGCGGCGCCTAAAATCATACCAAGTGCTGCCAATGCGGCCACTAAGCTATTTCTTTGGAAAGCCCCTACTAAAATAAGAAATTCCCCGATAAAGCTGCTAGTACCGGGTAAACTCATATTGGCTAGGGTAAAAAATAGGAAAATGGTACAGAAAATAGGCATCGTGCTGACTAAACCTCCATAATATTTAACAATTCTTGTTTTGTGTCGGTCGTATAGCGCCCCAACACATGAAAGAAGGGCTGAAGAAACCGGTCCATGACTTAACATAAGTAAAATGCTACCTTCAATTCCCTGTATGTTCAGACTGAACATACCAATAGTCACAAAATTCATATGGGCTACTGAAGAGTAAGCAATAATTTTCTTCAAATCGATTTGTCTTATTGTAGTTAGGGAAGTATATATAATAGCAATCACACTTAAAGCATAAATGAAAGGAGTGAAATAAAGTGTCGCTTCAGGAAACATGGGTATAGAAAATCTTAAAAAACCATAGGTTCCCAATTTTGAAAGAATTCCTGCCAAGATTACAGATCCAGCCGTAGGTGCCTCCACATGAGCTTCAGGTAACCAAATATGAACTGGTACCATAGGCACCTTCACGGAGAAAGAAGCGAAAAAAGCAATCCATAGCAAGATCTGGCGCCGCTCACTAAATTCTGTGGTTAGTAATATTTGTAGATCAGTAGTTCCTGTTTGGAAAAAAATAAATAAAATGGCTAGGAGCATGGTAAGAGATGGGCCACCAACCTCAACTACCCAATAAACCCAAGCAAGTTCTCTGCACTTCTGAGGCGCGGCTTGTACCCCAGTCATGGTCATATCTTCATTAGGTATCAATGGCCTTCCTCCGAACCGTACGTGCAAGTCTCCCCGCATACGGCTCTCCGAGTGATCCTTGAGCTTATAGATTGGTTGGAAGTTTTTAGGGCGGGCCATCTGGCCTCCCCCCGCTCCCAGTATACCCTGTGTTCCTCTCGATTCCAATCCGACTAACCGAGGTCGGACCCCGCCCGCCGCCCGGGCCTTCTTGTTTGGGTTCGGCCTCTTGCCTCAAGACAAGATGAACAGTATAAGGTTTTTACTTATAATGTCATCATCTGTTCCCTCTGGGCCCCTTAGCAGAATCATGTCCGTTATTACGGGCCCCCCGTTGCCTACCCTTCCCCCGCCGGGTCTGACACCCCCCCCCGGAGAGGTTAAAAAGCCAGTTCCCCGGAGTGACCTTAGACAATCCCACGTTTCATCCTAGTGTGTCGAATCGGTCCCTTAGGTTCCGAGTCCTTGCCCGTATCTATACGGTAGCTGTCTTCAAGTGCGTTCCACTCTTTTTACTAGCCCCCCGTTCAGGGGCGGTGGCTGTGAAGAAGATCGCTGTTCCCGCTGGCGACGTAATAGCTGGGCCGTTTCCCAGCCAGACTGAGTGGGATACCTCCAGTAGACTCACAAGACGAGCCATAGAACTTCTAGCTCGGGGAACGAACTCCTTAGCGCTATCGGTTTCACGCCGTGTTCCCCTTTTCCCACATGCTACAATACCCTTTGGGCTTTCCCCGCAAGGATAGTGGGACGCTTTACATAGAACACCCCATGCCGGCTTATTTCATTGCTGTCCGGAGACTCACTGGTACCAACGTGGCGCACAACAAGGATCCCATCAAGGTGTACAAGAAGAACTGATATGCTGCTTTGATTTTCCTCTGTCTGGACCCCCAAACACCTATAATAATAAACATGGGAATTAACACGCTTTCGAAAAAAACGTAAAATATTAAAAGATCGAGTGAGCAAAACACAGCAATTAATAAAGATTCACAAATGAAAAACGCTATCATATACTCTTTTTTATAACTCTTGACGCTGTAAAAGCCAACAAGAATGCAAATAGGGGTTAAAAACGTGGTCAAGATCACAAAGAATAACGAGATACCATCTATACCTATATAGAAATTTATATTTGGATACGGAAGCCATCGAATAGTTTCCACAAACTGAAATTTTGCTGTATCATTCTCGAAGCGTATCCAGAAAAAAAGAGAATATAAAAAAGTAATCAGAGAGGTCCAAATTGTGATACCTTGTATCAGACGTACTCTCGAATTCGGGATCACCAAAATAATAAGGCTTCCTAGCAAAGGAAGCAAAATGAGACCACTCAAATTGGAATAAAATGGAGCTAAAACTTGTAACATATACGTTTACTCTTTTTCCTAGGAATCCCGAAAAAAATATATATATTTTTGCTGCGAGGAATATATATGCTGCGAAAAGGCCCGTAGCGCTGCCCTACGGGCCGGAGGCCTCTGCTTGTTAGGCAAGTTTTTACCGCCCTTTTTTCGTCTGTTTCTTCTCTTCCAGTTTTTGGATAATAGATAGTTATTCACAATGGAATCAGAATGCGCTAATCTAATTATTATGGGAAATGCCGGTACAATAATAAATAGCCTAGAGCAAAAAATTAGCATTTGATACTAAAAATCTGCGGACCCGGTCCGTTTTTGGAGAATTAAGTTGATTATTGCCATCGGGCGACCGGTCTAGATTCCGCACGATAAAAAGCACAAGTCCATTTCTGTGCAAAGGCGTTGCACTCATCCTTGTTCGGCAACGAACACGGAGACCTTAGCATGTGCAAGAAGCTCTGTTGAGGGGGTTTCATTTACCTCCTACCCCGCCGGCCGGGGGGGGGGGGGGGACCCCCGGGTCTTTCATAGCTAGCTTTGCCCCTCTCATTGCGTTCCTTAAAGATTAAATATATTATACAATTAAGTGTGGGCCTTTAGTTCGTACCAATGTTTCCTTAGATATTAATAAATAAAAAGCTAACTATGTAAATGAAATACAATCGATTATCTACCCAGAAAGAGATGAAATCCCACAGGCCTATAACGGAAATGAATATTGTTAATCCGAGCAACATAACAAAGGCATAATGATAAACAAATCCACTTTGAATTTTACTTATTTGCTGGGCCATTTTTCGAATCGTGTACGAAATTCCATAAGGACCCAAGATTTCAATAGCACCTTTGTCTAAAGCTTTGAACGAAACTTCATATCCAAAACGCAAAAACGATCTAGCTAAGAAGTCGTTAAAAACTTTATCGAAAAACCAACGCTTATTAAAAAAGCAATATAGTCGATTACCAAAAGTACTAGTTTTCAAAGCGAGAATGACTGGATTCACCACAAAATTTACACTATACGCCACGAATGAACCTAAAGTACTAAACAAAATAGGAATTAGTTTGATAATGGTTGGAGTAGCAAACTCAGATTCGGCCAGAATTTCATTTCTGGGTAATATGAAAAGTGAATTAGCCCAAAAATTGGTACCTGAACCAATCATCATATCTCTGGCCAAGTATCCTACAAAAATACTCCCAAAAGCCAAAAGGATTAGAGGTATTGCCATAAGAATGGGCGCATCATGACATTTACTTAAATCTCGCTTGAATGAATTAGTTGGTGCTAGAAAGGTTAAAAACAGTAAACGGAAAGAGTAATAAGAAGTGAAAAAGACCGATACACTTCCTAACCAGAAAGCGAAGTTACCACTGATAGTATATTTCGTGTAAGCAAGTTCCGGAATAACATCTTTTGAATAAAATCCCGTTAAAAAGGGGAAACCAATTAAGGATAAGCTACCTATAAGCATCATAGCATAGGTAAAAGGTAACAAGGAAGCAAGCCCTCCCATCTTACGCATATCTTGCTCATCCGACATGGCATGAATCACTGAACCTGCACTCAGGAATAAAAGTGCTTTGAAGCAGGCGTGATTCATTAAATGAAATACGCTAACGGAATAGTTGGGAATGCCGCAAGCAAAGATCATATAGCCTGACTGACTACAAGTTGAATAAGCTATAACCCTTTTTAAATCGTTTTGTAATACTCCGGTGGTTGCCGCGAAGAATGACGTCATAGCGCCTACAAAAGTAATAACAATCAGAGCATTGGGTGAGTATTCAAATAAAGGAGAACACCTTGCTATCATAAAAACGCCTGCTGTTACCATAGTAGCTGCGTGAATCAAAGCGGATACTGGAGTGGGCCACTCTTGCATAACCATTTACGTACGATTTCACAAGGCCGGAAAAAAAATATATATATATATATATATTTTCTCCACAGCATTGGGTAATTGGTTGGTGAGTCTACCTCTGGCAAGAGTAGGGACTGGATCTTCCACTTATGAAATATGGGCTCTCCCAATAATCTTACGGGTGGCCGCTGTGCCATCAAAAACTAAGATGTGGTTTTTCCTTCGTACATGAATGGACTCAACGCCGAACATATAGATTCTTACAAAAACTTATCAGTTTATTTTTTCGTCTATTTTTTCTCGTAAGTCCATCAGTTTTTTTCCTTCCCCCCTTTTCAGTTTTTTTTCCTTTCCCGTCTGACAGAAATAGTCCGGGGGGGGGCCCTGTCAGACAAAGAAAGTACTACGATGCCCTGGGGGGCCTCTTCCTCTGGTCTTCGTGCCCTTTGGGCCAGCGGAGCGGGTTCGGGATAAGAAGAGATTCTATTTCGAACAAGAGGTCTTACGTACAGTCTCTGGGGATCCTATAGAGCTCCTTTGGCTTTGACTTCGCTGAGTGGGACCCTGATAGGTTTCCTGCTGATTGGTCGAAATGAGATATTTTTCCGATAGGGACTCTCATTTGGACGACGATTCCAGCATACAGTGAGATTGTTGGAATGTACCTAATGGCACATGAGAGCCCTCAAACAAATATTATAAAACCCTCCATTGCATCGGGTAACCAAGTATGCAATCCAATCTGTGCGGATTTTCCAACAGCGCCAATAAACACTAAAATACAAATAACAGTTATGGCATGAAATTCCATGTTACAAAAAAGGAAATAATGATGGGGTTCGGAAAAGGCACTGGCACAAGCAAAAATAGTAGAAAAGTCAACTGTTTGAAAAATAGTAAAACAACCCATAATCCCGAGAGCTAATCCGAAATCACCTACGCGATTTATGAGCATAGCTTTAATAGCCGCTTTATTCGCCTGAATGCGCGTAAACCAAAAATTTATCAATAAATATGATGCGAGTCCAACCCCCTCCCATCCCAAAAATAACTGAATGAAATTATCTCCAGTTACCAACATAAGCATAAAAAAAGTAAAAATTGACAAGTAGCAAAAGAAACGTGGACTATGCGGATCCCCAGACATGTAGGAAATTGAATAAATATGAACTAAGCTACTTACAATTGTGACGACCAATAATAAAATGACTGTAAGGCTGTCGAATAAAAAGCCCCAAGCAGCGTCAAAGAGTTCCGAAAAAATCCAAGGAGCAATCCTTATATAGCAAGCACTGGCACACAGCGCGACTTCGTAGAATGCAATACACGATAAAATAGAAGATAATGAAACACACGTGGTTGTGACTACAGCCGCTCCCCTTGAACCAAGAAAACGACCAAAAAACCCTGCCGCAAAACTCCCGATCAACGGTAAAATGACTATAAGTAAATACATAAGTACTATTTTTTTTTTTGCTCGAATCCGACCTGCCGGAAGGCATTCTTATTTATCGATGGAAAAAGGATCCAATTTATGTAGGCTCTACTTCTAATCCGCGGAATAGATTCGGGCAACCTCAGGGGTCGGCCGGGGTTCATATAACCTACGTTTATAATATAGCGAGTTCCCAGTTGCTTCTATCCCTTGTAGTCTCTCGCTCAGCTTCCCTCACATTGGCTTCGTATTCAGGCACTAAGTATTATCTTTGCTCTATTCTATGAAAACAGTGTTTGTTCTCTCGGTCCGTGTAAGGTTTACCCGTCTGACGGTGCCCGGCCAGCAGTAAACGAATGGAATTACTTATCCACTTTTAACTAATGTGATAAATAGTTGAGGACTCCGGCTTGTAGAATCGAAAACCTAAAAGATATGTTTCCTGTTTGCCAGAGCCGTACCGATAACTTAAACTTTTTATTTTCAATAATGTCTGTTTTTCGATTCCCACCTTGATTTAGTAAAGTCGGTCTAGTCGGTTTCGATCGCCTATACACCTTTTTTTGCCATTTTTTAGCCCATTGCTAAGGGAATCGCTTCGCGATAAGATGATCTCGTTTTCATGTATAATCATATATTAAAGAATAAGAATTGAGTAAGAAATTTACCTAATAATTAATGAATGTCCCGTACTCGAATTACGGTTTGATTTCGCGTCAGCGAATTACAGTTGGATCACAAAAGAGAGACTAATGCTTCGGGACCCGCGAAATATATGGCTCAGTATTAGCCATAGAGAAAGAAGGCTCTACGCTTTAGCAGATGTTGTCGAGCGCACAGCAAGGCAAAAGAAACAGAAAGGACTAAAGCAAGCAATATATCTATCTTTGTCTCCGCCCTTTCGCGCATTTGGTGAAAAAGGTAAACACGACGGATTTAAAATCCGTTCCTATTGGTTATTGGTTCAAGTCCAATAATGCGCATCTCTTACAAACTTCATAAGAATGATAAATTATCGTAAAAAACAAGATAAAGTCCTACGACCTGTGGAAAATCTAAATATTAATAAGGTTAAAGCGTCGGCGAGGAAAGACCACTGGGGAGCGAGTATACAGAAATTCCGTTTGGGATATTCACCTCGGTATTATGGTAAGCGTGGGGTTAACGGGGCTACGGAGTGAGTGGTTTACCCGAAACTAGAAGCAGACAACGGGATAGCTTCGGTTTTGTAGGGTTCAATATTGGATTGATAACTGGCTCCAAGCTCATCTTTGCTTAAAAAGCAACTATCCTTACAGTGTGACAGGAGGCCTCTTTGAAGAAAAGCTCAAGCATAAGGTAACGGGTGACAGGATTTTGAACCCGATATCGAACCAGACACACCATCAGGTAACCCGTTGATCTATTATACGTAGAAGGTCCCCTCTGACATGGGCTGCTCCAAATTGCTTACAGATTTTATGGCCTTGAAGACTTGTATTTCTGTTTCTGCGACCCCATCCGACTCGAAGATTCAGTTGTCTATCCGCCGGTTGGTTGTTCATCCCCAATGACTCGTCGGTTATCTCTCGTGTCAAGCGGTAATACCATAATTGGACGAAATCACGTTAGTGGCCGTAAATTCGAACCGTAAGCTAGATCTCTATTTTCGGAGCATTTTTTTTCTCCAATCAATCATACGGATCATTCTGAGCCTCTCAAAACCACGCCAAAGGGTTCTCTGAGTTCGCTGGACATACCCACTGGACGGGGTCTCGGGCGAGAATGATCTGACTGCTGGTCAGGAAATTCAGTGCGTAGCGATCCAGGTTCCTGGGAAGACTGCAAAACTAAGGTCAGCGGTTCAGGATAATTTGTATAGGACTAAATTTGCCCGATCGCAAGCGGCTCTTGATCAATGTGAATGTGTTCAAGGCGTATTCCGCCTACAACGCCCCTCCCGTTCGATGAAATACGCATTAGAATTAAGGGATATTTAATTGTTTTAGGTGTATCAAAATACATTATTTTCACAAAGCGTATATAATAAAAACAACTGATAACGATAGTAATTACTCCTATTAGGGCTAGTGAGTAGGCCCCCGCCCGAAAAAGCGACGAGAAACAAATAGAATTTGCTACGAGATCCAGCTAACGGGGGTATTCCTGCGTACGGAAACATAGTAATAGACGAGGTAATAGCTAAAAAAAGATTAATTGTGGCTAAAGCACCTAAATCTGCACTCCTGGTAGGTTTATGCAACGCACGGAAAAGTAAACCGCCCTACGGGACTCGTGCCGCGCAGAGTGGCTTTGCTTTTTTGACCCCGGGTCCCTGGCCTTCTAATTCTCATCGATAAGTGGTCTTTGATAATTTTCATAATTTCATCAACGGTCGACGGGGAATGCAAAAGGGGGGGGGCAGGTCAACCGCTGCAG